AAAAAAATCCCCAAATTATTATATTAACTGATTATATAAATATTTAATTAAATATTTATATAATCAGTTAAATTTTTAATATTTTTAAAAACTATTAATATTTTTGGATTAATTTAATTATGAAGCAAATGGATTAGCAAATAATAATGCTAATGCAACAACAAGACCATAAATTGTTAAAGATTCCATAAATGCAAACGATAATAATAATGCACCACGAATTTTTCCTTCTGCTTCAGGTTGACGTGCAATCCCTTCAACAGCATAACCTGCTGCTGTTCCTTGCCCAATTCCAGGACCAACAGCAGCTAAACCAACAGATAAACCAGCAGCAATAACAGAAGCAGCAGCGATAAGTGGATTCATAATTAATAATCTCCTAAAAGTTATATAGTGTATAATAATAATAACAACCATTATTTATAATTTATTTATAAATTATTTTATTTAGTTTAAATTTTTTTAATGATGATCTTCTACAGCTTCACCAATATATGCCCCAGCAAGCGTTGCAAATACTAAGGCTTGAATTCCACTAGTAAATAAACCTAAAAGCATAATCGGGATAGGAACAATCAATGGAACTAAAGCAACTAATACAGCAACAACTAATTCATCAGCAAGAATATTCCCAAAAAGTCGAAAACTTAATGATAAAGGTTTTGTAAAATCTTCTAATACGTTAATTGGTAATAAAAAAGCCGCTGGCGAAATATAGCGTTTAAAATATCCTAAACCTTTTTTACTTAAACCTGCATAAAAATAGGCAATTGATGTTAATAATGCTAAAGCAACGGTTGTATTAATATCATTAGTTGGAGCTGCTAATTCTCCATTTGGTATTTCAATAACGTGCCACGGTAGTAAAGCACCAGACCAGTTTGATACAAAAATAAATAAGAAAATTGTTCCTAAAAAGGGAACCCATTTTTCATAGTCCTCTTCTCCAATTTGTGTTTTTGCTAAATCACGAATAAATTCAGTAAAAAATTCTGTTAAATTTTGTAAACCTTCTTCTGGTATTGGTTTTAGTTGATTATTTGCTAAAAAAGAAATCGTAGCAATTATTGCAAAAACAAACCAAGAAACCATTAGAACTTGTCCATGAATAGAATAACTACCAATTTCCCAATAATAATGTTGACCTACAGATACTTCTGCATAATCAAATAAAAGATTTACTTCACTTAACATATTAATTTGGCTTTTATAAAAATTACCTTTTTAACAACCATTTTAGTTTTATTTCATATTTTTTTTTGTATTAAAAATTTCTTGTCCTTGTTTAATAGAAAATTCAAATTCCTGTAATAATAATTTTATTGATGGCATAGAATCATCATTTGCAGGAACTATTAAATCTGAAATTGAAGGATCACAATCAGTATCTAGTATACTTATACTACGAATACCTAATTTATTGCATTCTTTTAACGCATTGATTTCTTCATGTTGTCCAATAATTATAACAATATCAGGTAAAACTTCCATATGTTTCATTCCGCCTAAATACTTATTTAATTTTTCTTTTTTTTTTACTAAATTAGCAGCTTCTTTTTTTGGTAATTTATTGAATAAACCTTTTTTTTCTTGTATTTCTAGATTTTTTAATTTTTTAGTTGATAAATAAACAGTTTTCCAATTTGTTAACATACCTCCTAACCATTTTTCATTAACATAAAATGAATTACAATTTAAAGCTGTTTCTGAAATTAAATTTGATGCCTGTTTTTTTGTTCCTACAAATAAAATTTTTTTACCATTAGATGCTGATTTTGTTAAAAATTTACAAACATAATTTAAATGAACATAAGTTTTAATTAAATCAATTAAATGAATACTATCTTTTTCAGTATAAATAAAAGGTTTCATTTTAGGGTTCCATTTTCTTGCAGGGTGCCCTAAATGCATTCCAGCTTGGACCATTTGTTCTAATGTAATTGTCATTATTAATAGTTAATATATATTATATCTTGTTTTTATTAAAAAACATGTTATTATTTTATCATTCAGTTGACTATTTTATATTTTTTGATTTTAATTTGACAATTGTTTTAATTTTTTGTTAAAATCTAATAGCAAATAAATATATTTAATTAAAATTATTATAGTCAATTTTATTATAACATAAAAGTTATAATAAATTCAATATAAAAATTTTTACTAAGTTAATTTATAAAAACTTAAATTCTGGGCTTATAGTCTAATGGATAAGACAAGTACCTTCTAAGTATTGAATACAGGTTCGAATCCTGTTAGGCCTATATAATAATATTAATATATATTATTATATAGATAATATTATTTATTAAATAATAAAAAGGAGAGATGGCTGAGTGGTTTAAAGCGACTGATTGCTAATCCGTTGTATAATATTAGTTTATACCGAGGGTTCGAATCCCTCTCTCTCCGGAATTATTTATATTATATATTTATATATTAAAAAAATATATTAAAATTGAAAAATTAATTATTTTTTATTATAATAATAAAAAATAATTAATTTATTTATTCCTCAGTAGCTCAGTGGTAGAGCAATCGGCTGTTAACCGATTGGTCATAGGTTCAAGTCCTATCTGGGGAGAAAAAATACATTTTTTAATTTTAAAAATTTAAACTATCCCCACGACGATATTGAAGATAAGCTGCTACTAAAAGACCACTAATCGTTACCGGTACTAATCCTAAAACAATTCCTGATAATAAAGGTTCTACCATAATAAAAAAATAAATAAATAAAAATAAAAAATTAATTTTCACTAATTTAACTAATTTAACTAATTTAACTAATTCAATTAATATAAATATAATTTATATAAATTATATTTATATTAATTGAATTTTTACAACTGCTAAATAAAAAATTGAAGCCATAATAAGGCCACCGATTAATAAACCAATATAACTAATTAATGTTAACATAAAAATATTTTAATTTAAATTAATAATATTATATTTTTATATTTTAATAATAATTATTATTAAAATATAAAAATATTAAAAATTCATTTCAGCTAATTGAACTTTTTCAACTTGTTTTTTCTTAAGTACTAAGAAAATTTGAGTAATAAAAATAGTAATTAAAAAAATGATTAAACCTTGAACACGGGCTGGGTTTTGTAAAACAATTTCTGTTTCAGCTTGTCCAAAACCACCAACATTAGGGTTATTTGTTAAAGGTTGATCAATTTTAACAGCTTGTCCCTCACTAACAATAATTGTTGGTCCGGCTGGAATTTTTTCTGTAATTGTTTCACCGTTTGAAGTTTCAATTACAATACTTGTAGATTTTTTACTTGTTTTAATTTCAGTGATTTTTCCAGAAACTGAAGAATTAAAAATATTATTATTACTCTTTGATCCATCAGGATATAATTGTCCACGACCTCTATTACCGCCTAAGTAAATAGGATACTTTAAATAATTAACGTTTTTATCTTTTGCTGGATCTGGAGAAAGAATAGGAACAACCATTTGGCTATAATCTTTTCCTGGTACAGGGCCAGCAACTAAAAGATTTGATTGAGTATCACTATAAGGTTGATAATACAATTGACCGACCTTTGTTTTCATTTCCTCTGGAATTCTATCTGTAGGTGCTAAAGAAAAACCTTCTGGTAATATTAAAACCATACCTACATTTAAATCACCTTTTTTACCATTTGATTGAACTTGTTGAATTGATTTATCATAAGGAATTTTAATAGAAGCTTCAAAAACACTATCAGGTAATACTGCTTGAGGTACTTCAATTTCAACTGGTTTTTGAGCTAAATGACAGTTAGCACATACAATACGTCCATTTGGCTCACGTGGATTTTGATAATTCTGTTGAGCAAATATAGGATAAGCTTTTGCTATTTGATCATATGTAAAAAAATTTAATGTAAATAAAAATAAAAAAACTAAATTTTTTGTTTTTACCATAAAAATAATAAAATAAAAAATGAATTAGTAGTTGTAAACTACTTTTATTTCCTTTTATTTTAACTTATTTTATTAAAAATAATTTAAAAATATATATATATATGTTATTTATATAAAATAACAAATTAATTAAAGGCCTTTATATGAAAAAGTTTTTATTTTAAAAATATCTTCTCATTAATTATTATAATTTATTAACTAATAAAAAACAAAATTTATATCTAATTAATTTAAAAATAATAATATTTTAATGACAGTTTATTTAATTCAAAATCGTAAAAACGTTCATTACATAATATATAATAAATCAAATAATCAACAAACTCATTATTTAATTCTAATAAATTAAAACAATTAAAAATTAAATTAAAAATTAAATTAGAAATTAAAATATAATATTCAATTATTAAAATATTATTCCAACTTATTTCGGATTTAAAAAATGTATTTATAAAATTATCATTATTCATTTTATTTGAACTTAAAAATAGATTTTTATCATTAATAAAATTATTATTAATTAAAAAATTATTTGAATTATTATTATAATTATTCGAAAAATAATAATATTTTGAGGATTGTTTAAGTAATAAAGTTAAAGAGTTTACTTTTTTAGATTTTTTGAATGACCAATTCATAATATTAGTATTTTTTAATTTTAAATTGGGTTCCCACCAATAAGGAATTACAGACCATAAATTAAAATTTTGTGAATTAGAATTGAACGATATTTTTCTATTTAATAAAAATGATTTATCAAATTTATTAATTAATAAATTTGATAAATCATTTTTATTATAATTATTTTTAATTATTTGTTTATTCTTTTTTTTAAATGAATTTTTTGAATTTTTAATTAATACTTGCTTTAATAATTGTGGTTTTAATGTTTTATAAAAATTATTTTTATTAATCATAATATTTAATAACCAACTAAGTTCTTTTAAATCATCAATTGCAAAATTTGAAAAATTTTTTGAATTAGTATCTAATAACATTTTACTTTCAGATATTTTTCCATTAATAATAAAAAATAAATAATTTTCAAAATCTTCTTTATTAATTAATTTTTTTATAGAATTTTCTATAAATAATTTTTTTTTTATTTTAGAATTTAATTTATTTTTAACTGACCATAGATTTATAGTATTAAAATTCTGAATAGGTTTTTTTAATATAGTTAAAACTAAAGCTTTTCCTCCAATATAATAAGATACTCTATTAATAAAAAATGAATCACTAAAGATAAGTTGTTGAATATCCTTTTGTTTTTTTATAGAAACTTTATTATATAAATTAAAATAATCTTTTGTGTTTAAATATTTTTTTGTAGTATTAAAACTATGTTTAATAAGTTTATTATTTAAATTTTTAGTTAATGAAAAAATTTTATTATTTTCACAATAAAATTTTTTAGTATTTATTAAAATTATATTACTTGTTAATTTAAAATTATAATTTATTAATTTATATTTTAATATATTATTATATTTAAAAGTTATAAATTCTTTATCAAATACTAAATTATTATTTATATCAAATTTATAAATTAGATTATTAAAATAATATAATTTATAATGTAATAAATTTTTTGAATAATTATAAAATAAATTAAATGATAAAATTAAAGGATTATTAATAATATATGTTGAATATAATAATAGTCGAGAACTAAATATATTAACTTTGAATAATCTATTAATATATTTATTAAATTTATTTATAAAATAGTCTTTTTTTTTTTTATTAATGATTAATTTATTAATATTACTTTTGTTATTTAATAAATATAAAGATCTAATAAATTTTCTATTTTTTTTATAAAAAATAGTTCTTGAAATTTGTTTTAATACACTTATTTGATGTTTTTTTGGTTTTAAATAAAACCATTTTTTCTTCATATTAGTATTTTCTTTAAAATTTAATTTTTTATAATTTAAAATAAATTTTGAAAAATCAAACAAGCTTACTAATTTTATTTGATTAAAATAATTATAATTAATCATTAAAGAATTTATTAAAGTTCCTAATTCATAAGATTTATATTTAAAAGAATTATTTCTAAATTTAATAATTTGAATTCCATACTCAATTTCTTCAAAATCGGGTATTAATTTATTTTTAATATTTAAATTACTTACCAATTTTAAATTCTGTTGTTTTTTTAAATTAATATAATTATAAATTGTTTTTAATAATGATATATTTAATGAAGAAGATAAATCAGCTGCACTTAAACCAGTTGTTTGATTTGCAAAAAACTCCCAATTAATATTATTATTTTTTGAATAAAACTTTAATAACTCAAAACGCTTTTGTTTACCTGGAAGATCAATATAAACAATTTTACTTAATCTACCAGGTCTAGTTAATGCTGGATCTAGAGTCTTTGGACGATTAGTAGCTCCGATAATAACAAGATCGTAGCGATCTTTTAAACCATCTAACTCACATAAAAGTTGCGTAAGCATTGATAATGATTTACTATTTAATTGGCTATTATTAGAGCTTGTTTTTAAATCTAAATAATTATTATTTTTAATATAATTAAATTTAGTAAAACTTAAATTATTATTAATTTTATAATCTAATTTAGTAAAATTTATTGAATTTATATTAATTTTATTATTAGATAAAAAATAATGAGAGTTTGTTGTAGAAGAATTGATTAATATTTTTTTACGATAATCAGTTAAAACATCCTTTCTATTTTGACCAACACTATCTATTTCATCTAAAAATAAAATACACGGTGATATTTTTTTTGCTCTTTTAAATAAATTTTTTAATTCTAATGCCCCTTTTGCATTTTCTGATATTGTATCACCCGGTGCGCCGGGCTTTGATAATTTTTCACCAGATTCTAAAACAATAGGTACCTCAGCTTCACCTGATAATGCTTTAACTAAAACAGTTTTCCCTGTACCAGGAGGACCTACTAATAAAAATCCTTTAATATAAATTTGATTTTGTAAATTTTTAATTGAAAAGTTTTTTTTATAGTCTTTTTTATATTTTGGAGATAATAAATAAAACGGGTTATTAATGAAATTTAAAATTAAATTTTTTTTTTTATTATTAAATATAATAAACGAATTTTTATATTTTTTATTTTTACTATATAAAACAAAATTTTTTTCATTAAATAAACTCTTATTAAAATTAAATTCAGGTTTTTTTATATTAAGATTAGACTGAATACCAAATTTAGAATTTCTTAGTAATAAAATTGTTTGATTGAATTCTTGTAAAAAAAATTTACCACCAATTAAGTCATTAAATTTTATTTTTTTTGATTTAATTGTCTTACCAACTTCTATTTTAAAATTAATTAACGCATCAAATTCAAAATTATTAAAAAATGTTTTAAAGGCAGTTAAAAAAGATTCACCATAATTTTCTTTTAAATTATTAATAAAGGTTAAAAATATTAATAAAAAACCAATTTGTGTTAAGAGAGACCATTGTTTTAAACTTACAAGTTCATATAAATCAGTATTAAATAAATTATTAAAATTTTTAATAAAATTGGAATAATAATTATTTAAATTATTATAATTTTTATTATATTTAAAATAACTTTTATAACTTATTGGAACTAAAGGTATTTCATTAAAGTCACAAACTTCCAGTAAATAATTTTTATTATTTTCACTATAATATGTTTTTATTTGTAAATTTTTTTTTAGACTATTACTATAGTAATTATTTTTATTAACTAATAATGAATGAAAATAATTACTATTATTTAATAATAAATCTTCCTTTATAGGATATTGCCAAGAAAATGGAGATTTTGAATCTAGTCTTTGTTTACTATAAATTAAAGAAAGATTAGGTTGATAATTAGATTTATCAATTTCTATAATTTCTAAATTATTATTGCTATTATAACTAAAACCTAATCCAAAGTCCATTTTTTTATTACCAAAAAAATTTAAATTTTTTGTTAAATTTTTTTTATTTTTTAAATATAAATTATTTCTTTTATTTAAATTTAATTCTTCTATATTAAAGTTTATTGTATTTTTTTTATTATATAAAAAAAATAAATTATTAGAGAATTTTTTAAATTTATTATAAATTAAATTTTTTGGTCCTTTTATTTGTATAAATGAATTATTAATTAAATTCAATTTATTAATAAAAATGATATTGTTTTTATTAGTGTCTGGGTATAAATAACCCGATAATTTTCTTTTTAGTAAATTAGAATTAGACTCAATAATTTTATTTTTTAATAAAATAGAATTATTATAATTAATAAAATTACCCTTAATTAACTTTTCGTCATTAATATTCATTAATAAATTACTATTTTTACTATTAAAAATAAAAGAGAGTATATTATAATTATAAAAAGATGTATTTATTTTTGGTTTATTTTTTTGTGTTATTAATTCTAAATAATAAAAAAACTCTCGTTCAAAATAATATAAAAATGAATATTTTTTATGTCTAGGTATTTTTGTTAAAGAAGAACTAAAACATAAAAAATTCGACTGTTGAGATTTTATTTTTAAATTTGAATATTTTATATTTTTATCATTTAATTTATTAATAAAATTATTATTTTTTTTTATTATTATATTTTTATTTTCTCTAGAGTGAATAGAAATAGGGGTTTTTAGTTTAGTTTTTAATATTTTATTATTGTCTATTCTCTGATTTGTAAAAAAAAATATTGGTTTATTATTTAAAAATACGGGTAATGTTTCTCCTACATAATTATTTAAATTTGGATGCTTCGTTATAAATTTATTATAATAAATAAAATTTTCGTTTTTAGTACTACCAAAATTTTTTAAATCTTTACGGAGTAAATTTTTCCAATTTGGTTCTTTTTTATTTTTTAATATATTAATAAATTTATTATTACTTGAAAACGTATTTTTTTTTATTGGTTTATTTAATTTTAAATTTTTAGTTATTATAAAACTATAAAAACTATTTACTGTTTTATAGTTGTCAAAATTATTTATTTGGTATTTTAAAAAATCTTTAAATAAAAATAATTTATTATAAATTTTATAATGAAATAATCTAAAATTATGTATATCATAAGTTATTTTTTTATTCCCTATTTCAAAATTTAGGATATTATTTTTTTTTTCAATTATAGTTTTAAAAGTTTTTGAAAAAACTGGAGTATTTTTTTTAATTAAATTAAGTTTTTTATAGTAAAATAAATTATTAAATAAAGGTTTTGTTAAATATATATTTTTATTTTTACGTTTTTCAATTATATTATTTTTTTTTAAATTAATATTATTATCATAATTATTATAAGAATAAAATATATTATTTAATTTTGATGGAATATTATCTAATTCGTAAAATGAATAATTCCAATATTTTAAATTTATAAAAGTATTATTTTTAAAATTATTATTTGTAATAATAAAATTATTTGAATTTTTTTTATTATCTAATAATAAAAAATTATTTTGATTAAAGATATCTGGTTTAAAAAATGTGCTGAATTGACGACCACTAATAAAATATTTATTTAAATGTTTACTTTTTTCTATATTAATATTATTAATATCTAATTTTATTTTATTTTTTAAATTACTATTAGTATATGTACTAATATAAAATTTCTTATTATATAAGTTTGAATTAAAAGAAATAAAAACTGAACTATCAAAATAACTTAATTGTTTTAAATTATTCCAATTAATTTTTTTAAAATACTCTGTATAATTAAATGTTTCCCAAGTTAAATTTGATAAATTTAGTCTATTAAAATTATTTAAACCCGGTAACGTTTTATAAAAAAAAGATTCAAAGTTATTAATGTTATTAGAAAAATATTTTTGTTTATCTAGCGTATAACCCAATAATGGTAATAGCATAATAAAAAATAGGTTTGAAGGGAAATTAGTAAAATCTTTTTTAAAACGTTTTTTTGAAAAAATTAATAAATTATAAATAATTGATAATTGTTTTAATAATTGTAATAATTTAAATTTGTTATCTTTGTAAACTTTTTTATTTTTATTATAACTTAATAAATTTTTTTTGTTTTTTTGTTTCATTGTTAATTATAAATAAATAAAGTAATATTAAACTTTATTTATTAAATAATTTTTATTAGCTGATTATTTAATAAATAAAGTTTAATTTTTAGTATATTTAATTTTACTAACATTATTTAAAAAAATAATATTAGTAAAATTAAAGTTAAATAACGAAAGAATTTAAAACTCCTAAAGCAAAAACTAATAAAACCCAAATTCCAACACCAGAAAAGACAACACGTTTATTTTCAGTCCAACCGTTTGGTGATGCAAAAATAACAGGTACACCAACTACAAGAATAAAAGATAATGCAACAAAAGCAAAAAGTGTTAATTGGAAAATAAAAGTCATAAAAGAGATATAATTTTTTTAATAACTTTTTTAATAAAAAAGTTATTAAATATTTTAATTTTTGAATTCAAATTTTATAAATAATTATATTAATTATACATTAATTTTTCAAATATTGTATATTAATATAATATTATTGGTTATAAATTGGGTTACCTGGGATTTGAACCCAGAACAAATCGGTTAAAAGCCGAACACTCTACCATTGAGCTAGCAACCCTTTAAAATAAATAAATATTTAATTTAATATTTATTATTATATTATATTTTTAATTTTAATTCAAATTATATTGACAAAATAATATTATATATATAATATTAATATATATTAAAAGGGTCGATGCCCGAGTGGTTAATGGGGGCGGATTGTAACTCCGCTGGTTATACCTACGCTGGTTCGAATCCAGCTCGGCTCATTATTTTATTAATAATTCTTAAAAAATATTTTTAAAAAATTATTAATATATAATATATAATATATATTAATAATTTTTTAAAAATATTCATTTGGTGGTATAGCCAAGCGGTAAGGCAAGGGATTGCAAATCCTTTATTCCCCAGTTCGAATCTGGGTACCACCTACTCTAAAATATTAATTTTTATTAATAATTGACAAAAATTATATACCGTTTTATAATATATAATATACTAAAAAACAACTATTTTAAGGCCCCCATCGTCTAGAGGCCTAGGACATCTCCCTTTCACGGAGGAAACGGGGATTCGAATTCCCCTGGGGGTATAAAGATTATATAGATAGGTATATATTATTTACATTATAATTTGATTATAATGTAAATATAGGTTTTAGCGGGAGTAGGATTCGAACCTACGACCTCAAGGTTATGAGCCTTGCGAGCTACCAGACTACTCTATCCCGCGAATATAACTAAAATAAGCTAATAATTAAATACTAATAAATAAATACTAATAAATAAATTATATTAATTAATATATTAGTTGTCAATATCTGGGGTAGAAGGATTCGAACCTACGCATGTCGGGACCAAAACCCGATGTCTTACCACTTGACGATACCCCATTATTTTTTCTTATAATAATTATTTTTTCTTATAATAATATTATATAATATTATTATAAGAAAAAACAAATTAGTATTTAATAATTTAAATTAAATAATAATTTTAGGAATAAATAAATTAATATTATAATGTATCAATAGCATCAAATTCAAATTTAATTTCTTTCCATACTTCACAAGCTGCAGCTAATTCAGGACTCCATTTACAAGCAGCACGAATTACATCACCACCTTCAGATGCTAAATCACGTCCTTCATTTCGAGCTTGTGTACAAGCTTCTAAAGCAACACGGTTTGCAGCGGCTCCTGGAGCATTACCCCAAGGGTGTCCTAATGTACCACCACCGAATTGTAAACATGCATCATCACCAAAAATTTCAACTAATGCGGGCATATGCCAAACGTGAATACCACCTGAAGCTACAGGCATTGTACCTGGTAAACTAACCCAATCTTGTGTAAAGTAGATACCACGACTACGATCTTTTTCAATGTAGTCATCACGCATTAAATCAACGAAACCTAAAGTAATTTCACGTTCACCTTCTAATTTACCTACTACTGTTCCTGAATGTAAGTGGTCACCACCTGACATACGTAAAATTTTCGCTAATACTCGGAAGTGAATACCGTGATTACGTTGACGATCAATAACAGCGTGCATAGCACGGTGAATATGTAATAATAATCCACTAGCACGACAGAAATGAGCTAATGAAGTGTTAGCTGTAAAACCACCAGTAATATAGTCATGCATAATAATTGGAACACCTAAATCTTTAGCAAATTGACCACGTTCCATCATTTCTTCACATGTACCTGCTGTTGCATTTAAGTAATGACCTTTAACCTCACCAGTTTCAGCTTGAGATTTATAAATTGCTTCAGCAGTAAATAAGAAACGGTCACGCCAACGCATGAAAGGTTGTGAGTTTACGTTTTCATCATCTTTTGTAAAATCAAGACCACCTCGTAAACATTCATAAACAGCACGTCCGTAGTTTTTAGCTGAAAGACCTAATTTTGGTTTAATTGTACAACCTAATAAACCACGACCATATTTGTTTAATTTATCACGTTCAACCTGAATACCATGAGGTGGACCTTGGAATGTTTTAACATAAGCTGGTGGAATACGTAAATCTTCTAAACGTAAAGCACGTAAAGCTTTAAAACCAAAAACGTTACCTACAATTGAAGTAAATAAGTTTGTAACTGACCCTTCTTCAAATAAGTCTAAAGGGTAAGCAATATAAGCAATATATTGATCATCTTCTCCTAATGGTTCAATATCGTAACAACGACCTTTATAACGATCTAAAGATGTTAAACCATCAGTCCATACAGTTGTCCAAGTACCTGTTGATGATTCAGCAGCAACAGCCGCCCCTGCTTCTTCTGCTGGTACTCCTGGTTGAGGAGTCATACGGAATGCTGCTAAAATATCAGTATCTTTTACTTGATAATCAGGCGTGTAATAAGTTAAACGGTAATCTTTTACACCAGCTTTAAAGCCAGTACCTGCTTTTGTTTCAGTTTGTGGAGCCATTTTTAATAATTAAAATTTAATAAATTGACCATTCGATCTGCCCAAATAAAATTATATAATATATTTATATATTATAATTTTATATTTAATTTATAAAAATATCAAATATAAAGTTTAATAAAAAATTATTTAATATTTGCTAAATTAATAGCCTTTAAAACCTGTTTTACTGCTTTATTTTTCCAGTTTGTTTTGCGTTTATTTTTTTTTGACTTTGAAGTTCTTTTTTTTGGTACTGCCATTTTAATTTCGTTTTATTAATATATACTAAAATTATTAACTAAGAAATTTTTCTTAGTTAATAATTTTAGTATATATTAATAATCTTTATATGTCAATTTTAAATATAATAATTTTTACTAATTATTTACTATTTAATAATTATTTATTATTTAATAATATATAAGTATACCTACTTTGACAAAGGTTTTTTATAACGGCATACTAATAATAGGTTTTTTTTTTTACTTTTTTTTTTTTTGTTTGAAGATAAAATAAAAATAATTATAGATAATTTATTATCTATAAATTTAAGGTTAATATATTAATATAAATTTAAGGTTAATATATTAATATAAATATTAAACGAAGAATAAAATCAAACTTTTTATATTTATTAATATTAATAAATATAATATATTAATATATTATTATATAAAAATAACAAATATGTCTGAGAAAATTGAATTAGAAAGTCGTCCTGTTTTTCCTTTTACATCCATAGTTGGGCAAGAAGAAATGAAATTAGCATTAATATTAAATGTAATAGATCCAAAAATTGGAGGTGTTATGGTAATGGGGGATAGAGGTACAGGTAAATCAACAACTGTACGTGCTTTAAGTGATCTACTACCAGATATGAAAGTTGTTGCAAATGATCCTTTTAATTCAGACCCAAATGATCCTGAATTAATGAGTGAGGAAGTTGCTGATAAAATAAAAAATAATCAAACGTTAGAAATAGAAACTAAAAAAATCCCGATGATTGATTTACCATTAGGGGCTACAGAAGATAGAGTTTGTGGTACAATTGATATGGAAAAAGCTTTAACAGAAGGTATAAAAGCTTTTGAACCTGGATTATTAGCATCAGCAAATAGAGGTATTTTATATGTTGATGAAGTTAATTTATTAGATGATCATTTAGTTGATGTTCTACTAGATTCAGCAGCATCAGGATGGAATACAGTTGAGCGTGAAGGTATATCTATTAGTCATCCAGCTCGTTTTATTCTTGTTGGTTCAGGTAATCCTGAAGAAGGTGAACTTAGACCTCAATTATTAGATCGGTTTGGTATGCATGCTGAAATTAGAACCGTTAAAGAACCAGATTTACGTGTACAAATTGTTGAACAACGTGCAGCTTTTGATTCAGATCCTATTGAATTTAGAAATAATTATAGTGAGTCACAAAAAACATTAAGTAAAAAAATTGTTAAAGCTCGTGAATTATTAAAAGAAGTAGATTTAAATTATGAATTTCGTATAAAAATTTCACAAATATGTTCTGAGTTAAATGTTGATGGTTTAAGAGGGGATATTGTAACAAATAGAGCTGCAAAAGCACTAACTGCTTTTGAAGGTCGTAATGAAGTGACTGCTCAAGATATTTTTAGAGTTATTCCATTATGTTTAAGACATCGTTTACGTAAAGATCCATTAGAAACAATTGATTCTGGTGATAAAGTTCGTGACATTTTTAAAAAAATTTTTAGTTAATATATTAATAATTAACTAAAAATTTTTTGAATTCAAGATAACATTATTATTATTATTATGAAGGAATTTTTAATGAAAAATTTTTTAACATATCTTTCAACTGCACCCGTTATTGCTTTCGCTTGGATTAGTTTTACTGCTGGTTTATTAATCGAAGTGAATCGTTTTTTCCCTGATCCGTTAGTTTTTTCATTTTAATTAAATTTATTCTTTTTCTAATAATATATTATTAGAAAAAGAATAAATTTAATTAAAATGAAAAAACTTTTATTTTTACACGTCTTGTAGGACTCGAACCCACGACCCTTGGTTTTGGAAACCAATGTTCTACCAACTGAACTAAAGACGTTATAATTTTTTTTATAATAAATATATTTAATTTTATTAAAAAAATAAAAAAAAGCTAGTATATTATAAAAAATTTACTCCCTCTTTTTATTAATTATATAAAAAAAATATAATTAATAAAAAAACTAGTAACTTTATAATTTTTTTAATGATTTTTTTTTTATAATTTATTATTTTAATAAATAAAGGAGGTTACATTTTTATTAATTTTCAAAAATTAATAAAAAAATTTTAAAAGGAGAAAACATGACTCGAGTTAAACGTGGATTTGTTGCTCGTAAAAGACGTAAAAAAGTATTAAAAATAACAAAAGGATTTCGTGGAAGTAGTTCTATACTTTTTCGTTCTGCAAATCAAAGAAAAATGAAAGCTTTAATGTTTTCATATCGTGATAGACGCAAAAGAAAAAGTAATTTAAGAAATTTATGGATTTCTCGTATTAATATAACAAGTCGTTTATATGGTTTAAACTATAATCAATTTATTTATAAATTAAAACAATTAAATATTCATATAAATCGTAAATGGTTAGCTCAATTAGCTGTACGAGATCAAAAAACATTTTATGAATTAATTAAACAAGTTAAAATATAAAAAATTTTATGAAAAAAAAATATAATTTTAAAAAAAAAATAAAAAAAACAATAAATATTCCAATTACAATTTATAAAAAAAATAGTAATAAATCATTTGTTCAAGGAACAATTGATTATAAAAATTTACAATTACTAAGACAGTTTATTAGTTTTGAAGGTAAAATTTTACCAAGATATTTAACTGGATTAACTGCAAAAGAACAAAGAAAAATTGCAAATGCAATTAAAACTGCTCGTGTTGCTGGTTTATTACCATTTATAAATCAATAAATAAAAGGAGATTATATGAGTAAATATCGAGGACCTCGTTTAAGATTAGTTCGTAAGTTAGGTAATTTACCCGGATTAACAACTAAAGATTCAAATAAAGTCAATACGCCGGGCCAACACGGTCAACCAAAGATGAAATTTTTAAAAAAATTATCACCTTATGGATTGCGTTTATTAGAAAAGCAGAAATTACGTTTTAATTATAATATTAATGAAAGACAATTAGTTGGATATGTAAAACAAGCAAAAAAATCAAATGGTTCAACAGGTGAAATTTTATTAACTTTATTAGAAATGAGATTAGATAATATTGTTTATCGTTTAGGGATGGCACCGTCTATTTTAGCAGCCAGACAATTAGTTTCACACGGTCATATTTTAGTAAATAAAAAAAAAGTTGATATTGCTAGTTATTCATGTAAAATTAAAGATATTATTTCAGTAAAAAATAAGCAATCTTCACAAGAATTAGTGAAGCAATTAAGTCAAAAATGTGATAATGAATTACCAGATCATTTAAGTTTTAATAAAGAAAATTTAATAGGTGTTGTAAATAGTGTTATTAATCGAGATTGGGTTGGTTTAAAAATTAATGAGTTATTAGTTGTTGAATATTATTCACGCAACTAAATTTTAAAGGAGTTATTATTAATGATAAAAAATTTTAATAAAATCATTGCAACTGGACGTAGAAAATCGTCTATAGCAACAGTAGAATTAGTTCCAGGTAATGGCCGGTTTATAATTAATAATCAATCTGGTATTAATTATATGCAAGATAATGCGTATTTAATTATGCAAATGCAATCACCTTTAGATTTTCTTGAATTAAAAAATAAATTTGATATTCAAATTACTGTTAAAGGTGGAGGATTAGTAGGTCAAGCAAATGCTATAAAATTAGGTATTTCAAGAGCTTTATGTTTATTTCAAAATAATTATAGACCTTCTTTAAAATTAAAGGGTTTTTTAACTCGAGATGCGCGAGTTAAAGAAAGAAAAAAATATGGGTTAAAAAAAGCTAGAAAAGCACCACAATTTTCAAAACGTTAAATTTATTTATAAAAATTTAAAAATAAACTTAATCTCTTACAATTTTTATTATTATCTTAATATTATAGATAATTAAAAATAATATGTAAGTCGAATTTATTATATTATAAAAGGATAAAAAAATGTCTAAAAATGTAGAACAAATTATTGAACAATTAAAAACATTAACTTTATTAGAATCAACAGAATTAGTTTCTCAAATTGAGGAAGTTTTTGGTGTTGATGCTTCAGCACCTGCGGGAGGTATGATGGTTGCTAGTGTTGAAACAGCTGGTGAAGAAGCTGTAGAAGAAAAAACTACTTTTGATGTTCTTGTAGAAGACGTAGCTCAAGATAAACGTGTTGCTGTATTAAAAGTAATTCGTAAATTAACGTCACTAGGTTTAGCAGATGCAAAAGCATTTACAACATCTCTACCAAAAGCTTTAAAAGAAGGTGTTTCTAAAGAAGAAGCTGATGAGGCAAAAGAAGCATTAGAAGCAGCAGGTGCAAAAGTAACAATTAATTAAATATAATTAATTAAATATCTATAAATTTTTTAACAATTAATTTATATATATTTAATTAATTATATAAATATATATAAATTAATAATTTTAGGCCCAATCGGACTCGAACCGATGACTTATTGCTTGTAAGGCAACCACTCTACCAACTGAGTTATGGGCCTATATATTATTAATTGAATTATAATATAAATAAAAAAAAAAATCAATATTAAAATAAAAATCATTTAATTAGTGAAAGATTTAAAATCAAATAAATAATATATAAATAATTATTATATGATATTAAAAACAAATAAAAATAAGAGTTTATTAAAATATAATTTATTTTTTAAAAGGAATATTAATAAAAATACTGTATTTTTTAAAATAAATAATAAATATAAAATTAATTGCTATTATTCAAATATTTATAATCCTTTAATAAATTTTAAAATTCCTAATTTTCTTAATTTACAAAGAAAAAGTTTTCAAAAATTTTTAAAAATAGATTTAATTAAAGAATTTAAAAAATTAAAAAAAATTACAAATTCTTCACAAACTATTGAAATTTTATTTTATATAGATAAGTATAAATTAGTACCGCCAAAATGGACTGTTAAACAATCTATTTTAAAAAAAAAAACTTATAATTGCCAATTATTTGTTCCATTACAGATAATTAATAACAATACTAAGGAATCTATAATTGATTGGTTATTACTGATGAATTTACCGTTAATGACAAAAAACGGACATTTTATAATAAATGGTTCTCCTAAAATAATAATGAATCAAATTGTTAGAAGTCCTGGTATTTATTTTCAGAAATTAATAAAACAAGATCAAGAAATTTTTTATTCTGCAGATTTTATTGCACAACGAGGTACGTGGTTAAGATTAGAAATTGATAGTAAAAATGGTGATATTTGGGCAAAAATGAAAAAAACTCCAAAAATTCCAATAAATATTTTTTTACGTTGTTTAGGTATAAGTTTACCAATTTTTAATAATTATTTAAATTCATATAAATTAACTATAAATAATGAATACAAGAATTTAGAATTATTAGATAAGAAAAATATTGACCTCAGTTTACAAAAAAAAAATTTTTTATTAGATTATAATAAAGAAAGTACAATAAATTTAAATAACTATTTAAATTTAGATACAAATTTTGATGAATTGGTTAAAAAAATTTCTTTAAAATCTAAATTACAAGAATCTAATATTAATATTAAAGAAATTGGAAAGAAATTTTTATATGAAAAATTTCTAAACCCTCGTTTATATAATTTATCAAAACTTGGTCGATCACGTATAAATAAAAAACTAGGTGTAAATATATCTGAAAATTATACTTTATTATCTGCTAAAGATATATTATTTTCTTGTTTTTATTTAATGCAATGTTTAAGAGGTATTGAAATTCCAACTGATATTGATGATTTAAAAAATCGTCAAATAAGATCTTCTGGTAAATTAATTCAAATACAACTAACAACAGGAATTTTACGTTTTGAAAAAACTATTCGTGATAAATTAATTTTAAATGATAAATTAAATAAACCAACCAATTTTATTTTTGGATATAATAAATTGAAAAATGGGTTTTTTTTTAATAGAGGTATAGCAAACTCTATGCTATTAGTAAAAAAAGATCAAATAAATTTAATTAAAAGACAATTAGATATTATTAAAGACTCAAATAATATTTATAATATAAAAAAAAATACTTTCTCATATTTTGAATTAATAAAAATAAAAAAATATTTTAATTTATTAAAAAAAACTGAAAAATTTAATATATTAAATAACATTAATAAAAAAAATAGTTTATTAGAACTATCAAATTATAAGGTAAAAATTGAAACTCAGATATCTAAATTTAAAAATAAAAAAAATTTAAATTTAAATTTAGAAATTATAATAAACTCTAAATTATTTAATAACGTATTAAGAGAATTTTTTAATACGAATCCTTTAGTTCAATTATTAGATCAGACAAATCCATTAGCAGAGATTACACATAAACGTAGACTTAGTTCTTTAGGACCTGGTGGTATAAGTCGCGATACTGCTGGTATGGCTATTAGGGGTATTCATCCAACTCATTATGGTAGAATTTGTCCTATTGAAACCCCAGAAGGACAAAATGCTGGTTTAGTTAATTCATTCACTATTTATTCATCTTTAAACTCTAAAGGATTTATTGAAACCCCATTTTATAAAATATATAAGGGTTTTATTTTAGTAAACCAAGGTTTATTTTTATTTTCTTCTGATCAAGAAAAAAATTTTAATATTGCACCAGGAGATATAAAAAAAAATAAATTAAATTTTTTACCTGGTAAAATAGATATACCCTGTCGTCAATTAAAAGAATTTAAAAGAGTACCTAGAATTAAAATGGATTATATAGCTATAAATTCTATTCAAATGATTTCTATTGCTACGTCTTTAATACCTTTCTTAGAACATAATGATGGTAATAGGGCTTTAATGGGATCAAATATGCAAAGGCAAGCAGTACCAATTATAAAACCAACTTTTCCTATTGTAGGTACTGGTCTAGAATCAAATATTATTGCAAATATTAATTATGCAATACAAGCAAAAACTGGCGGGTTAGTAATATATGTTGATGGTAAAAAAATAATTATTTTAAGTTCTAAAAAAAATAAATTTAGTTTTAAATTAAAACAGTTTAATAAACTTACTTTTAATCATAAATTAAAACAAATTAATAAAGGAATTATTATTAACAGAAAATATAAAAGTTTTATTAAAAATAATTTAAATAAAAGAAAAAAAGTTTTTCTAAATTTATTTGGTTTTAATAATTTTGTTTATCTAAACTATAATAAATTATATAAACAAAATTTAAAAATGAATAATTTTTCTTTATTAAATATAAAAAATATTAATAATATTTTTAATTTAAATTTTGAAAATTATAATTTATCACTTTTTGAAATAATTTCTTTTTATTCAAAAAAAAGAAATTATTTCAAATCAAAATTAAAACCCTTTTTATCAAAAAATAATTTATTTTTATTAAAAAAAGTTAAAAATAGAAATCTTATAATTAATTATTCAAATTTAATTTTAGAAAAAAGTCCATTAACTTTTTATTTAATTATGAATTTTTTAAATATATCAAAAATAAATAGAATAAAACCAAATAAAATAATTTCTCCTATATATTTTAATTTAGTATTAAATAAATCAAATTTATCAAAAAATTTTTATTTTAAAAAAGAAAAATTAGATACGAATTTAATTAAAAAATTTAGTTGGAATAATTTTAATTATTTTTATACAAAAAAAAAACAAATTAAAAAAAATATTGTTATAAAAAAAAATTTAACTAAACAAACTTATTTAAATTTATTAATAAAAACGAATTTTTTTAATTTAAAAAATAATAATAAGCTAATTTTAAATAATAAAAATAAATTATATACACATAATTTATTAAAAAAACAAATCACAAAACCTTTTAATTCATATTTAACAAATTATTTTAATTTAAAAAATAGTTTTTTAAATTTATCTATTTTAAATTATAAATCTATAGAGACTAATTTTATAAATAAAAAGAAATTATTAAAAGTTAAATTAAATTATAAATGTGATCCTTTTTATAGATCAAATCAAGATACTTATTTAGTACATAGACCAATTGTTGAACAAGGTCAATGGGTAGAAAGTGGGGATATTTTAGCTGATAATTCAACAAGTAACCAAGGTGAATTATCAATTGGTCAAAATATTTTAATAGGTTATTTACCTTGGGAAGGTTATAATTTTGAAGACGCAGTCTTACTAAATAAAAGATTAGTTTATGATGATATTTTTACAAGTTTACATATTGAAAGATATGAAACTGAAATTAGAGACACTCAGTTCGGATCTGAAGAACTTACTTCTAAATTAAATGAAAAAAACGTATTTAACTATTTAAATTCTAATGGTATTGTAAAACTAGGAACTTGGGTTGAAGAAGGGGATATTTTAGTTGGAAAAGTTTCCCCAATTGGACAGAAAAAATTATCAGCGTATGAAAAATTATTATATGATATAATTGGAAAATCTGTACCAAAAACAAAAGATACTTCATTACGTGTCCCATTGGGAATAAAAGGTCGTGTTGTTCATATTGAATTAATAGAAAAAGAAATATCTTCTAATTTTAATAATTTAGATAATAGTAGTCGTTTATTAAAAAACGATAAAAAAATAATAAAAAATAAAAATTTCTTCATTTATAAATTTTTAAAGAAAAAAAATTTTTATTTAAAAGATAATTTTAAGCTTTCAAAATTAAATATAGAAAAATTAAATTTATTTTTTGAAAATAAATTATTACAAAATAAAAAATCAAATAATAAAATAAAAAAATATTTTTATTTAAATAATTTTTATAATTTTTATTATAAAACAAATAATGTAAAAAATAATACAAAATTAAAATTATCAATTAATATTAAAAATTTTTTATTAAAACAAAAAAAAATTAATACTAAAATTAAATATAAAAAACGAAAAAGAATTTTACTATTTCCATTTTTTAATATTTTAGAAAATAATAAATTAAATGATTATGAAAAAATAAAATATTTAAAAATTTTTCATAATTCGTTATTATTAAATAAGTTAAAATATACAGATTTCTTTAATAAAAAAATTTTTTATTTTTTAAAAAATAAAAATCCTAATTTTATTATAACATCTTTATATAATTTTATTTTCAAAATTGGGTTCAAAAAAAGTAATTATTTATTATCAAATAATTTATATAATATTAAAAATAAAGATAATAAAGTAAAAAAAATAAAAAAAGTACATATATATATTGCTCAGAAAAGAAAAATTCAAGTAGGTGATAAAATAGCTGGGCGACATGGAAATAAAGGAATAATTTCTAATATTTTATCTTCTGAAGATATGCCTTATTTACCAGATGGTTCACCATTAGATTTAGTTTTAAACCCATTAGGGGTTCCTTCACGTATGAATGTGGGACAAATTTTTGAATGTTTATTAGGGTTAGCTGGAACATATTTAGGTCAATGTTATAAAATACAACCATTTGATGAAATCTATGGTTCTGAAGCATCAAGAAGTTTAGTATATTCAAAATTATATGAAGCACGTATTAAAACAGGACAATATTGGTTATTTAATCCAAATTTCCCAGGCAAAATACGTTTATTTGATGGTCGTACTGGTGATTGTTTTGAACAACCTAGTACAGTTGGTAAAGCTTATATTTTAAAACTAATTCATCAAGTAGATGAAAAAATTCATGCCCGTTCAACTGGTCCTTATTCTTTAATAACTCAACAACCATTAAGAGGTAGGTCAAAACAAGGTGGTCAAAGAGTCGGTGAAATGGAAGTTTGGGCTTTAGAAGGATTTGGAGCTTCTTATATTTTACAAGAATTATTAACAATTAAATCAGACGATATCGAAGGAAGAAATAAATTAACAAAATCAATTATTAATAATAAATCAATTAAATGTGGAACACCAGAATCTTTTAAAGTTTTAATTCGAGAGTTACAAGCTCTTTGTTTAGATATTTCTATTTATAAAATAGCATCTACAGGTAAACCTGAAAAAATAGATATAAATTTTTTATAAAATTTTTATAAAAAATTTATATAAATAATAAAAAGGATTTTTTATGAATATAAATTTTTTAATTAATAAATCTAAAAATGAATCTAATTTTTTGAAATTTCAATCTATAAAAATTAGTTTAGCATCTCCCAAAAAAATAAAACAGTGGACACAAATTTTACCTTTAAAAACTAATAAAATTGATAAAGAAAATAAGACTATAAAAGAAAAATTAAATAAAGGAAAAATTTTAAATCCAAAAACATTTAATTATAAAACATTAAAACCTGAAAAAGGGGGATTATTTTGTGAGACAATTTTTGGATCACTAAAAAATTTATCAAGTAGAAGATATCAATTAGGTTACATTGAACTGATTTCTCCCGTAACTCATATATGGTATTTAAAAGGTTCTATAAGTTATATTTCTATTATTTTAAATTTTAAAAGAAAAAATTTAGAATCTATTGCATATTGTCTAGAATTTTTATCAACTCAAGTAAAATCTTTTAAACATAACTTAAACTATGTAAATTTGTCTTCTATATTAAAAAATAATTTAATAGGCGATAAATCAATTTTGAATTCATCAATTTTTAATAATAATTATAATTTTTTATTATTAAATAATAATAATTTATTTATTCAAAATAAAAATAATATTAATTTAGTAGAACAGGATTATAAAAAAATTTCTAAAATAAAAAAATTTTATAAATTAAAAAATAATATTATTGGTTTAAATAAAAATTGGATTAATAATATAAAGTTAAATAATCAACCAAATATTATTTTAAGACTAAGTAATCCAATAAATTTAATTATTCATAGTATCTTAAAAAATAATTTTAAATTTACTTTATTAGATTTTAATATTTATAAAAAAAATAAAGATTTATTAACTTTTAATAAAAGTAGTTATAAAGTTAAAAATATAGTTTTAAAAAAAAATTCTTATTCTCTTGATTTTCCGATTTTATTATTTAATAATAATAAAATATTACAAAAATTAATTTTAAATAAAAAAAAATGTTTTTTTATTACTAGTGGTAATTTAATTAAAATAAATAATTATAATTTTAAAAACGAAAAAAATAATTTTAATAAATTAGAAAATATTAATTTAATATATAATATAAAATCAAATAATAAAACTTATTTTAATAATATAAATCTGTTTGTTAACTTTTCTAATTTTCAAGAATCTCCCTTTAAAATATTTCAAAGCGGTTATTTTTTTTTTAATGTTAATAAAGAAAAATTAGTAATAAATAATAATATTTTAGATTTTTTTATTTTTAATAATTATGATTTATCAAATTCAAAAAAAATAAATTTTAAAAATTATAAAGAGCGATTAGTTACTTTTATTTGGTGGCTTTATTTAAATAATGACAAAAAAAATTTTAATAATATGAATTATAAAAATTTTTCTTTATTAAATAATAATAAACCTGAGATTAAAAATGCTTTTTATTTAAAAGATTATAATAAAGAAAATATACAAAATCAAAATAAGAAGATAAAATATAGTTCAAATATTTTATCTAATTTTTATGAAACATATTCACAATTTGAAAAAATAAATTTTATAAAAACTAATAAAATATTTAAATTAAAATATACTAAAAAAATTGATATAAAAAAACTTCATATCAATTTAGGTAAAATTAAAAATAAAATTAAATATTATAATATGCATACAATTAATAATTTAATTTTATTAGAAAAACATTATAATCAAGATGAATATAATATTAATAATAATTATAACTTTGAAACTAAAGATAAAAAAATATTAAAATTAAAAAAAAATAACTATATTTTATCAGATGTATGTTTTTTTAAAATTATTTCATATAAAAAAAAATTAAAAAAAAATAAAAAAAATATAATAAAAATTAATGAATATTGTTTTTCAATTATTAGATTTCATACTTTATTAAAAACGTTATATTCTGAATATAAATTTAATTTTATTAATAATTCCAATTTTGATATTAATAATAAATCAAATCAATTATTTTTAAATTATGATTTATTTAAAAATAAAGATGATAAATTTGAAAATAATTTTAATTTTAGTAATTTTGATTTAAATGAAAATCAAATTAAATTTGATAACAGTACGATAAAAGATATAAAATTAGAAAAATTAAAAACTATTGAACCTAATTTATTATTATTAAATTTTACTATGAATTTAGAAGATCAAAAAACAGATTTGGTTAATCTTAAATTTAAAAATAAATTAAAAAATCAGTTGTTTAAACAATTTTATTTAAATATAAAAAATAAAAAAGAAGTTTTTAATTTTTATTTTATTCCTAGATATTTAAAAATTAATAAAAAAAAATTAAATTTTAATAATTCTATTATCTTAAATAATTTAGATTATTTAAATTTTTACTACAATAACAAATCGAATATTAAATCGTATTTAAAAAATCCATTAGGTAATAATAAATTTCGTAAATTTATAATCTCGATATTATTTACAACAATTCAAAAAAGTTTAATTATTTCTAAAATAAAATTATTTAAAAACCTTTTAATTTCAAAGTGTGATTTAATAAAAAACGATAATAATACTAATTATAAAAATCAAATTTATAATGAAAAAAAACAATTAATTTCATTTTTTTTTAGTAACTATGGTGTATTAACAGAATTAGTTGAAGTTTCACCAAAAACTTATACAGAAATTAATTCACAAAATAATATAATTAATGAAGTAAAAAATGATAAATCATTTTTTTCATTAAATTCAAATAAAAACGATGGAAAATTTTTTGATGTATACGATTTAGAAGAGGAAAAAATAATTAATTTAAGATACCCTGGGTGGTTGAATAAATTAAATAATAATTCAAATTTTTTTTCTTTTATTTGGTTAGATAAAAAATATTTAATTACTTTACAAAAAGAAACAAATAATTTTGATCTGAAAATATGTCTTAATATTTTACAGAAAGATTTTAAATATTTATTAAAAAATTCTAAAAAAAATAATCTTTATAAAAAAACAAATAAATTGTTAAATATAAATGAAAGTTTTATAAATAATGATTTTAATATTTCTAAAAATATAATACTGCAAAAAGTAATTTCTTTTTTTGGTATTTATGATAATTTATTTATTAATTTTTCTTATGATTTTGAATATGAAAATAATGTTAATTATAAAAATAGTTATAAAAATATTGAATTAATATTAAATAAAATTGAAATAGAAGATATATTTTCTAGTACTTATATATATATTAAAAATATTATTTGGCATTCTAAATTAAAAGAATTATTTTTTTTAAATAATCAAATTAAAGATAAAGATTTTATTTATGAACAATACTTATCTTTTGATTATTTAAAAAATAGTCTAGTAACATCTTCTAATAAATCTAATAATAGTTTAGATTATTTTACTTTTAATAATTTACTAGAACAATTTATATTTAAAAATCAATTACACTTTAATAAATATTATATAATTAGTCAATTATTTTTATGGAATAATCAAACGGATTGGGAAACATTTTTATTTTATATTACTAAGTCAGCTTCTATAAATGACAAAATTATACCTTGTTATGTTGATCGTAGTATATGTTTTGATCAACCTCAAATAGGAGCTATCGCAATTCAAAATATTTTAAAAACTTTTGATATTAGTTTTATAAAGTGTGATAAAAATAATAATAAAAAATTGAGTTCAAATTCTTCAAATATTTTTTTAAATAAAGATAAATTATTAAATAATAATTTAAATAAAAATAATATAAAAAATTATTATTTTTTATCTTTATACAATAATCCTAATTTAATTAAAAATAAAAAATTTATTTCAATTGAATTATTAATTTCTAATATTAAAAATAAAGTTTTTAAATTAAATAATCAAATACAATATTATGAAAATTTTTTAAAATTTCGAATATTTTTTAATGATAATACTAGTAATTTTGAAAATAAAGATAAAATAAAATTAAAAAAAAATATTTTTAAAAACAATAAGTTTTTATTAAAATTAAAAGATTATAATAAATTTATTAAAATTTTTAGAAAAGTAGAAAGCTTACGTTCATTAAGGGCTACTTATTTTCGTCGTTTAAAATTATTACAGCCTTTTTTAAATAAAGAAGTTAAAGCTGAATGGATGATTTTAAATGTTATTCCAGTTTTACCCCCCGATTTACGCCCAATTCTTGTTTTAGATAGTCAACAAGTTGCAGTTTCAGATTTAAATAAATTATATCAAAAAGTAATATTTAGAAATGAAAGATTAAAAAGGTTATCTAATGATTTTTATTCTTTAAATGTATCTCCAGAAATGAGATATGCCCAAAGATTATTACAGGAATCAGTTGATGCTTTACTTGAAAATGGAAAGGGGGATTCCAAATTGTTTACTTCGTCTAATAATAGGCCTTTAAAATCTTTATCAGATATGGTAAAGGGTAAAAAAGGTCGTTTTCGTCAAAATTTATTAGGAAAAAGGGTTGATTATTCAGGTCGATCAGTTATTGTTGTAGGTCCAAATTTAAAATTATATGAGTGTGGGTTACCTCAAGAAATGGCAATTGAATTATTTCAACCTTTTTTAATACGTCAATTATTATTAAAAAAATTTGCTAAAAATTTTATAAATGCTAAAAGATTAATTAAAAATAAATATAAAATTATTTGGAATATTCTTAAATTTATTATGGAAAATAGACCTGTTTTATTAAATCGTGCCCCTACTTTACATAGACTAGGTATACAAGCCTTTAAACCAAAACTAGTTTCTGGTAGAGCTATTTTATTACATCCACTAGTATGCTCAGCTTTTAATGCTGATTTTGATGGAGATCAGATGGCTGTACATGTTCCTATTTTTTATGAAGCTTGTTCTGAAGCTTGGAGATTATTATGTAGCCGTAATAATATTTTATCTCCTGCTACAGGGGATCCTATTATTGTTCCTAGTCAAGATATGGTATTAGGTTGCTATTATCTTACAACTTTAGATAAAATAAAAAGAATAAACAATTTTAATTATTTTAATAATTATTTATTATATAAAATAAAGAAAGAAGATAAATTAAAAATAGTTAATAAAAATTTATTTTTAATTTTTAGTAATATTGATCAAATTTTTCAATTATTTAATCAACAGTTATTAGAGTTACATACTTTAATTTGGTTAAAATATAATAATAAAATTGAATTTAATTTAAATTATCAAAACTGCTTAGAAATTCAAATTGATAAACGTGGTAATATAAGTAAAATTTATTCAGAATATAAACTATATTATAATTGGCAATTTAATAAAACTTTAATTTATATTAAAACAACACCAGGTCGTGTATTAATTAATAAACTAATTTTTGAAGTATTATTTTATTAAAAAAATAGTCCTATTTTATAGGTTAATAATAAAATTTAATACAGTAATAGATTTTTTATTACTATATTTATATATAAAAATTAAAATGATTAAAAATAAAAATATAAATTTTCTTTATTTTAATAAAACTTTTAATAAAAGTAGATTAAAAAAATTAATTTATTGGTCGATAACTTTATTTGGAGAAAAAAAAACAGTTGATTTAGTTGAAATTTTAAAAAAATTAGGTTATTCGTATGCAACAAAAGCTGGCTTATCATTAAGTATTGATGATTTACAAATTCCATTAATAAAAAATAAACTATTATTTAATACTGAATCTAAATTAAATTATACTAATCAAGATGTTGAAAAAAGCTATTTAACATCTATTGAATATTTTTCACAAGTAATTGATACGTGGAATAATACTAATGAAATTTTAAAACAGGAAGTAATTAATAATTTTAAAAATAAAGATGTTTTAAACCCAGTTTACATGATGGCTTTTTCTGGAGCTCGTGGTAATATTTCACAAGTTCGTCAATTAGTTGGTATGAGGGGTTTAATGGCTGATCCAAGTGGCCGTATTATAAATTTTCCAATTCAAAGTAATTTTCGTGAAGGCTTAACATTAACTGAATATGTTATTTCATGTTATGGTGCTAGAAAAGGTGTTGTTGATACCGCTTTAAGAACTGCTACTTCTGGTTATTTAACACGTAGATTAGTAGATGTTGCTCAACATGTTATTATTCGTTTATATGATTGTTTAACTTTAAGAGGTATTTATTTATATGATTTAAAAACAACTAATAATAAAAAACTTTTATCATTAAAAAATAGATTAATCGGTCGTGTATTAGCGGAAGATATTTATGATATTGTAATAAAATCAAATATACATTGTTTTTTTAAAGATTCTTCTATTTTAAAAAAAACATCAAAAAATAAAAAAATTGCATCACGAAATCAAGAAATTACTATTCAACTGATAGATATTTTATTAAAAAGTAAAAAACCAATTTTAGTTCGTTCACCATTAACCTGTCAAGATAAAAATTATGTTTGTCAACTTTGCTATGGTTGGAGTTTATCTTCTAATCGTTTAGTTTCTTTAGGTGAATCAGTTGGTATTATTGCTGCTCAATCAATTGGAGAACCGGGTACACAATTAACAATGCGTACATTTCATACTGGTGGTGTTTTTTCAGGTCAAAGTTCAAGTGAAATTCGTGCAATATTTGATGGTTATATTGAATTCCCAGATACAATAAATGGTAAATTTGTTCGAACGACACATGGAAAAATAGCTTTTTTAACAAAGCAAAAAGGTTTTTGTTTATTAAAATCAAAATTTTCAAAAATAAAAAAAATCATTTTACCATTATTTACACTATTATTTGTTAAACAAGGTCAAGGCGTTTTAAAAAATCAAGTATTAGCAGAACCTATAGGTTTTATAACTGAATTAGAACAAAGCATAGATGTTTTTCAAACTATATATTCTGAATTTTCCGGTGAAATTCGTTTTAAAAATAGTAAATCAATTAATTTATTAAATAAAACAGATACAAATTTAAATAAATATGTAAATTCAAAAACAGGTGAATTATGGGTGTTAGCATCTAATAAACAAAATATTTTAAAGCCTTTAAATCTTTTCATTAAAGAAGGTGATTTTATTTTTTTTAATAATTTTATTTGTTTATATAATCTATCTTTTCCAAATAAAAATAATAAAAATAATTTTAATAACATAAAAAAAATTAAAAATAATTTTAGTAAATATAATTTAAAAAAATTAAAAATTTTTACTTTTTTTAATAAAATTAAAAACAATAAAATTTTATATTATTCTATCTTGGAATCTAATTTATTTATAAATTATGATTATTTTCAAGTATCAAGTATCTATAAAAAAAAATTTAGTAACAATATTTTTGAAAAAGTATCTACTAAAAATACAAAAATTTATTCTAATATTAATAAATATCTTTTTAAATATTCAAATTTAAATAATAATTTTAATAATATAAAAAAAATAAAAAAAACTTATTTTTTACCTTTCTTCAATAAAAAAAAAAATTCTTACGGCTTTATTTATAAGTTATGCATTAATTTAAATTCAATAAATAAAATAATATTATTTGAAAAATATAATAAGGACAGTTTTTTACCAATAAGTTCTTTTTTATTTTGCCAATTAAATAAATCAAAATTGTTTAAAATTTTAATTAAATATGATAATTTTTATATTTTTAAAATACCTTTTAATTTTATTGTAACAGAATTATTTATTATAAAAAATAAAGTAGTTTTAAATTTTTTTAAAAGTATAAAAATAAATAATTTAAATTTAAAGTATGAGACTTTATTTAGATTAAAAAATTTAAAATATAGATATTTTTTTAATGATGGTTTAAAAATTAAAAATAAAATCTTAAAAAATAATAAAAAATTTTTTATTTCAAACTTAAAAAATTTTTCTAAACATAATAATATTAAAAAAATACTTAATAATTCTAATGATTTAAAAATTTATTTTTTTGAGTTAAATTATAATAATAAAAAAAGAAAAATAATAAGTCATTTTTATAATAAATCAGGTATTAATATTGATGAGAATAATTTATTCACTAATTTAGAAAATTTTTATTCTATTTCTAATTCAGTTGAAATTTTGCATAATTTTAATAAAAATCCTTCTTATTTATTTTTTAATAACTCATCATTAAATTTCTTTATTTTAGCTATTTTTTATAAATTATTATATAAAAAATTAAATAATAAATATAATAAAATAGAAAACAATTTTATAAATGAATATATTCTATTTAATAATAGTAGATATGATTCCAATAAAATTGAAAAGGCTTTTAAATTTTATTTAAATAAAAAGCCTTTAATATGGCCTTTTTATTTTTTAAATAATGATATTAAAACGAGTATAAATTTATTAAATATTTATAAAAAATTAGATATTAAAGAATATAATTTATTTTTAAATTTTTATTCTAATAATATAATTTATTTTTATAAAAATATTAAAGTTTTCCAAAATAGTAATAATAATATATTATTAAAAACAAATAAAGAGTTTTTAGAACAAAAAAATATTTTAATATATAATAAAATTTTATTAAATAATAATAATATTTATTTAATAAAATCAAATTTATATAATTCAAATAATTTTAATTACTTATTTTTATCGTTTTTTGAAAAGTATAAAATAAATTTGAATTTTTTCTATAAAATACAAGATCACTTTCTTAATAAACCATTTTCTTTATTTAATAGAAACAATATTATAAAAAATAAAAAATTTAGTTTTAAGAAAAATAATTTTATTTACTTTAAAAATAAACAACAATTATTTTATTTAAATAATCAATTAAAAAAATCAATAATAAATAATAGTAGTTATGATTTATTTTATTCTGAAAACTTATTTTTAAATACTTTTTTTATAAAATCTATTTTATTTAATATTTCTTATATTTCAATAATAGTTTATTTTTTACTAAACAATAATTCAAAAATAAATGATTTAAAAAATTTATTATTAAAAACTAATAAATCAAAAATAAACCAAAAAAAAATTTTATATTTAAAGAAAGAAATTATTTATTTTTATTTTTCAACTTATATTTCTTCATTTTTATCTTCAAATTTCAAAATAGATTTATATAAAAATAAAAATTTTACTAAAAAAGAAAAAATTAATCTAAACAATGATATTAAATATAATTTAATTTTTTCTAATATTACTTTTTTAGAATTTATAAAAAATATTAATGTTAGCATTAATATTTTTTATCATTTTTTAAATAAATTTAATACTAATGAAATATATATTATTAATAAAAAATTAAAAAAATATTTTTTTGTTTCTTTTTCAATAAATAATATAATTTCATATAATAATATATTTATATCATTATTTTATAATAAAAGTTTAAAATTAGATTCGTTATTAATATTTAAATATAATAATTATAAAAAATTAAAGATTCTTAATAATTTTAGTATTTTATTTGATAAAAAAATATTAAATTTAAATTCACAAATTAATAAAAATTATTTTTTTTTAAATAAAAAAAATAATTTTAATATATCGATTATATGGTTTTCAAAATCAAACACATTAAAAAATAATTATAAATTAATTAATAAAACTGATTTTAAATATTATAATAATAATTGTTTTAAAATTAAAAATAATCCAAAAAAGTTTAGAATTTTTACATTATATAATTATAATAATTTTAACCATAATAACGATTTTAATAATAATAAATTTAAATCTTATTTTTTGAGTAGTTTCTTTTTTAATAAACCTTATATATTATCAAAAAATTTTATTTCAGATTATTTTATTATTAAGAATAATAATATAAAAAAATTACAGATAATAAATAAAAAAAATATAAATAATAAATTAAATTTATTTTATTTATCATTTAATACTAAACTAAAAAATAAAATAAATACGTTTTATTCAGAACGATTATTAAATACTAAAATTAATATATCAAATAATTTTTTAAATAAATTAATAAAATATGAGAATATTAAAAATTTAGATATTTTTTTTTATAAAAAAAAAAATTCTATTTATAATTTAAGTTATATATTTGAAAAAAAATGGGCTTATTATTTAAATAGTTTTTATATAAAAAAATTTAATCGATTAATAAAATTTAATCTATTTTATAATAATATTTTAATTAATAACGATTGTAATATAAATTTTTTAACTAAAAAATATTGGATAAATAATTATTTAAAAAGTAATATTTTATTATTTACTAATAATTATTATTATGATTATTGGTTATTTTATAAATCAGTTTTTAATTTTTTAGTTTTACCAAATAATTATTATATTGGTTACAAAAATACTAATTTTGAACTATATAATTTTATCTCATCTAAAATAGAATTAAAATATTCTGATATTTTAAATAAATTATTTTTTAATAAAACACTTAAAATAAAAAAAATATTTCCTATAAATACTTTATATTTATTTAGAGTTCAAACACAAATAAATTTTAAAGAAAATAAATTATCAAATCTTTTATTTCCTAATTTATTAAACTCTAATAAAAATAATTTAAATTTTATAAAATTTAAATTTTTAAATTTTAAATTAAAATTAATATGTACTAAATATAATAATATTTATATACAAAATATTTTTTTAATAAATATAAATTATATTTTTAGTTATATATTAAATTTATATTATATTAAAAATTATAAATTTAATAAAAATTTAGAAATAAAAAATAATAATTTATTTACCTTAAATAAAATTTTTTATTTTAGTTCTAATAAACAAAAATTAACAAATAATTATAATGGCTGGGTTTATATAATTAATAAATCAGATTCATTCTTTTTAAACTATAAAAAAATTATTCCAAACGGCCATTTTATTACTAAATATATATTATTTGAAAACCTAGTAACATTAAATAAATTCTTTACTTTTCGTTTTAAAAATAATATTTTAAAAACAAAATTTAATATTCGTAATAATTTCTTAAAATCTTTTTTAAATTTTAAAATTAAAAAATCGTTATTAAATAGTATTTTTATTTTTAATGGATCAAAATTTTTAACTCTTTATTTATATTCTTCAAATATATATTTAAATAATTTAATATTAAAAAATAACTATCGAAATATAAATAATAATATTATTTTTACTAAATTTTATTTTTACAAAATAAAAATAAAAACTATAATAAATAATAAAAAAGTAAATAATCATAAAAATAATATTATTTTAATAAATAAGTTTTATCGTCTAGTTTTTTTTCAAACATCAAATTTAAAAAAAATCAAATATAAATCAAATTTTTTAAATATAAATTTTCAAGAACAATTTATTAATAAGAAATTATTAATTAGTAATAAAAGAAACAATTTTAATAGTTTAAAACGTATTTTTTTAATTATTAATAATAATATACATATTAATAAATATAGTCGTTATAAACCAAAATTATTAATTAAAAAAATATTATTTAAATATAATTCTAATTTAATAATACAGTTTAGTAAATTTAAAAACCTTGGTTTAATTGAAAAAGGTTCTGATTTTGGCTATTTAAATAATATTTGTTCGAAAAAATTATTATATTTTTATGAAAAAAATTTATTATTACCACAAAATTATTTACGTGATTATATTTTAAGATTTCCTTTTAATAGTATAATAAAAAATAAAATATTTAATAACCCTTTTATTTTAATAAATAAAGACAAATTGTTATCTAAATTTACTTATTCTAATTATTTATTATTTACTAATAATAAATATGATTTTAAAACGTTAGATTTAAAAAAATTAAGAGATTATAGATTAAAAATAAATTATTTTAATTTAAAACAAAAAATATATTATAGTTTTTATGATTATTTTTATTTAAAGGGGCTGGGGCCTTATTTTTTTAAAAATATTTATAGTAATAACATACAACTAGTATTATTAATTAATAGTTTTTTTAAAATAAGTTTAAATAAAAATAATTTTAAAAATAATATATTTGTTAATATTGATAATAAAAAATTAAAGATTTTTTATATTTTTAATTATAATTATAAAAAAATGTTTAATTTTTATATATTAAAAAATAAAAAAAATAGTAATTGTAATTTTTGTATTTCATACTGTTCATCAATTTACTTATATAAAAATAATTTTTTAAGTAGTAATACTAATTTTAGTTCAACTATCTATAATATTAATAAAAAATCATTAAATAATTTAATAACTTTAAATATTTATAAAACTAAATATCAAAAGTTTATAAATAGTGAAAAACAAAAAAATATCTCAAAAATTTATATTAATTTTAGACCCTTTTTAATTGAAAAAAATAGTTTTTTATTTCAAATAAGTTTTATTTTTAAAGAAAAATTAATTGATTCTTATGATTATTCATCATTAATTCCAATTAATAAAATACCGACTAATATTTTTAATAGATTAAAATTAATTAAAAATAAAGTAAAAACAGTGTCTTTTTATAATAATAAAAAGATTTTTGTTATTAATAAAATACCTAAATTAAAATATGAATTAAGTAATTTTAAGGGGGAAATTTTAAAAAGCTATAATTCATCTTTTTTTTATTATTCTAATAATTATAAAAGTTTTGTAATTAAAAAAAATAAAAACTTTAAAATTATAAACAATCTATTTAATTTAAATAAAAATTTTAAGCAAAAAGTATCGTTATTTCCTGAATTAATATATTTAACAAATTCTGATTTTTTAACATATAAAACTCCATTAAATTTTAATAATTATTTAAAAAGAAATAAATTTAAAGTAAAATTAGGTGAGTTTATTCCTTATTCAAAAGAAATTATTCTAAATTTTGCAGTTAATAACTCGGGTCAAGTTATTTTTTTAAATAAAAATAAAGTATTAGTACGTCGTGCAAAATCTTTATTATTATCACCCGGTTGTATTTGTAATTTAAAACAAGGTGATTTTATAAACACTAATTCACCATTATTGACATTAACTTATAAAAATTTAAAAACTGAAGATATTGTTCAAGGTATTCCTAAAATTGAACAACTTTTAGAAGCACGAGAAAATGTAAAAGATCAATTTAGTTTAAACTCGTTGATTAAATTGAAATTTAAAAAATATAAAAAATATTATTCTAAAAAAGAAGCAGTATATAAAAGTATTATTTTTATTCAACAATATATTGTTGATTCTGTTCAAAAAGTTTATCAATCTCAAGGAGTAAATATTTCAGATAAACATATTGAAATAATAGTTAAACAAATGACTTCTAAAGTTCGAATAACTAATCCAGGTAATACTGGGCTTTTAAGGGGAGATATTGTTTATTTAGATTGGATTGAATTAATAAATAGTGGTTTAAAAGGTAAAAAATCTCAATATGAACCACTAATTTTGGGTATAAGTAAAGCTTGTTTAGAAATGGATGGTTTTATATCAGCTGCTAGTTTTCAAGAAACTATTAAAATTTTAAGTAGAGCAGCTATTTTACAAAAACGTGATTTTTTAAGAGGTTTAAAAGAAAACCTTATTTTAGGGCATTTAGTCCCAATTGGTACAGGTTTCGAATTTCCAATATAAAACTAAAACACTTAATTTTAATTAAGTGTTTTAGTTTTATATTAATAAATAAGTATACCTGTTTTGATGGCACCTATTTAAAAAATTAAAATATATTTTGTTGAATACACTAATATAAATAATAATATTTATTTAATTTTTAAACTAAAAATTATTATTAAAAAACTATCACGGAGAGTTTGATTCTGGCTCAGGATGAACGCTGGCGGTATGCTTAACACATGCAAGTTGAACGAAGATAATAATTCTTGAATTATAATACTTAGTAGCGGACGGGTGAGTAACGCGTAAGAATCTACCTTTAGGAAAAGAATAACAACTGGAAACGGTTGCTAATACTTTATATGCTGAGAAGTTAAATAGGTTACTGCCTAAAGATGAGCTTGCGTCTGATTAGCTAGTTGGTAAGGTAAAAGCTTACCAAGGCAATTATCAGTAGTTGGTCTGAGAGGATGATCAGCCACACTGGGACTGAGACACGGCCCAGACTCCTACGGGAGGCAGCAGTGAGGAATTTTTCGCAATGGGCGAAAGCCTGACGAAGCAATACCGCGTGAAGGATGAAGGCCTGCGGGTTGTAAACTTCTTTTATTAGAGAAGATAATGACGGTATCTAATGAATAAGCATCGGCTAACTATGTGCCAGCAGCCGCGGTAATACATAGGATGCAAGCGTTATCCGGAATGATTGGGCGTAAAGCGTCTGTAGGTTGTTTAAAAAGTCAACTGTCAAACACTAAGGCTTAACTTTAGGCAGGCAGTTGAAACTTTTAGACTAGAGTATGGCAGAGGTAGAGGGAATTACTGGTGTAACGGTGAAATGTGCAGATATCAGTAAGAACACCAATGGCGAAAGCACTCTACTGGACCAAAACTGACACTCAGAGACGAAAGCTAGGGGAGCGAATAGGATTAGATACCCTAGTAGTCCTAGCTGTAAACGATGGAAACTAAATATTGCGTTTTTAAAATGCAGTATTGTAGCTAACGCGTTAAGTTTCCCGCCTGGGGAGTATGCTCGCAAGAGTGAAACTCAAAGAAATTGACGGGGGCCCGCACAAGCGGTGGAGCATGTGGTTTAATTCGATGCAACGCGAAGAACCTTACCGGGGTTTGACATACTATGCATTTTTTGGAGACGAAAAAGTTTAAACATAGATACAGGTGGTGCATGGCTGTCGTCAGCTCGTGTCGTGAGACGTAGGGTTAAGTCCTGTAACGAGCGCAACCCTTATTGTTAGTTGCTTTAAGGAAACTAGCAAGACTGCCAGTGATAAGCTGGAGGAAGGTGAGGATGACGTCAAGTCAGCATGCCCCTTAAATCCCGGGCTACACACGTGCTACAATGGTTAAGACAAAGAGATGCTAACTTGTGAAAGTACAGCCAACCTCAAAAACTTAATCTCAGTTCGGATTGTAGGCTGCAACTCGCCTACATGAAGCCGGAATCGCTAGTAATCGCAGGTCAGCTATACTGCGGTGAATACGTTCCCGGGCCTTGTACACACCGCCCGTCACACCATCGGAGCCGACTAGGCCCGAAACCGTTGTAAACGTCTAAGGCACAGTTAGTGACGAGGGTGAAGTCGTAACAAGGTAGGGCTACTGGAAGGTGGCCCTGGATCACCTCCTTCAAAAAAAGAAAATAAAATAATTACTTTACTTTAACTTAGTTAAAGTAAAGAGGGCTATTAGCTCAGTTGGTTAGAGCGCACCCCTGATAAGGGTGAGGTCACTGGTTCAAATCCAGTATAGCCCACCAGTAAAAAAATTTTAAATTGGGGATATAGCTCAGTTGGTAGAGCGCTGTCTTTGCACGGCAGATGTCAGCGGTTCGAATCCGCTTATCTCCAATTTAATAAAATAATTTTATTTACTGGATTTATATTGACTAGGTCAAATATATTAAAGTTTATGATGGATACCTAGGCATTTAGAGTCGATGAAGGGCGTGGATACCAACGAAATGCTTCGGTTAGTTGGAAACAAACTGTGATCCGAAGATTCCCGAATAGGAAAACCTATATAACTACTTAGTAAATTCATAACTAAGTAAGAGACAACCTGCTGAATTGAAACATCTTAGTAAGCAGAGGAAAAGAAAGCAAACGCGATTTCCTTAGTAGCGGCGAGCGAAACGGAATTAGTCTAATCATTAAAAAAAAAACTATTAAACGAAGCAGCTGAATCCTGCACCATAGATGGTGAAAGTCCCGTAGTTTAAAATAGAAAAATTGATTATAAAGTAGCATGGAACACGTGAAATTCCGTGTGAATACACGAGGACCACCTCGTAAGACTAAATACTCCTAAATGACCGATAGTGAAACAGTACCGTGAGGGAAAGGTGAAAAAGAACCCCTGTAGGGGAGTGAAAAAGAACATGAAATCATAAACTGACAATCAGTGGGAGCTAAAGTGACCGCGTGCCTGTTGAAGAATGAGCCGGCGACTTATAGGTAGTGGCTTGGTTAAAATAACTTTTTGGAGCCAAAGCGAAAGCAAGTCTGATAAGGGCGCATGTCACTATTTATAGACCCGAACCCGAGTGATCTAACCATGGCCAGGATGAATCTTGGGTAACACCAAGTGGAAGACCGAACCGACTGATGTTGAAAAATCAGCGGATGAGCTGTGGTTAGGGGTGAAATTCCAGTCGAACTCGGAGCTAGCTGGATCTCCTCGAAATGTGTTGAGGCGCAGCGGTTGATGATGGGCTATTTAGGGGTAAAGCACTGTTTCGGTGCGGGCTGCGAAAGCGGTACCAAATCGTGGCAAACTAAGAATACTAAATATGCTTTCCATCAACCAGTAAGACAGTGGGGGATAAGCTTCATTGTCAAAAGGGAAACAGCCCAGATCACCAGTTAAGGCCCCAAAGTGATGGCTAAGTGATAAAGGAAGTAAAAAGGCAAAGACAACCAGAAGGTTTGCTTAGAAGCAGCCATCCTTGAAAGAGTGCGTAATAGCTCACTGGTAGAGCCTTTTTGCGCCGAAAATGAACGGGGCTAAGTCATCCGCCGAAACTGTGGGTTACAGTTTTAACTGTTACGGTAGAGGAGCGTTCCGTTATAGGGTGAAGTTAAAATGTGAATTTTAATGGACGAAACGGAAGTGAGAATGTCGGCTTGAGTAACGAAAACATTGGTGAGAATCCAATGCCCCGAAAACCTAAGGGTTCCTTCACAAGGTTCGTCCATGGAGGGTTAGTCAGGACCTAAGGCGAGATCGAAAGGTGTAGTCGATGGAAAACAGGTTAATATTCCTGTACTTGATTTAATTTGATAAAGAGGGACGGAGAAGGCGGTAACTAGCTAGATATTGGTATTCTAGTAGAAGTATTGAATTCTTAAAAGAATGAAAAAAAACTTTCTTTAGAAAACATGCGATCTAACTGGTACTCTATTTACATAGAGTTTTGGTTTAGTTTTAGTCATACTTCCAAGAAAAGCTTTTATTATCGTTAAATTAAATCAACCTGTACCCTAAACTGACACAAGTAGGTAGGTAGAGAATACTAAGGGGCGCGAGATAACTCTCTCTAAGGAACTCGGCAAAATGGCCCCGTAACTTCGGGAGAAGGGGTGCCTACATAATGTAGGCCGCAGTGACCAGGCCCAGGCGACTGTTTATCAAAAACACAGGTCTCCGCAAAGTCGTAAGACAATGTATGGGGGCTGACGTCTGCCCAGTGCCGGAAGGTAAAAGAAGTTGGTTATTCCTCGGAAAAAGCTGACGACTGAAGCCCCGGTGAACGGCGGCTGTAACTCTGACAGTCCTAAGGTTAATACACGATATTACGCTAAATCGCTAGCCTTAGTAAAACCGAACTAAATGCTGGAAACTCCCCAAAAACATAACTCTACTCGACTTTTATATTACAACAATATCGGGACTAACTTTTCGAGGTTAACTCTTGGAGACGTGTTAAAAGTAAGTCAGTAATAATGAGAATGGCACGAGGACAATCAGCAGGAAAGACTAATATACAATTAGAATCCTCAGAGACTATACGTTTGGAGATATAAAAACAAATAAAACTATGACACAATTAGAATCACAATGGATTGTTGGGTTTGTAGATGGAGAGGGGTGTTTTTTTATAGGACTAAATAAAAATCCAGAAATGACACTCGGAATTCAAGTTTTACCAGAATTTTCTGTTGTTCAGCATAAACGTGATGAACAAATACTATACGCTTTAAAAGATTTTTGGAAATTTGGTGTTGTAAGAAAAAACCACGGTGATCGATTATGTTATCGAGTTCGAGGTGTTGAACATTTAAATAAAACCATTATACCTTTTTTTGAAAAGCACAGTTTAAAAACAAAGAAAAAGGTAGATTTTTTAAAGTTTCGAAAAGTTTTACAACTAATTGAAAGCAAAAAACATTTAACTGTTGAAGGCTTACTTAAAATTGATTCTCTTCGACTTGAAATGAACACAGGCAAATCAAAGAAAAAACTCATTCTAATTGATGGTAAATTAGATTTAATTGATATCTAAGATAGAGTCCAGCCTTTCTTGAAAAAGTTAGGATATAACTGAGCGAAATTCCTTGTCGAGTAAGTTTCGACCCGCACGAAAGACGTAACGATCTGGGCACTGTCTCGGAGAGAGACTCGGTGAAATAGAAATGTCTGTGAAGATGCGGACTACTTATACCAGGACAGAAAGACCCTATGAAGCTTGACTGTAATTTGGAATTGGGTTCGGGCTTTTTTTGCGCAGTCTAGGTGGGAGGCGTTGATATTAAGTTTTCGGACTTAATGGAGCCACCAGTGAGAGACCACTCTAAAAGAGCTAGAATTCTAATAGGACTCCTTGAATCAGGATCCTTGACAGTTTCAGATGGACAGTTTGACTGGGGCGGTGACCTTGATTATTGGGGTGTTTATCAAGTGATTGATAAATTTAACCGAGCTATATGCTGGGACGTCTGTACTTTGTATTTTAAAATATTCACATTATTCCGTTATCTATTTTAAAGTATAAAAGTTGAAGATTTAACTTTACGAGGATTAGACCGTAAAAATAAGTTAATGCAGATAATCAGCAGGGAAGTCCTCTACTTATTGTATGACCCCTCAACGACTACACGCTTGGCTCTTATTTAATAAGATGATGATATAGTCTGAACTTTATGGCGACATAAAGTTGAGTTAGAAACTCAACGTTAATAAAGAAAAAATGATTTTAACTAATATACAAAGAGAAATTATTATAGGGTGTACTTTGGGTGATTTACACATAGAACAAAGTCCTAATGGACAAAAAGCAAGATTAGTATTTGAGCATAGTATTAAACAAACAGATTATGTTTTACATTTATATAAAACTTTTAAAGATTGGGTTCCAGGAGAAGTCAAAACACGAGAAAGAAAAAATGGAACTAAGTTGATTGGGTTTAAAACAAAATATGATGGAGTATTTAGATTTTATAGACAACAATTTTATGATTTAAATGGAAAAAAAATAGTTTCGAAAATACTTAATAAAGTTTTAACTGCTCGGTCTATAGCTTATTGGTATATGGATGATGGATCATTAAAATCAAAACAATCTAAAGGTGTAGTTTTAAATACACATAATTTTTCTAAAAAAGAAATTGAGGTTTTATGTTTTATTTTAAATGAGAAATTTCAATTACAGTGTAAACCTAGAAAACAAAAACATCTTGTAAATAATGAAACTCGTATTTATTATCAGATTTATATATCCGGTTATAGTTATGATATACTAAGAAAATTAATTTTTGATTATTTATTACCTGAAATGTATTATAAATTTCCTAAACCGCGAAGTATAAAAAAAATTTAACGAACACAATTGCCCAAAAGGTAACGGAGGTGTGCAAAGGTTCCCTCAAGCTGGACGGAAATCAGCTGTAGAGTGCAAAGGTATAAGGGAGCTTGACTGCAAGACCAACAAGTCGAGCAGAGGCGAAAGCCGGCCTTAGTGATCCGACGGTTCCGAGTGGAAGGGCCGTCGCTCAACGGATAAAAGTTACTCTAGGGATAACAGGCTGATCTCCCCCAAGAGTTCACATCGACGGGGAGGTTTGGCACCTCGATGTCGTTTCATCGCAACCTGGGGCTGGAGTAGGTCCCAAGGGTTGGGCTGTTCGCCCATAAAAGCGGTACGTGAGATGGGTTCAGAACGTCGCGAGACAGTTCGGTCCATATCCGGTATAAGCGTAAGAGCATTGAGAGGATCTCAACATTGTACGAGAGGACCCGAAGGGACGTACCGATGGTGTACCAGTTCTTATGCCAATAGGAAACGCTGGGTAGCTATGTACGGAGTGGATAATCGCTGAAAGCATTTAAGTGAGAAGCCCACCTCAAGATGAATGCTCTCTATCAGATCGCGGCAAGACAAGCCGATAGATTGGCATCAAGTGTAAGATTAGTAATAATTTCAGCTGAGATGTACAAAGGATCGATTGATTTTGACCTTATATAATAAAATATGATAAAAAATTTTTGGTGTCTTAGCTAATTCGGAACAACACTATACCATCTCGAACTAGATTGTTAAACGGATTAGGGGTAACGATAGTAAGGGGGTAGCCCTTTGTGAAAATAACCTGATGCCAATTTATAAAAAATATTAAATTGCTTTTATTATTTAAAAATATTCCAATAGTATAGTAAAATTTAACCACATTGTATTTATAAAGATTAATTTTGGTTTGGTCCCTTAATTAAAAAATTATAACGTATAATAAAAATAAAAATTAAGAGTTAAATACTACAAAAATACGTTTTAAAAATGTACTTTATATTAAAGTTTTATTTTAATTTTATTTTTATAAATATTTATAAAATAATAATTTTGTACTAGTATTATAAAATAAAATATTTGTTTTTAGGAGTAATATAATGACAATTAGTCCACCAGAACGCGAAGCAAAAAAAGTTAAAATTGTTGTTGATCGTGATCCAGTAGAAACTAGTTTTGAAAAATGGGCGAAACCTGGACATTTTTCTCGTAGTTTAGCAAAAGGGCCTACAACAACAACTTGGATTTGGAACTTACATGCAGATGTTCATGATTTTGATGCTCAGACGTCAGATTTAGAAGATATTTCACGTAAAATTTTTAGTGCGCACTTTGGTCAATTAGGTGTAATTTTCATTTGGTTATCAGGTATGTATTTTCACGGAGCTCGTTTTTCAAATTACGAAGCGTGGTTAAGTGATCCTACACATATTAAACCAAGTGCACAAGTAGTTTGGCCGATTGTTGGTCAAGAAATTTTAAATGGAGATGTAGGTGGTGGTTTCCAAGGTATTCAGATAACTTCTGGTTTCTTTCAATTATGGAGAGCTAGTGGAATTACAACTGAATTACAATTATATTCTACAGCAATTGGTGGTTTAGTGATGGCTGCAGCAATGTTTTTTGCTGGTTGGTTCCATTATCACAAAAGTGCACCAAAACTAGAATGGTTTCAAAATGTTGAATCTATGTTAAATCACCACTTAGCTGGTTTACTTGGTTTAGGTAGTTTAGCTTGGGCAGGACACCAAATTCATGTATCTTTACCAGTTAATAAACTATTAGACGCAGGTGTTGATCCACAAGAAATTCCATTACCACATGAATTATTATTAAATCCAAGTTTAATGGCTCAGTTATATCCTAGTTTTAAACAAGGTTTAACACCTTTCTTTACTTTAAACTGGTCTGAATATAGTGATTTTTTAACATTCCAAGGTGGTTTAAATCCAGTAACAGGGGGTTTATGGTTAACTGATACAGCACACCATCATTTAGCGATTGCTGTTTTATTTATTGTAGCAGGTCATATGTATCGTACTAATTGGGGTATTGGACATAGCATGAAAGAAATTTTAGAAGCACACAAAGGTCCTTTTACTGGTGAAGGACATAGTGGTTTATATGAAATTTTAACAACTTCGTGGCATGCTCAATTAGCAATTAACTTAGCTTTATTTGGATCATTATCTATTATTGTGGCTCATCATATGTATGCTATGCCGCCTTATCCATATTTAGCTACTGATTATGCTACACAATTATCTTTATTTACACATCATAATTGGATCGGTGGTTTTTGTATAGTCGGGGCTGGGGCTCATGCTGCTATTTTTATGGTTCGTGACTATAACCCAACAAATAACTATAATAATTTACTAGATCGTATGATTCGTCATCGAGATGCTATTATTTCTCATTTAAATTGGGTTTGTATTTTTTTAGGTTTCCATAGTTTTGGTCTTTATATCCATAATGATACATTAAGCGCATTAGGTCGTCCTGCAGATATGTTCTCTGATACAGCTATCCAATTGCAACCAATTTTTGCTCAATGGATTCAAAAAACTCATTTCTTAGCACCAAACGCTACTGCTCCTAACGCTTTAGCAGGTACAAGCCCATCTTGGGGTGGGGATGTTGTAGCCGTTGGTGGTAAAGTTGCAATGATGCCAATTTCATTAGGTACATCAGATTTCTTAGTTCATCATATACACGCGTTTACAATTCACGTAACAGTATTAATTTTATTAAAAGGTGTATTATTTGCACGTAGTTCTCGTTTAATTCCTGATAAATCAAATTTAGGTTTCCGTTTCCCTTGTGATGGTCCAGGTCGTGGTGGAACATGTCAAGTTTCAGCATGGGATCATGTTTTCTTAGGATTATTCTGGATGTATAATTCATTATCAATTGTTATTTTTCATTTTAGTTGGAAAATGCAATCAGATGTTTGGGGTACAGTTAATGCTTCTGGAATTTCGCATATTACAGGAGGTAACTTTGCTCAAAGTGCTAATACTATTAATGGTTGGTTACGCGACTTTTTATGGGCCCAATCAGCTCAAGTTATTCAATCATACGGTTCAGCATTATCGGCGTATGGTTTAATTTTCTTAGGTGCACATTTTGTATGGGCATTTAGTCTTATGTTCTTATTTAGTGGACGTGGCTATTGGCAAGAATTAATTGAATCAATTTTATGGGCTCATAATAAATTAAAAGTAGCTCCAGCTATTCAACCTCGTGCTTTAAGTATTACTCAAGGTCGAGCTGTTGGTGTTGCACACTATTTATTAGGGGGAATTGCTACAACTTGGTCATTCTTCTTAGCTCGTATAATATCTGTAGGTTAATAATAAATATTTAACTTATAGATTTTAAGTATTTATAAAAGTTTTATAAATACTTAAAACATTATAGATTAATAATAAATTTTATATTTATTATTAATCTATAAATAAATAATATAAATAAGTATAAAAAAAAATTTTTTTAAAATTTAATATTTACAATATAAAATATTTATTATATATTTAAATATATAATAAATATTTTATTATAATAAAAAAAATTGTTAATCCGTAATTTTATTTATTTACTTTATTTTTTATTAATTATGTCTCATTCTGTAAAAATCTATGAAACATGTATTGGTTGTACTCAATGCGTACGTGCATGTCCTACAGATGTATTAGAAATGGTACCTTGGGATGGTTGTAAAGCAAGTCAAATTGCTTCTGCTCCTCGTACTGAAGATTGTGTTGGTTGTAAGCGTTGTGAAACTGCTTGCCCTACTGATTTTTTAAGTGTACGAGTATACTTAGGTTCAGAAACAACTCGTAGTATGGCATTAAGTTATTAAGAAATTATTTATTTTCTCTGTTAAACAGAGAAAATAAATAATTTTATTAAAAAATTAAAAATGTTTTATAATACAAAATTTTTAAAACTATTAAATTCTTTTTATTTTAATATTTTAAATAAATTTAAATCTATCGAAAAATATTTTGTTATTTATATATTTTTACTATTATTAGGTTTTATTTGTGGTAATTTATTTGGTACTTTTTTAATTTTTTTTAGATTTTATACTAATTGGGATGGTCTAATTATTATATTAACAATTTTAGTTATTGAATTTATAAATTTTATAACATATATAAAATCACGTAAGTATCATAAATTAAATAATTTTTTTTTAAAAATATATAAAAATAAATTTATTTTTTTAGTATTTAAAAATTTAAAATTTTTAAATTTTTATAAAATGGGTTTATTACTAGGTTTTTTTATAGACGCTTTTAAAGTAGGTAGTTAATTTTATTATTAATAATTATTAATATTTAATTAATAAATTATATAATATATAAAATTTTTGGTCAAAATATAATTAAAAATTTATTAAATGTTTAATATTAATTTAGAAACTAGTCTTATAAATATAAATTTTATCATTTTATTTGTAGCAATGATTTTATATTGGTTAAAATCATCTTTTTTTTTAAAGTCTTTTAGTAACTTACCTGATATACTTATTATAATTAGTAATATATTACAATTTTCATTTCTTTGTATTCGTTGGGTAAATTCAAATCATTTTCCTTTAAGTAATTTATATGAATCACTTTTATTTTTATCATATAGTTTAACTAGTATACTAATTATTTTTAATTTTAACATTAACGTTGGGAAAAAAAATTATTTTAAAAATTTTTATAATAATTTAGTATCATTATTTTTAAAAAATAATAATAAAATAAATAAAACAGTATATTCAAATAATTCATTTTTAAACTCTATCTTTGGTTCAATTTTAACGCCGCTAATTTTATTATTAAATACTTTTGCTAATTTTAGTTTACCTATTGAATTAAAAACAGCAAATGCTTTAGTACCTGCACTTAAATCTAATTGGTTATTAATGCATGTAACAGTTATGATATTAAGCTACGCTGCATTATTATGCGGTTGCTTATTTTCAATAGCTTATTTAATTTTAACTTTTGTAAGTAATTTTTTATATAATAAAAATAAAAAGCTTTTATTATTCGACAATCAATTAGATTCTGAAAATTATTTGTATGAAAATTCTAATTCAATTAAAAAGGATAATTTAGTTTTTAACTCTTATTTTTTTGATATAAATAACATTAAAGAAACGGAATTTGAAAATACAACTTTTAGAAAAGATTTTATATTGGATAATTTAGTTTCTTTAATGTTAACCTTAGATAATTTAAGTTATAGAATTTTAGGTCTAGGTTTTCCATTATTGACAATGGGTTTATTATCTGGAGCGGTTTGGGCTAACCAAACATGGGGTTCTTATTGGAGTTGGGATCCTAAAGAAACTTGGGCTTTAATTACATGGTTTATATTTGCAATTTATTTCCATACTCGTTTATCAAAAGGATGGAATGGTTTTAAATCTTCTTTATTAGCCAGTTTTGGTTTTATAATTATTTGGATTTGTTATTTAGGTGTTAATTTAATGGGTAAAGGGTTACATAGTTATGGTTTTTTATCATAATAATTATGGGCTAGGAGGGATTTGAACCCCCGACACCACGGTTCGTAGCCGTGTGCTCTAGTCCACTGAGCTACAAGCCCTATTATATTTTTTATATTAAATTATAATATAATTATATTTGTTATAATTTAATTTTACAAGCTCTATTTATTCGAAGGAAATTAAATATGTTTTTTATTAATGCATTAAAAGATTATGTTGATCATATTAATGATATATTATTTATATTAAATGGAAATTTTAATGCTTTTATTTTTTTTAAATCTATTTTTGTATATATTGGTAACTCTTTAAGTATACTTTTTATTTATTTATTATCCTTTAAGTGGTTAACTGATTTTATAGAATTACCGGCAAATTTTAAGCATAATTACATAGCAATCTTAGAAGGTAAAAATTTATTTGAAACAGCCCTTGAAATTGAGCTTGATAAAAGCTTTTTTTCATTTTTTGAAAATTCATCATTAAACTCTAAAAATTTTTTTACAGGTTTTTTAAATAGTTTTTTTTTAGTTCTTCCTTTTTCAATACCTCAATTATTAACAATTAGAGCTCTTATTATTAATGGATTACCTGCCGGTATTTTTGCTGCTTTAGGAACAATATTCGGCCAATTTATTTTTTTTAGTTCTATTTTATTTGGTTTTGAATTTTTGATTTTACCTTTTTTAACTTTTGAACCTTTTAATCTTTTATTAGGTTTATTTTTATTGGTAAATTTACTTTATAATATGATTCATAATCCAAATATGAAAATTATAAATTTTTATCAAAAAGATATTTTATTAAAATTATTTGGATTAAACTTTATTTTATCTTGGACTGAACAAACATCAATTTATAACTATTTTGGTAATTTAACTGTTAATGGTTATTCTAATTTATTACAAACTAATGAAAATAGTAAATATTTTTTTCTAAATAATTTTTCTTATTTAATTGGTATTTTATTAGGTAGTTTAGTGTTTACAGCATTATTTGGTTTTTTAATAATTAATATTTATAATTTTATTTCTAATACTATATGTTCTAAAATTCCTTTTATTATTGTCAATGAACGTTTTCATTATATTAGTTTATTCATAACGACAATTTTGTGTTTTAATAATATTCCTTATTATGGCTTTGATTATTTAATTTATGGCCCGTTAGGTTTTGTTTCTGAAGATCGGTTTTTAGAAAACACTCTTCCTAAACCTGTTTATAGTTCTTTTAGAACAAATAAAGATAAAATGTCTGTTATAAATATAGCTACAAACCCATTAAATTTTGATAAATCAGATTTAATAAAAAAAGATATAACTAATTATTTAAAATATGAACAATATAGTTTAGAATCTGAGAGTTTGTGGAAAAATAGATTTAATTTAAGAACAGATCAAAGAAGTAGTACTCGCAAACAAATAAATAGTACTAAAAAAAATAATTTTAAACAAATTCAATTTGAAGTTCCTAATTATGAAACGCCTAATTTAGAATTATATAGTACAAAACTTCAAAAAAAAGAAAGTGCAATTGAAGATATTTTTACTCAATTATTTAGAAACGACGTTTATTTAGGTTATCAAGATGCCAATTCAAAAAATCAAATAAAACAAGTCCAAGTTCATCGCGAATTTAGAGAAAAATATTATAGTAACCCGGTATATAAAGCTTTAATGCATTTAGATATGCACCCTTTTTTATGGGGACAACCAAATTCTTATAATTTAACAGTAAACGACGAAATTGATTTATTTAAACGTCGACTTATTTTACAAAATTATTTAAATACTATTCAAGATTATAAAAAATTAGTTATTAATAATAAAGAATCATACGCTGAAAAAGTTTATAATCAACAATTTAAAGGTTCTTTAAGTTTAATAAGACACTTTAATGCTGTTAATTTAAATTTTGATATTAATAAAAATGATTCTTTAAACTCAGAATTTAATTTAAAAAAGGTTTTAAAGTTTGATCAACCACAATATAATAATTTCTCAAATGAAAATAAGGTTTTTTTACATGAAGAACTTAATAAAACCAATTTAGATCCATCAAAATATATGGTATTAAATAATACTGCTCCACTATATATTGGATGGGATTCTTCGTTACGAAAATTTCTTATTAAAGCTAGTTATGTACCAGAAAATTTACAATCGGGTGATTTTAGTTATGATTTTAAAGATAATAAAAATATAGCATCTAAAAATTTACCTTTTTATTTTACTTTTCAATCATGGTCTCCTGCGATTGAAAATGTTAAAAATCAATCAAATTTAATTCTTAAATTACCATCATTAGAACTTTCATCTGAACAATTAGATAATTTTAAACAAGTATTACAATTTGATACAAATAAAAACAACGAGTCTCGTAATTTAAAAACAAGTACAAAAAAAGTTATTAGTTCAAAAACAAGTGATTATTTATTAAACCGTTTACCAAATTATAATTGGTATTGGGCAAAATCTAAACTAGACTCAAAATCAAAAAAATATTTAGAATTAGGTGAAACTTTACCAACAAGATTAGATGGTATTGCATGGCCCGGTATTAATGACAAATTATTAATAAATAAACTATTAAATAAATTATAATTAATAATAATTGACAATATATAAAAAAGTTTTTATTATATAATTTTAATATATGTTATATATAATATATATTAAAATTATATATGCGAACATAGTTTAGGGGTAAAATATCGCCTTGCCAAGGCGAGGTCGGGGGTTCGATTCCCCCTGTTCGCAATATTTAAAAAATTAAAATTGACATAATTTATACATTTATTTATAATAATATATAACAAACAAATTATTTGTTTGGGAAAAATTTTTAACTTTTTAAAAATAAATATAAATAAATATGACTGCAATTTTAGAACGCCGCGAAGCTTCATCTTTATGGGCTCGCTTCTGTGAATGGGTAACTTCAACTGAAAACCGTTTATACGTAGGTTGGTTTGGTGTTATCATGATCCCAACATTATTAACAGCTATTTCAGTATTCATCATCGCATTTGTTGCTGCACCACCTGTAGACATCGATGGTATCCGTGAACCAGTTTCAGGTTCATTATTATACGGAAACAACATCATTTCTGGTGCTGTAGTTCCAACTTCAAACGCTATTGGTTTACACTTCTACCCAATCTGGGAAGCTGCTTCTGTAGATGAGTGGTTATACAACGGTGGTCCGTACCAATTAATCGTTTGTCACTTCTTCTTAGGTGTATGTGCTTACATGGGTCGTGAGTGGGAATTATCTTTCCGTTTAGGTATGCGTCCATGGATCGCAGTAGCTTACTCAGCTCCTGTAGCTGCAGCATCTGCTGTATTCATTGTTTACCCAATTGGTCAAGGTTCATTCTCTGATGGTATGCCTTTAGGTATCTCAGGTACTTTCAACTTCATGATCGTATTCCAAGCTGAACACAACATTTTAATGCACCCATTCCACATGTTAGGTGTAGCTGGTGTATTCGGTGGATCTTTATTCTCAGCAATGCACGGTTCATTAGTAACTTCATCTTTAATTCGTGAAACTACTGAAAACGAATCTGCTAACGAAGGTTACAAATTCGGACAAGAAGAAGAAACTTACAACATCGTTGCTGCTCACGGTTACTTTGGTCGTTTAATCTTCCAATATGCATCATTCAACAACTCACGTTCATTACACTTCTTCTTAGCTGCTTGGCCAGTTGTAGGTATTTGGTTCACTGCTTTAGGTATTTCGACAATGGCATTCAACTTAAACGGTTTCAACTTCAACCAATCAATTGTTGACTCTCAAGGTCGTGTATTAAACTCTTGGGCTGATATCATCAACCGTGCTAACTTAGGTATGGAAGTAATGCACGAGCGTAACGCTCACAACTTCCCATTAGATTTAGCATCAGTTGAAGCTCCTTCAATCAATGGTTAATCTTTTGTTATTAATTAATTATCACTTTTAAAAAAGTGATAATTAATTATACAATTATAAAAAAAATAATATAAATAAAACTTTTTAATATAAACAATTTAATATTATTATAATAATTATTCTTTACTAATTAATATCATAATATTAATAAGTAATTAGTTTACATTCAGATGAAATTTTAGAATTGTATACTAATGCTTGTCACCAATCCGGTATTCCCAAATTAATACATTCTGATAATAATCCAACCTACTTTAGCAATTCAATTAAAAGATTCTTTAAAGCGCATGAAATAAAATTCTCCAAAACAGGATCTGATAAAAATGCTAATCAGGTCTCAGAATATGTAAATAGTAGATTAAAAGCAAATTTACTATTGTCTATTCATAATGAAGATCGTAAAATGAAAGCAGTACAAATATATAACCAAGAGCTCACTAAAGAACCTGACTTAAAATTTCGACAAATTTCCCGCGGTGATTTCGAATATTATAACACATATATTTTCGTTTCCGATTTGCAAAAAGCAAAAGAATCCGCTGAAATTAGTCCCCTTATAAAAAAGGATAATGCCCAAGCTGCACTTAAGGTGAAGTCCATTCACGAGAAAATTCAAAATTCAGAACTAATCCCCGACAACTTAAAAAAGGAGATGATTGACAATATTGCCATCCCGCAAGCTCAATACTCCCTTTCGGCTTTTATTGAACAGCTAGGCGAGTATATCATCCCCTCAAACCAAGATATACTTGATACTTTAAAGTTGCTGTCGTATCAAGCAGCAGAAAATACAAAACTATTAATGGAGCAAAGCGAGCGCCTCTCTAGTGAAATAACAGATTTGAAAGATAAAAACGTCTCGTTAGTAAAGATGAATCACGAATCTCAGAAAATTCTACAAGAATTAAAAGACTATAAAATTAAAATTGAAAATACGGAAAGACAAAAGCAAGAATTGAAGAGAAAACGTCAAGATCGTAAACGACGACAAGAGAATGACCCTATTTTAGAAGAGGACTATAAAATTATTATTAATTACATTACTCACTCATTTGACGGCTCGGAATTAAAAAAAGCCCGTTTTAGAATACTTAGTACACTATTATTTTTAACCGGGGGGGCGTATTTCCGAAATGCTTGAGCTCGATTTTAATCAAATATTTATTTTAATAAATAAAAACTATTTACAATACTCTCGAAAAAAAGGCGGACCGGTTAATAAGAAAGCGTATGTGGCTACTAGTAAACGACAACTTTTGAAAAATAGAATTTTTGATTTACAATATTTGCTACAATCTAAAGGGATTTTGTTTAAAAACCGCTAAGCTTAAGGACTATATAAACTCACTCACCCCAATTAGATGTTTTTATTTTCTCAACCAAAGGCCGTAATCAGCCCTTAAGTAGAGCCACGACAACAAACGATTTCAATCAATTGTTAAAAGATATCCCAGAGTTTAAAGAAATAGGGCGAAGAATTACGTCGCATAGCTTCAGACATGGGTTTATTGATAAGTATTGGAGAGATAGCAAAGATATTGAGCTAGTACGCCAAATTGTTGGCCATGCTCGAATTGATACGACTCAAAAATATACTAAGGCCCTATCCCAGGAAGACCTAAAAAAAAGAATTGAGCTAATAGAAGAAAATTAATAAATCTAATGCACTATAGTACGTTAGATTTATTAATTAAAATAATTTTATTTGAGTTTCTAACCCGTTTACTTGTAAATATGCTGATTATAAACCCATCTCTACTTCAGAAAAATCATTGGGTTTGTTTACTTTAATATTATATAATTCAGAACTTCTTCTTAATCCATGATTACGTCGTGAATTTTCAGTAAAAGAAAAGTTTTCTTTTAAATAATTCGTTTTAGTAAGAGGAATTAAACTATCAAATAAATCTAAAACAGTTTCTTGTGAATTAGCAAAGACTGTTGTTTTAAACAGCCTTTTTTTCACTGACGTAATTACACCTTAAATTTCCACAAATATATGTTGTGTTAGAAATATTTTGTATTTTTAATTTTAAATTATTTATTAAACTATCCGTGATATCCTCTGTTTTATAATTTAACCTTAATTTTATTTGAGAATATTTACGCTCGTCTTCGATATTTTTAGTTTTATATCTCAAAATTATCGTTGGCATATACATATAATTAGCATCGTATTTTATATATGATTCCCCTACTATTAGTTCACAAATAAAATTTGTAATCTTTTCTATGATATTTTTATTATTTTTTTTATACCAATCATTTAAAACCTCAGTAATATTTGATTTAAAATTTTTAATAAAAAACCTTAATTCTTTTTCTATTACATTAAAATTATTTACTATTAGAGTTTCTAAATTGCTAATTTGCTTTCGTACTGTTGTAAATCCCTCATTTAAGGCGTCTATTATAAGAGTATAAGTATCTTCAATTAGTAAACTTACGGCTGCTATCTCAACCCCCAATTGGCTAGTTACTGTTGAAGTCCCAAGCTCAACTGCCCCGATAATTGTTGCGGACGCACCTCCAAGCTCACTCGTAAACGAAGTTCTAGTTACAATATGGGCTTCATCACTATTTGTTATTACTTGATTTTTACAATTTGTTGTAGTTTCTACTATAATATTTTTTATATTTATTAATAAATCTTTTAATTTATTTAAATCAAATAACTTAAATTCTTCAAAAAATTTATTTAATAAAATATTAGTACTATTAGCTATACTAATCGAGGTGTCAACATCTAAAGTCAAACTTAAAAACTTTTCTGTTATTAAATCATTTAATATTTTAAAATTATTTTTAATTAAATTAGTTAATTCATTGAATAAACTTTTAATTAATTTAGTACTATTATTAAATAAACTTTTTACCTGCTCCAATAAATAAGAAAACTCATCTTTAATATTTTGTTGTAACACTTTTGATAAATCAATTATATTATCTAATTTTAAATTTATTTCTTTTAGTATTTTTTTTAATATATTTTTATCTGATTCAATTTCTTGAATAATAACATCAATATCATTTAAATTATTTAAAATCAGATCTAATTTAGCCTCTAATTCATCCTGGTTTGTGCTCAACTCGATATTAATATCATAAAGTTGGTTTTGAAATTCGGCTAATGACTCGTCCACTTTTGTTTTGTAATCGTAAAGTTCATTTTTTAAAGCAACAGCTCTTCTTTTTTGTTCTTGTAATGTTACTACATTGTTTAAACGTTGCAACCCCTCAATTTTTACTCGATTTTCGGGTAATTTAGGGTTATTTTTTAGCCTATTTCTGTAAGATGTAAAAGCTACGCGGCCCCCCCACTTTGGCGGGGAGACCGGGCAATAAAACCTCCTCGAAGTCTTCAAAAAAAAATTCATTTTCAATTGAATAAGAATTACAATAGTCGATTAAATCCCACGAATCCTTATTTATATTTTTATTTTCGTCCATATTTATTAATAACAATAATATAAAAACTAATCTTTTGATTTATTTAATAAAGCTATGATTTTTTTTAATAATTTTATTTCTGTTTCACTGTAAACTGAAACATTAGTATTTATAACATTTTCTAAATTGGAAATTAAAGCCGCTAGCCCTGATTCTACATTTTCTGATGATTCTAGAATTTGATTTTTTAAAAAATTCTGTATTTCAAATAAAGTAACAGTCTTTAGTTCTTTTAAATAATGAAAGTTTTTACTCGTGCTTGAAACTACTAAATTACCCACATCATCTAACTTAGTATCTAATTTAGTTGTTAAGTTATTTAGTTTTCCCTCTAGTACTGCTATTTGCTCAGCCTGTTGATCTACTTTTGCTTCTATGCTCTCTACAACATTTGTAATATGTCCTAGCTCAGAATTCCCCTTTTTATTCATTAGTGTCCCCCTCTTTAGATTTCCTTTACATTTCTTTAAACTTTATATTTTCGTCCTCCAATACTTTCTAAACTTGCGGTTACATAAGAATACGTTGGCCCATTTGAAGTGGGTTTTATATTAGTTGCATTAGCGGTTAAATGCTCTTCTACACGATTTTTATTAAAATTAGAAGGAGTTATAAATGAAATTTTATAACTATTTCGAAAACCCGTCCCTTGCGTATCGCTTGGCGTAGTAAACGTCCCCTTCCAATATTTTATAAACTCACTTTTAATAGCTACTGATTTGGATGAAAATATTAGTGGAAATAAACCCTGTAAAACTTTTTTAGTTTTTTTATCATCTAATTTATAGATATTTAACTTTTGTAATTTTAAACTACTAATTATTTGATCTTCTAATAATAAACAAGCTGGGCAATAAATAAAGTTTTTAGTTACGCCGGGCGTATCGTTCTCTAATGCGTCAATTTCTTCGACGCTAATACTTGTATCATTTTCATAATCAACGTTATTCAGAAGGATCGTCTTTTAACCCCTCTATTTTGCAAAAAAACAAATAATTCAAAAAAATTTTTTAATTCAAAATATAATTTTTTTTTATTAGTTTCAGAAGCGTTAGCAATTTAAAAATTTTTTATTTTCTGAAAATCTGTTTTAATGTGTTTGGTGTATTCTTTTAGACCATTATCATTAAAATTTTCATCATCTGATTCTTTTTCCTCCATTAAAGAGTTATCTTTCTTTAACGATGTTATTTTAATTATATTAATTATATTTTTTATTTGATCTGTTTTTCTTTTTAATTCATGTAATATTTTTTCATCATTAATTGGAATTTTTTTTGCTTCCAAAACTTTAATATCATAATCCTCTTGTTGTCTATTTTTTTTAATTAATAAAATATTACATACTAAAGCGTAAGAATTATAAATTGTGATATAAGCTTTATGAGAGGTATAAATTAATCTTAATAGACATTCACTTCCGGTATCTATTGATATAATATTAAATAGTCTACCTTCGCTTATGGCAGTTTGCTTATATTTTTCGAAAAACAAATCAAAGTCTAAAAAAAAATGATTTTTTTTTCTTCATTAAGAAAAAGATTAATTTCAAAATAAGACATTTTGACGAAACTATTAAATTTGATAAAAAAACTATCAAACATCTCTTGTTTATTATCACTTAAAGAGATATTAATTTTATTAAATTCAATATTCATCTCTTCTGTTTTTTCGGATTTACGGTTGTCAGTATTGTTTTCAATACTGTAGATAAATAATTATATATTAAAATACTTTCTTTTTCTTTTCTAAAATTAAATTTTGATTTTTGATTTAAACTTAAACCATATTTATGAGAAGTTTTAGTAGAAATTTGAAGGTTTTTATCCGATAACATAATTTTATCTAAAACTTGACCGGTATTTGGATCAGTAAAACAAACATACTTTTCTCCGGTGCCAGGAAATGTCTTTCGTTCTATAAGCTGTTTGTTATTTTGTAGACTATTATAATTTTCTTTGATAGATGAAATATTATCGTCACCTGTACTTTTATAATGATTTATTGATACTACTTGGATAGCATTATTAATATCATTCATATTGGACCAACTTTCATTAACATAAAATTTTGATCCAACTATTAGTATATCATTATGTTTAGTTAGCACCAAAGTTACTTTATGAGTACAATAATTATTACCAATATAAAAGTCGGCTTCATCAAAATAAATATTTACTAAAAAGGGGAAAGTATAACTGATAGTGTTTAAAAAGCTAACATTATAAAAATTATCAAAAGCTAATAAATAATTATGAACTGTAATTATTACGCCCTCTCCTTTAATAAACAAATCTCGAATTAATTCTTTTGATAAATGGTCTTCTTTTGTGTGTTTTAAAATAAAAAGTTTTTTATCTGAAATCTTTTTATTATTAATTTCTTTATTTTTATAAATATCGAGGCATATATTATAAATTTGATCTACTAATTTTTTATTTAATAAATAATTATAATTTGAGTGTTATAATAAATAAATATTATTTATTATAACACCCATTTATTATATCAGTTAAAGTAGACTCAACTAATGTAAAAGGGGTAGACGAATTTAATGTAATTATTGAGTATAAATTATTATTTATATGGTTTTCAATAAATTTATATCTATTATGCTCTTTAGCCTTCTAGCGGAGTCGAACCGCTAACCTTCGGTTTACAAGACCGATACTCTACCAATTGAGTTAAGAAGGCTATAACTATTTTTTATAAAAAATAGTTATAATAATATTATATTAAAAATTAAAATAAAACAACTAAACTACTTTAGTTGTTTTATTTTAATTTATTTTTCAATTAGATTTATTGACTTAATATCTGGCGAATGAATTGGAAAAATTCTTTCAATACCAATACCCTTTGATAATCTTCTAACTGTAATAGTTGAATTTAAACCGGCTAAATGCTGAGATATTATTTTACCACTATAAGATTGAATTCTTTTTTTATTACCTTCTTGAATTAAAACATCAATTGAAACAATATTCCCAATTTTAAACGAAGGTAAATCTAATTTTAAATAATCTGATTCAATATCTTTAATTAATCTATTTAATTTCATTTTTTTTTTTTTTATAAATTAAAATTTTATTCTAAAATTTTAGAAACTACACCGGCACCAACAGTACGACCCCCTTCACGAATTGCAAAACGCATATTATCTTCGATAGCAATGGGTTGAATTAATTCTACAACCATTTTTACTCGATCTCCCGGAATTACCATTTTTGTTTCAGATCCGTCGTCTGCTGTAAAGTTTTCAATTTTACCTGTAACATCGGTTGTTCTAACATAGAATTGAGGTCGGTAACCTGGAAAAAATGGAGTATGACGGCCACCTTCTTCTTTTGTTAAAACATAAACTTGTGCTTCAAATTTTGTATGAGGTTCAATTGAATTTGGGGCAGCAATTACCATACCTCGTTGGATTTCATCTTTTTGAACACCACGAAGTAGTACACCTACATTATCTCCGGCAACTGTTTCATCTAAAGTTTTTTGAAACATTTCTAATCCAGTAACTGTTACATTTTTTGTGTCTCCTAATCCAACAAGGTCTACTGTTTCATTTGTTTTTAAAACACCACGTTCAACACGCCCAGTTGCAACAGTTCCACGACCAGTAATAGAGAATACATCTTCTATTGCCATTAAGAATGTTTTATCTGTTTCACGTTCAGGAGTTGGAATATAACTATCAACCTCTTTCATTAAATCATAGATTTTATTAACCCATTTGTTATCAGAAACTTCAGTATTTTCAATTAAAGCTTCTAATGCTAATAAAGCTGAACCGGTTACAATAGGTACTTCCTCACTTGGAAATTCATAAGCGTCAAGTGTTTCTTGAACTTCTAATTGAACTAATTCTAATAATTCAGGATCATCTACTTGATCCTCTTTATTTAAAAAAACAACAATACTAGGAACACCTACTTGCTTAGCTAATAATAAATGTTCTTTTGTTTGTGGCATAGGACCATCAGCACCAGATACAACTAGAATAGCACCATCCATTTGAGCTGCACCTGTAATCATATTTTTAACATAATCAGCATGACCAGGGCAATCAACATGAGCATAATGACGATTTTCTGTCTCGTACTCTACGTGCGCTGTATTAATAGTAATTCCTCGTGCTTTTTCTTCAGGTGCAGAGTCAATTTCATCATATTTTTTACCAGTTTTCCCACTAAATTTCTGTAATGCCATAGTAATAGCAGCAGTTAATGTTGTTTTACCATGATCAACATGACCTATAGTTCCAATATTAACATGTGGTTTTGATCTTTCAAATTTTTCGCGAGCCATAGTTTAGATATATATTTTTTTAAATAAAAAGGTTTTTTAATTTTTGCTTGATTTATTATTAATAAAAATTAATTATATATTAAATTTTTAAAAAGAAGCTTTTCTATATATTACTACCAAGAAGATTTAGACAATCCAGGTAGTAAACAATTATGAGCCATTTCTCTTAAAATATGGCGAGATAATCCAAAATTTCTATAATAACCTTTTGGACGTCCTGTAATTAAACATCGATTATTAAGTCTAGTAGCAGAACTATTTCTAGGTAGTTTTTGTAATTTATTATATAAATTTATTTTTTCGTCTAAAAATTTTTCTTCTTTTATTTTTATTTTTAAATTTTGACGTTTTATTTTATATTTATCAACTAATTTTTCACGTTTTTTTTGACGTGCAATTAAACTTTTTTTTGCCATTTTTATTTTAATAAATAATAATATAATTCTCATAAATTATATTATAGAATATATAAGAAAAAATATCTTTATTTTCTCTTATATATTATTTTAATAATATATTAAATATTAGTCAAATTTAGGCATTATTTTAATAATATATAGATTAGCGGAGTAGGGGAATCGAACCCCTAGCTTCAGCTTGGAAGGCTGAGGTATTACCACTATACGAACTCCGCTTTTTTATAAATAATATAAATATATTTTATAAAAAAAATAACTTTTTGTCAAGTAATTAAGTTTTTGGAATATTTGAATTTTAATAAAAAAAAAATTATAATAGTTAAAAAATCGGGCTGTTTCTCCCATTTTTTTATTAAAAATATAAAAATGAAACAAAATAATTTAATTTTATTTTTTATTTCAAGGAGTTAAAAAATGGCAGGGACTACAGGAGAACGCCCGTTTTCAGATATTTTAACAAGTATTCGTTATTGGGTTATTCACAGTATTACAATTCCTTCTTTATTTATTGCTGGTTGGCTATTTGTAAGTACTGGTTTAGCTTATGATGTTTTTGGTACACCGCGTCCAAATGAATATTTTACAGAAGATCGTCAAGAAGCTCCATTAATTACAAATCGTTTTAATGCATTAGAACAAGTAAAACAATTATCAACAATTAATTAAAAAAATAATTTAATATAAATTATTTTCAAATATTTTTAACAATTTATTAATTATGTCATCAAAAAAATCAACATATACTTATCCAATTTTCACTGTTCGTTGGTTATCTGTACATGCTTTAGCTGTACCTACAGTTTTCTTTTTAGGCGCTATTACAGCTATGCAATTTATTCAACGTTAATATAAATTTTAGTTCCTTTTGCAAAGGCAAAAGAAACAATAAAATTTATTTAATTAGTTTTTTTTTCTTTTTATAAAAGAAAATAATTTTATTATGAAGGATTTTTAAGGTTATGAATAAACCAAACCCAAATAAACAAACTGTAGAATTAAATCGTACAAGTCTATACTGGGGTTTATTACTTATTTTTGTATTAGCTGTTTTATTTTCGAGTTATATTTTTAATTAATATTAATTAAAAATACATTATTATAATAAAAATTTTGTTTATTATTATTTAAATATTTAAATAATAATAATAAAACAAAATAAAAAATTAAAATTAAAATGAAGGTTAAATAAATGTCAAATACTGGAACAACTGGACGTATTCCTTTATGGCTTGTAGGTGTTGTAGTGGGAATTGCTGCTATTGGTTTATTAGCCATTTTCTTTTATGGTTCATATTCAGGTTTAGGATCATCTCTTTAATATTTTTATATTTTATTTATTAAAAAATTTAATTTTTTGATTTATATTAGTATTCAGTATAGTTGTTAAAAAATAATATTTATATTAAAAAAATATTTTAGTATGACTTTTTTATTAGCAAAATTACCTGAAGCATATGCACCTTTTGATCCCATTGTAGATGTATTACCTATTATTCCGGTATTTTTTTTACTTTTAGCTTTTGTTTGGCAAGCTTCAGTAAGTTTCCGTTAATTAAATTAATATAAATATTTATATTAATTGTAATATTTATTTCTATTAATAAAATAGATATAATAATTTTAATAAATTAAACTAAAAAAAAAAAAATGAATTTCGAAATTATACTTCAATTGACATCATTAGTATTTATTGTTGCTGCAGGTCCATTAGTTATTGTATTATTATCAACACAAACAGATAATGGATTATAAAAAGTTAATTTAATTATTTAGTGAATAAATAATTAATATATAAAAAATAAATTAAAAGGAAAAATTATGATTTTAGAAAACCAAATTTTTATTGCTTTATTTATTGCATTAATTAATGGTATTTTTGCTGTCCGTTTAGGAATTGCTTTATACAAATAGATTATTTTAATAATAAAAATAAAAAATTGAATATTTAGTTTTTATAAATATTATAATATTTATAAAAACTAAATATTTATTTAATAAGAATCGGGATGACAGGATTCGAACCTGCGGCCACCTGTACCCAAAACAGGTGCGCTACCAAACTGCGCTACATCCCGGAATAAATTTTTTTATGTATATTATATAGTATATAATATTTTATATTATTATCAAATAATATAATTTTTTTGTATATAATTTTTTATACTATGTCTTATATACAAAAAAATTATATTAATAATTAACTACTCAATCATAGCGTGATATGTAGCTACAGTTGACGGTGAAATTTTATTTAAATAACGAAAAATCCAATATTTAAATATAGTGTCTAATAAAACAGGGAATGTAGCGACAAATAAAAAAATAAAATTCTCATTTGGTGGGAAACCAAATCTATTTAAAAAAAATTCTAAAAATAATTCCCAACCACGAGGTGAATGAAAACCGACTAAAAGATTAGTACTTAAAATTAGTAAAGCTGATTTTAAAGTATCACTTAAACTATAAATAAATTCAACTAAAAAAGATTTGAAAATAATAATTTGTGGTTTTAAAACAATAATAACTAAAGTTAAAGTTCCAAATGTAATTAAATCCCCAAAAAAATTAGTTAGTGCTTCAATACTTTTTTGATTATAATTATTTGCTAAATCTAATGTTTTTTTTTGAATTTGAGATTTTAAAATTACTGGAAATTCTAATGCATTAAAACCTGTTTCATAAGTAGCCCAATTTGGTGTTTCATATCGTGTAGGGGTTAAAAAATAATCAAAATATAAAACCTCTTCGAAGTCTTGAAGCTCAGTTAAAGCTTCTTTTTCTAAATAAGAATTTAAAAATATATCATCTTGCTGTTTATTCCATAAATAATCAGTTAAAGGAATTAAAATAAAAGTTTTAGCTAAAAAATTTATTATTAATGGAATAAAAATTAAACTTAATAATGATTGTAAAGAAACTAAAATCTGATATCTAGAAATACGGAACTCTTCAATTACTAAATTATTAGAATTTTGAAAAAGTTGTGTTAAAAATCTATTTAAAGTTCTAATGATAGATCGTGGTATAATTCCAACAGGTTCAATAGAACGAGGAAGTTTTATTTTACTTTTAAAACGAATATTATTGTTATTATACATATAAAATTATAAAAACTAAAAATATTTATTTCTAACTTTTAGTTTTAAAAGTTAGAAATAAATTTATTAAATTAAGTCTTTTTGCAAAAATTGTGCTAATTCAGCAGCTAATACTTCGATTTCTTCTAATGTCATTGGTTGTCCAACTCGTGTTAATGGAATTTGTCTTTGACCCTTTACACAAAGATAAATAGTTCTGCGAGGATTTAAACCATCTTTTAATTCTAGACGAATCGCTGTAACCTCGTCAATTGGATAAGTTAAATCAATACGTCTATTTTTTCCTGGAAAACCCCAGCGAAAAATTCGAACTATACCGTTTTGTTTATCAAAAATATTAAATCCCCCACCAACACTCCATAAAATAGTTAAACCTAGATAACAACTAAAAAGAATTCCTAATAAACCATAAAAACACATTACTAATCCCTGAGGGAAAAAAATAATATTATCTGCATGAATTATTGGTAATAGATTTATATTAAAATAACTTGATAAACCAGTTAATAAAAAATCTATACCACCAATAGCGCAAATAATAGCCCAAATATAATTACTTGTTCTTCTTGAACCAACGACAACATAACGACGAATTAAATTACTACTCATAAATTTAAAAATTTTTAAAATAAAAAAATTAGTTTATTTCAGGAATATAGCCTAATTTTTTGTACGGGGCTTGTCTATTAAAATTCATTATTTCATATAATGCATTTTTTAAAAAACATCTTGGTATAATTAAATCAACTAAACCATGGTGCAATAAATATTCTGAAGTTTGAAAATTATCCGGTAATTTTTCTTTAAGAGTTTGCTCAATTACACGTCGCCCCGCAAAACCTATAACTGCGTTTGGTTCTGCAATAATTAAATCTCCTAACATAGCAAAACTGGCAGTTACACCACCTGTTGTAGGTGAAGTTAAAATTGAGATATATAATAGTTTTGCACAAGATTGATGTATATGTAAAGCAGCAGAAATTTTTGCCATTTGCATTAAACTTAAAATACCTTCTTGCATTCGAGCACCACCAGATGCACAAACTAAAATAAGTGTTAAACCTTTTTTAGTTGCATATTCAATTAATCTAGTTATTTTTTCGCCAACAACAGATCCCATACTACCACCCATAAAGTCAAATGCCATAACACCTAAAGCAACCGGAACATTATTTATAAGCCCTGTTCCTGTTTGAATAGCATCTTGAAAACCTGTTCGTTTTTGAGCTTCTTGTAATCTATCTGGATAATTTTTTTTATCTTTGAATTTTAAAGGATCACATGGTGAAATTGTTTCATATAGTGGACGCCAGGAACCTGAATCAATTAAATTTTCAATTCGATCAGTACTATTAATTCTTAAATTAGAGCCACATTCAATACAAACATAATGCTGTTTTTTAAGGTGCTTTATATAAAGAATAACACCACAATAATCACAACGAGTCCATAAGGCGTTATCATTAGAATTATTTATTTCTAAATTATTTTTTTCTAATTCTTGTTTTGAAATAGACGAATTATTTATTAATAATTCTTGTTTACGTTTTTTTTTTACCCAAGCTAAAATTGACATATCTTTTTCCTATACTTTTTTTGTTATATAAAAAAAAATAATAATTAAATTATTTTAATACTGATGAAGCAATTTGATCAACTAAACCGTATTGTTTTGCTTCATGAGCAGACATAAACTGATCTCTATTTATATCTTTAGATATTCGAGCTAATGTTTGCCCTGTTCTATTAGAATAAATTGAAACAACTTCATCACGAATTCTTAGCATTTCTTCTGCTTCTGATAATACAAGTGAAGTTTGACCTTGACTACCACCGGCCGGTTGGTGAATCATAATTCTACAATGAGGTAAAGCTAATCGTTTTCCACGAGTTCCTCCAGCTAAAACTAAAGAAGCCATTGATGCTGCTGTTCCAATACAAATTGTAGTTACATCTGATTGAATATAGTTCATAGCATCATAAACTCCAATACCACATGTTACTGAACCACCTGGAGAATTAATATAAAGAAATATTCCTTGAGATTTATCTTCTGCATTTAAATATAACATAATACCAATTAATTGATTTGCTAATTCATCATCTAAATCTTGACATAAAAATAAAATACGGTCTCGGTATAAACGATTATATAAATCAACCCATTGAGCTGTTTCTTCTCCAGGTAAACGATAAGGTACTTTAGGAACACCAATAGGCATAATTTTTAATAAAAAAAATAATATTAACATTTCAGTTGTTTATTTAATTATAATTATATTTTATAAAAATGCAATTTTTTCTATGCCAGGAACCAGAATCGAACTGGTGACACTAAGATTTTCAATCTTATGCTCTAACCAACTGAGCTATCCCGGCTTTATATATTATTATTATAGTATACTAAATATTGTTTGTCAATTATCTATATTTTATATAAGCTTTAAAGCTTATATAAAATATAGATAATTAAAATTAATATTTATTGTATTTAAAATAAACCTAAAGTTAATGAAATATCAATTGGTAATGTTGCACCAATACCTAACCAAATTGCTGCTACTGTACCGATTAAAAAAACAGTTGTAGCCACAGGTCTACGGAATGGGTTTTGAAATTTATTAATATTTTCAATAAACGGAACTGTGATTAAACCTGCAGGAACAGCTGCCATTAATAAAACACCTAATAATTTATTTGGAACTGTACGTAGTAATTGGAAAGTCGGGTAAAAATACCATTCTGGTAAAATTTCTAATGGTGTTGCAAATGGATTTGCAGGTTCACCAATAGCTGCAGGATCTAAAACTGCTAAACCAATAACACACGCGAATGTTCCAAAAATAGTAACTGGGAACATATATAATAAATCATTAGGCCAAGCAGGTTCACCATAATAATTGTGTCCCATACCTTTAGCTAATTTTGCTCGTAATACTGGATCTGTTAAATCGGGCTTTTTAATAACAGCCATTTTTATCTCCTTATTTTAAAATATATTTAATTTTTTATAATAATTTTTTCTCTATTTATATATTAATATACAATAATCATTAATTATCGTATATTAATATAAATAAGTTTTTATAGTGGACCAGAAATACCTTGTTTACGGATCATTAAGAAATGCATTAACATAAATACTGCAGTTAATAGTGGTAAGACAAAAGTATGTAAACTATAAAAACGTGTTAGTGTTGCTTGTCCTACACCTACACCACCACGTAATAATTCAACTAATGTTGTCCCTACAATAGGGATTGCATCAGGTACACCCGTTACAATTTTAACAGCCCAGTATCCTACTTGATCCCAAGGTAATGAATAACCTGTAACACCAAAAGAAACAGTACAAACTGCCATAGTTACTCCTGTTACCCATGTTAATTCACGAGGACGTTTAAACCCTCCTGTTAAATAAACACGACAAACATGTAAAATCATTGATAAAACCATCATAGATGCTGACCAACGATGAATTGAACGAATTAACCAACCAAAGTTTACTTCTGTCATTAGATAATTAATTGAAGCAAAAGCTTCTGCTACTGTTGGACGATAATAAAAAGTCATAGCAAAACCCGTTGCTACTTGTACTAAAAAACAAGTAAATGTAATTCCACCTAAACAATAGAATATGTTTACATGAGGAGGTACATATTTGTTATAGTCGATACTCAATTTTGTATTATATGAGCACCTCTAATTCAGAACCGTACGTGAAACTTTCACCTCATACGGCTCCTGGTAGTATTAGGAACTAACCTTGCGTAATCTTGTTACTGAATGTATTTATTGATATTGATGACAATTGCGGTGTAACGCGACATAGTTGGACATTTTATTATTCTTATTGTTACCATCACGATGATGAAGTTCAATGATATCATCTGATCGGAATGGGTTACCACAGTGTAAGCATTTATATTGCTGTTTTGTGGCTGTTTTTAAAAGAGGACCAGTATATCTTTTACATCTTCTCCGAGCCCAGTAGAGCCAGTCGTTATCGTAGGGGGACTTAGTCCCGATTACTGATACATGCGCGTTAACTTTGAAGCTTTGACCCGTAAATATTGTACTGAGTGTTTCCGTACGTTTATTACGTGGCATTTTGCTATGTCGTTTTATATAATTATTTGTCCATGATTTTATTCCCCAAAGGTTTATTTGTCTCATGTCACAGAATTTGTTATAGTTCCACCATCCATTATAGATGATTTTTACTTTATTTAATCTCTGATCAAGAGTGTACCTTGTGTCTTTCATGGTAGTTTTGATTTTATTTATTAACTGTGTACGACTCTTGGAAGTCGGATAGCTAATAAACTTTTTATTCTTGGTTTTTACTAATTTAGTTTTACTTTCTTTAACGTTTAATCCCCTTTCTGAAAGGAATGTATCAATCTTATTTCTTAAAAGGGTAACATCTTCATTGGGTTTTAAGAAATATATTACGTCATCTGCATATCTAAGTCCCCGTTGGTTAATTCTTGTTTTGCAAATATTTTCGTTCCAGACGTCCTCAATTCCATGTAAAGCAATATTACATAATAAAGGTGATATAACTCCGCCTTGAGGAGTTCCCTCAGCAGTTTTACTTCTTTCATTTAGTACTCCGGCACGTAAAGCGGACCAAAGGAATTGTTTAGCTTGTTTTGGGAGCCTGATCATTGATATTAGTCTTTGATGGTTAATTTTGTCAAAACATTTTTCAATGTCTATTTCTAGAATTGATTTAGTATATCCGTTTGAGGTAGATTGTAAATTTAGAAATATATTTGTTTGTATGTCCCAAGTTGATCTTCCTGGTCTGAAACCATAGGAACCTCTTGATGCTTTTGATTCGTATACAGGTTCTAGGGCGTATTTCACAAGACATTGCATAGCTCTGTCTTTAATTGTGGGTATTCCTAGTGGCCTTTTTTCACCGTTTGGTTTTGGTATATATACCCTTTTAAGATTTTGATGTTTCCAGTTTTTAAGGTTTTTAAGTTCTTCCGCTAGTTCTAAGCGTTGCTTAGGTGTTAAGGAACTAATTCCATCAACTCCAGCGGTTTTCTTCCCAATGTTTGATTGGGTAATTTGCCTTACAGCAAGATATCTTGCACAGGAAGAACCTAATATTAAACATTGTAGTCTGTTTACCAAATCAATGTCATCACTAAGATTCGCTTTGTATATCCTATGTTGGAGACGGAAAAGATTCTTCTCGAAGTGTTTCCAGGGTAGTATTTTCCATTTCTCAGCAAAAACTTGTTTTGATGTCATGAATTAACTCCTTCATATAATATATTCTATACACCGTCTGGCAATTACGCCATTTCCTACCCGAGGGATCATATACAGAGTTGATAATTCTGCTACCTTATATTTATAAGGAGATTTTATACCCTCGTTTTTATTCGTTCCAAATGTTGATTGTTTTGTTACCTTAGATTTTCTCAATTCGCCTACTATTTTCTCAGGACTGCATCTAACACAAGCTAATTGATGCGAGATTTAACAGTTATCCAACTAGCATATCTTTGCGTAAGGCTGAAGGACGATATTAAGACGCTTTTTCAGAGAATTCAGACTTAACTTAATCATAGCAACCTGTCTAGAGGCAGTGCGGTGTCTTACGTATCACCTCTGATTCCCCTGTGTCTCCCAGCTTCAATCATTTATCAATAATTGTGGGCACTTTTGACTTCACTCCTGTCCTGAGGAGGATTGGACTAGTACGAATACTTCACCAATATCAACATTTAGTTATATAAAAGATTACTCCTTTCCGCATTACCTTTGGGAGTATATTGATCTATTATACCCTAAGTTCGCTTATTAGCTTCGCTTAGGAACGAATCGCACACTTGTAATATCGTCTGCAATTGCTTGAATTTCTAAACGTTCTTCAAACCAATCGTAAATTTTACTCATTTTTTTATAATTATTTAAATAATTTCATAAATAGACTAAATTAAATTTTATTAATTTTTTATTAATATATTTATATATATTATAAACAATATAATTATCAAAATCAATTATTATTTATAATTATACCGTATTTTTTTAAACTTTGTTTTAATTCAAATATATCATATTTTTTAATTTTTTCTAAATTAAAAATTTTCTCATTAAATGTATACAAAAAAGTCGATTTAAATGAGATTAAATCTCCAATTTTATTAATATTAATTTTTTTTAAAATAAAATAAAGACGTGAAGTTAATTCTAAATTTAAAATATCAAATTCTAAAATGTTTACCTTTAAATTTTTATTTATATATATTTTTTCTAAATTAGTTTTTGTTTTATAGTTTTTAAAATTTAAATTTATATTTTTTAATTTGTTAGATAATACTAAATCATATTTTTTTGATTTTTTATTTAATATATAGTAATTTTTTAAATAATTTTTTTTATTTTTGTTTATTATATAAAAATAAAAAAAATTATTTAAAAAATTACTATTTTTATAAGAAAAAATAACATTTATATTTTTAAATTTAATAAAATGATTGAGTAAAATATTTTTTTTGGTACTTACTAAATCAATTTTTTTTTTATAAAAATAACAATTAGTTAATTTTATAATTTTTTTATTAAAATATAAAAAATTAAACTTGTTAAAATATAATTTTGTTTTGTATTGATTAAAAAAATTAATTTTAAATTGCTGTAAAGGCAAAAATAATTTAATTAAAATTTTAACCGTTTTATGAATTGCAGAACGGGGATCTATAGTTCCATTTGTCCAAATTTCTAAGAATATTGTTTCTTTTTTTGTTATTGAATTTTTTACTTCTATTTTATAATTAACTTTTTTTATCGGAGAAAAAATAGCATCGATTGGAAAATAACCTATCTTATTAAAACCTATTTTATTTATTTTTTCAAAATCATTATAATTATTTTTATTATTATACATTAATTTATCAAATTCAACGGATTTCAGTTTATTATCAAAAATATAATTTATTAGATTATACTTTTTTTTTTTTATTAATGAATTTGTTAATATATTAGAATTAGATAAAAATTGTTTTTTATTTAATTCACGTTGTTTTTTCCATTTTTTATATTTATTAAATAAAAATATATTTTTTTTATTTGATAATAAATTTATTGGTTTTTGTTTTTCTAATAATTCTACTAATTTTGAATAATTTTTGGAACTTGGTGTATGTGTTAAATATTTTTTACCAGAATGAATCAAAAATTTAATATTTAATTGTCCTTTATGATTCAAAGTTGCGATATATTGATCTGGATCAATAGATTTTATAAAAAAAGGTAATTTTAAATCTCTAGCTCTTATAATACCTGGACCTTTAACATTTAAAAAACCTATTTGTGGTGAAAAAAATTTAAATTCAGATTTTAAAGTAATTTGTTTTATATTTAGTAAGATATCTAAAATACACTCGCGCATTCCAGGTAAGGTATCATATTCATGAGATGTACCGATAATTTTAACAAAAGTAATAGCTGTACCTGGTAATTCTGATAATAAACCTCGTCTTAGTGTATTTGCAATTGTAAGTGCTTGTCCAGAACTCCACGGACCTAATTCAAATCTTCCATAAAATGTTGTTGGATTAACAATTTTAGAATCAATACATGATATTAAAGTATATTTCATTTTATTATATTATTTAATTTATTTTTAATTAAAAATTTATATATTTGATTATAAATATAATCAAATATATAAATTTTTAATTAAACACGTCTTTTTTTAGGTGGTCGGCAACCATTATGAGCAATACCTGTAATATCCCGAATTAAAGTGATTTGTAAACCAGCGTCGATTAATCCACGTATAGCTGTTTCACGTCCAGGGCCTGCTCCTTTAACCATAACTTTAGCTTGTTTTAAACCCTGATCCATAGATTGTCTTGCAGCAATTTCGGCAGCAGTTTTAGCCGCAAAAGGAGTTGATTTTCTTGCACCTTTAAAGCCACATGAACCTGCCGAAGACCACGAAATTACTTTACCCTTTAAATTTATAATTGTAACAATTGTATTATTAAATGTTGATTGAATATGAACAACTCCCTTAGGAAGTTTATTAGACTTTATTTTTTTTGATGTAACTTTTCGAATTTGTTTTGCCATAATTTTATTTTTATTTAATTAACCTTGACGTTGTTTATGTTTGGGATTTTTACAAATAACTAAAATTTTTCCTCTTCGTCGAATTAAACGACATTTATCACACATTTTTCGAACTGATGGGCGTACTTTCATTTTAATCAATATTTTTTTGCTATATTTTTCTTTCTCTTTTTTATTTATTATTTTTTATTTGATTTAAAACGATAAATTATTCTACCACGTGTTAAATCGTATGGGCTTAATTCAATAATGACTAAATCCCCTAATAAAATTTTAATAAAATTTCGTCGTATTTTCCCAGAAATATGCGCAATAACTTGAAAACCATTTTCAAGTTCTACGCGGAATATTCCGATAAACATAGGTAAACATAATTAATAATTAATAATTTATTTGTTTTTCCCCGTTTCCACACCGTACATGAAACTTTCATTTCATACGGCGTTCTATAAAAAAATTAATTAATTTTTTTAATTAGAAGTCATTTCTCAACTATCATTACTAGTATCTTTGATATTTTACTTCTGCTCTAATTTTATAGTTTTTAACTATAAAAATTTTCCTCGTTCCCTAAATTTTATCTATACAAATATGTCATTAGGAATCTACTCTAAATATAGTTTTTATAATTAAATAATTGGTCATTCATAATCTAAAATCTTACTAAACCAAAAAATATATTTTTTATATTCGTAGATTTGTCAATCTTTATTAGATATTCTATCCATAGACTTTATTTTAGATACCCGATTTATTAAAATCGTCTTTATCGAGCTTCATACTTATAATATAGCATGTCGAAATTTTAGTAATAATGTTTTTAAATTAATTATTATTCATTCCATTATTTAAAAAGAGAGTTCTATTAATATAAAAATATTATATTAATGCCTAAGTTTATGAATTACTTAGAAACGAGTCACACTTAGATAAACACTGAGTCACGACACCTTGCATTTCAATTAAATTTTCTTTTTCTAAATTCAATTTACCAAATAGAAAATAATACTTCGCCACCAATTTTATTATTTCTAGCTTCTTGATCTGTCATTAAACCTTTTGATGTTGAAATAATAATAGTACCCATACCGTTTAATATTCTTGGAATATTTTTATAACTAGAATAAACACGAAGACCAGGTGAACTTAAACGTTTTAAATTTGTTATAGAGGGTTTTTTTAAATTACCGCTATATTTTAATTTTATTTCAATTAAATCTAAAGGGTTTAATGATATTTTTACTGATTCAATATAGCCTTGTTTTTTTAAAATTTCACTTATTCTTTGATTTGTTTTTGTATTTAAAACGTTAACAGTTTCATGTTTTGCTAAATTAGCATTACGTATACGTGTTAACATATCACTAATAGTATCATTTATCATAATTTTAATTTTAATTTTAAAATAATATTTTTATATTTTTTTAAAAGGCATCCCAAACTCTTTTAATAAAGTGAATGCATCATTATCTGTTTTTGCAGTTGTAATAATTGAAATATCCATACCTCGAATTTGATCAATTTTATCATAATCAATTTCGGGGAACATTAACTGTTCTTCTAAACCTAAACTATAATTACCTAACCCATCAAAACTTTTAGGGTTTATTCCCTGAAAATCACGAATACGAGGTAAAGCTAAAGAAATAAATCTATCTAAAAAAGCATACATACGATCTCCTCGTAATGTAACACTAATACCAACAGCTGTTTTAGCACGAAGTTTAAAAGCTGCAATTGCTTTTTTTGAACGTGTTAATATACCACGTTGACCGGCAACTAAACTAATTTCATTTAATGAAGTATCTAATATTTTCGAATTCAGTGCAGCTTCTCCTAAACCCCTATTTATTACAATTTTTGAAATTTTAGGTACCTGATGAATATTTTTTAAATTTAACTGTTTAACTAATTTTGGTATAATTACTTCTTTATATTTTATTTTTAAACGTTCCATATTATATATTTTTTTATAAAAATTCAAAACTTATTCACTTTATTTTATACAAAATCTTATTATAAAACTTCTGGTGCTAAGGAAACAATTTTTGTAAAATCTTTTTCTCTCAACTCTCTAGCAACCGGTCCAAAAACTCGAGTTCCTCGAGGATTGTCGTCTTTATTAATAATAACGGCAGCATTATCATCAAAACGAATAAATGTTCCATTATTACGTTGTATTTCTTTGCTAGTTCTTACAATAACCGCCCGAACTTTATCAGATTTTTTTAAAGGCATATTTGGAGTAGCTTGTTTAATAACACCTATTATAATATCACCAATTTTAGCACTTTGTTTATAACTTCCTCCTAAAATGCGAATACACATTAACTTTTTTGCACCGCTATTATCAGCTACATTTAAAATTGTTTGTGGTCTAATCATAATATTTTATAGTTTTTTATTATTTATATATTATTTGTGTTTTAATAGGCATTTTATGACCTGCAATTGTTAAAGCTTTTTTTGCTACTGGTGTTGTTACTCCTCTAATTTCAAAAATAACTTTTCCAGGTTTTACAACAGAAACCCAATATTCAGGTGTTCCTTTTCCTGAACCCATACGGCTTTCAGCAGCCCGCATGGTTACAGGTTTATCAGGAAAAATTCTAATCCATAATTTACCATTACGTCTTACATAACGAGTTAAAACACGACGACCTGATTCAATTTGACGAGATTTAATCCAACCAGGTTCTAACGCTTGTAAACCATAATCACCATAAGCAATTTTATTACCACGATTAGCTTTACCACGCATTTTTCCACGATGATGTCTACGAAATTTTGTTCTTTTTGGTTGTAACATAATTTATTTTAATTTTTTTGTATATTTTTTATTATTTATTAATTTTAAGTTTTTTCTCCTTTAAATAACCAAACTTTAATACCTAAAATTCCATAAATTGTTTTTGCTGTTTTATAAGAATAATCAATATCAGCACGTAAGGTTTGTAATGGCACACGTCCTTTACGAACCCATTCTGTACGTGCAATTTCAGCACCATTTAATCTACCAGAAATTTGTATTTTAATTCCTTTTAATTTAGTAAATCTTGTACGATTTAAAGTTTTTTTTAAAGCGCTTCTAAAAGGTACACGTTCTTCTAATTGTTGAATTAAATAATCAGCTAATACTGAAGCTTCTGAATAAATATCTTCTACTTTAAAAACATTTAAAATAATTTCAACCTTGGGTAAATTTTTATTAAGGCGTTCCTTATAACAGATATTTTCCAATATACTTTTTAATTCTGTTAAACTCTCTTTTGTATTTTTACGATTTAAGATTTTACTAGGTAATGCAGTATTAATTGAAACTTCTACCAAATCAATCGGTTCTTTTGTTTCAATATTTTGTGTTGTTCTATAACGTTTAATTAAAACATCAATAATATGTGCTTTTGAATATTTTTTAAAAATATAAGAACGGATATTTTTATCTTCTAAAATTAAACGTGGATAATTATCAAATTTTGAAAACCAAACTGAACGATGTTTTTGTGTAATACCAAGTCTTAAACCTAAAGGATGAACCTTTTGACCCATAATTTTTGCCTTCTAATTTTAATAATATTTTTTATTTGTTAAATAAATTAACGTTTTAATTTTTTATCTTTTTTTATATGACCTTTAAATGTTCTTGTTGGAGCAAATTCCCCTAGTTTATGACCAACCATTTGATCAGTTATAAAAATAGGAATATGCTCACGACCATTATGAACTGCTATTGTATGACCAATCATAATAGGAACAATAGTTGAAGAACGGGACCAAGTTTCAACAACTTTTTTCTCATTATTTTTATTCAATTGTTGAACTTTTTTTAATAAATGCTCTGCTACAAAAGGACCTTTTTTTAATGAACGAGACATAGTTTTTCCTTAATAAATTAAAAAATGTTTAGTTACTAATAAAACCATCTATTTATTTATATATTTTATTTTAATATATAACTAATTTTTAAATGATTTACGTCGTTTAATAATAACTTTATCACTATATTTTGATTTTTTACGAGTTCTAACACCTAGTGCTGGTTTACCCCATAAACTTACAGGTTTTTTTCTACCAATCGGTGAACGACCTTCACCCCCACCATGAGCATGATCACATGGGTTCATAGCAATTCCTCGAACTTTTGGTCTTTTACCTAACCAACGCATTGCACCTGCTTTACCAATTCTTATATTATTTGCTTCTACATTTCCAACTTGACCAATTGTTCCCCAACAATTTTGAGATAATAAACGAACTTCTCCCGAAGGTAAACGTAAAGTAACATAATTATTTTCTTTTGCTACAATTTGAGCAACACAACCTGCTGAACGAGCTAATTTACCACCCGAACCAGGTTTTAATTCAATATTATGAACTTCTGTACCTAATGGAATAAATTTTAATGGTAAACAATTTCCTATAGAAATAGGAGCTGACGGAGAAGCTAAAACTGATTGATTTATTTTTAATCCTCGTGGATGTAAAATATAACTTTTAGATCCATCATCATGAATTAATAAAGCAATACGTGCTTTACGATTTGGGTCATATTCTATTGTTTTTACTTTTCCATTAATTCCTACTTTACTACGTTTAAAGTCAATTAAACGATATAATCGTTTATGCCCGCCTCCGCGATGACGGCTTGTAATTACTCCTCTATTATTACGACCTTTTGAACGAAATAGCCAAAAAGTTAAAGATTTTTCCGGCGAAACTTTTGTAATTTCATTAAAATCTGAAACAGATCTACTACGTGTGCCTGATGTATAAGGCTTATAAAATCTAATACCCATAAATAACCTTTTTTTTAAATTTTTTTTATAATTTTATTTAATCATTTTGCCCAAAAATAGGTATTTTTTGGTTTGGTTTAATTGTAATGATTACTCTTTTATAACGTACTTTATAACCTTGTTTTAACCCTAAGCGTTTTTTTTTTGTTGGAGGTAAATGTGTATTTACAGAAGTAATATTAATTTTAAATAAACCTTCTAAAATTTTTTTAATTTGTGGTTTAGTTAATCTTTTATCAACATCAAATGTATATTTATTCTTTTCAATTAAACGAAATGATTTTTCTGTAATTACAGGATATTTTATTAAATCAATCATATTTTATTTTTTTATTAATTTTTAAATACAGGTTTTTAAAAAATTTTATTTTTTAAAAGAATTTAATATCTTTACTATTTATTTTTTAGAATCATTTTTATGATTAATTTAATTAATTATTAAATAAAAATAATTAATTATTAAATAAATATTATAATATGTAAAGTATTAAATATATTATATATGTATTTATATTCTATTTAATAATATAAAAAACAAAAATTTTTTATTATAAGTTATTTTAATTAAAATTTTTATTTTGACACTTTATTTATTTTGTTATAGAATAATTTATAATAAGTTTTTAATATCATTTTTATTTTTTTTTATTAAAAAAATTATCACTCAAATAAATTATAAATTATTCTCTAGTAGAAAAATCAACATTATTAAATAATAATGTAAAGTAAATAGTTTTTTATATTATTTTACTTAAAAATTTATAAAAATTTTTTATTTAACAATTATGTACGATTCTTACGTTGATGATCAAACAAAAAGTGTAGGTCATGTTACACAAATTATTGGGCCTGTAGTTGATATAGCTTTTTCCTCAAATAAAATGCCTAATATTTATAATGCCATTTTAATTATAGGAAAAAATCAAGCTGGCCAAGATCTAGCTGTAACATGTGAAGTTCAACAATTATTAGGGGATCATTGTATTCGTGCTGTTGCCATGAATGCGACAGATGGTTTAATGCGAGGAATGGAAGCAATTGATACAGGAAACCCATTAACAGTACCTGTAGGACCAACGACGTTAGGTCGTATTTTTAATGTTGTTGGAGAACCAGTAGATGGTCTAGAAGATGCTGCTCATGAAAACAGTTTACCTATCCATAGATCAGCGCCAGCATTTGTAGATTTAGATACTCAATTATCTATTTTTGAAACTGGGATTAAAGTTGTTGATTTATTAGCACCATATCGTCGTGGTGGTAAAATTGGATTATTTGGTGGTGCCGGCGTTGGAAAAACTGTTTTAATTATGGAATTAATTAATAATATTGCAAAAGCACACGGTGGTGTTTCTGTATTTGGTGGTGTTGGTGAAAGAACACGTGAAGGTAATGACCTATATATGGAAATGAAAGAATCTGGTGTTATTCAAGAAGATAATATCAGTGAATCAAAAGTAGCCTTAGTTTACGGTCAAATGGTGCGACAAGTTCTTGTATAAGGGATAAAACCTGAAGTACGAGGGAATTCCGAATTCTTATAATCGGGATTCTAACTATAAGATATTGAGGTTAAATTCCTCCGAGTTACCGCACAACTCGCCTATTAACCTTGATAGGAAACCCAGGTATGGGAATCTCAAGTTTAGCAAAGGTTAATAGTAGTTATACAATGCTAATGAAGTATATAACGGATCACTCTTTAAGCCTCTTGTTCCGAACGTAAAGTGATCAGCAATGATTTCAGGAAAACTAGTAAAACTAGGTCTTGTACGTGGTAGTTTCGTTTGGCTAACATGGGCGGAAAGTCTTTTTCACTAAGACACAAGAAAGGGGTATTGGATGATCCTAACTATAACATGAAAATATCTTATGGAACATTGGTAAGCTCTATTAGACTCCCAACTGGGTAGGCCATACACCTCATGTCTAATGGAGTGCAGGAGATACTAAGAAGCCAAAGCTTCCTTGCAATGGTGAGGATGATATGCAGAAATAGTATCAGCAAGACATAAAATTCTTTAGGATAAAATATGAGTAAATTCTTTATAGAATTAACGTGGGACGATATTAACTGGGGAGACTCATACAATAAAGTTCAAAGATACCAACGAAGAATATTCAAGGCCAGCAAATTAGGTGACACAAGAAAAGTAATATATTTACAGCAAAGACTTATCAGAAGTCCATACGCCAAATTGATAGCAGTACAACAAGTAACTACATTGAACAAAGGTAAGAATACTGCGGGAGTAGATGGCTTTGTTCCTACAACCCCGCGTATGAAACTGACACTTGCAAAGAATTTACAATTGAATGGAAAAGCCTCCCTTGTGAAAAGAGTTTGGATACCAAAACCGGGAAAAATAGAAAAAAGACCGCTAGGCATTCCTACAATACAAGACAGAGCTAAACAAGCCCTTGCTAAACTAGCTCTAGAACCAGAGTGGGAAGCAAAATTCGAACCTAATTCTTACGGATTTAGACCAGGAAGAAGCTGCCATGATGCTATCGAAGCTATATACATTAACTTACGTCATAAAGTCGATAAACTTGTCTACGACGCTGACATAAGAAAATGCTTTGATAGAATAGATCATAAAGCGCTGTTAATAAAAATAAATACCTTTCCTTTAATGGAAAAACAAATAAAAGCTTGGTTACAAGCAGGTATTATGGATGAATATGCCAACATACCAAGAAGTAGTACAATGGGGACTCCTCAAGGTGGCATAGTATCTCCTTTATTAGCAAATATAGCCTTACACGGACTTGAAGAACATCTTAAGAACTACGTATCTTCAAAGGATTTCCCAAAACCACACCCGACAGCAGCAAGAGGAACCCAAACTAAAAGAAAAGCCCTTAGTGTTATTAGATATGCAGACGACTTTGTATTAATACACCGAAACCCTGAGGTTATGGAAAAAGTCATCGCTGAAACAAAGAATTGGTTATCCAACGTAGGTTTAGAGATTTCAGAAGAAAAATCCAAACTAAGAAAAGCTAGCCAATCCTTTAAGTTTCTAGGTTTCAGAATAACTCTAGTAACTAAACACGATCAGATTCGGGTAAAAATAAATCCTTCGAAAGAAAATGTAAAGATGCTAATAGACAAAACTCGTAACATCATACAAAATAATAAATCAGCAAGTTCATATGCACTTATCTATTTATTACGGCCCGTTATAATAGGATGGGGGAACTACTTCCGTTATTGCGAATGTAAAGAAACTTTCAACAAGGTAGATAACCTAATATACAATCAATTAAGAGCGTGGGTTCTCCGCCGATCTATTCGAAAAGGAAGAATCTCAACAATGAGAACTTACTTCATACCGGATAGAGAATATAAATTCCAAAATAAGACATTTAAAGCAAACTGGATCTTCACAGGTTCAAAAACTTCAAATAAGGGAATCCCTGTAAACGTACATCTTCCAAAAATATCCTGGATTTCTAGTGAATCCTACGCTAAGGTAGAAGGTAATTCTTCCGTCTATGACAATAATCATGTCTACTGGGCAAAAAGAAACCCCCGCTACAGTAACTTATCAACAAGAGTGTGTAACCTTCTTAATCGTCAAAATGGAAAATGTGCCACTTGTAAGAGACAGTTTCAATTAGGAGATAATATAGAGGTGGATCACATTATACCACGCTCAAAAGGTGGATTAGACAGATACGAAAACTTACAATTATTACATAGACAATGTCACACTAATAAAACTGCAAAAGATCTGAAAAGATAAAGCCCGGAAAATCTTGCAGGAGCCGGATGAAGGGAAACTTTCACGTCCGGTTTTGAAGACGAGGATATCTATAAATGGGTACCTTAGTTTAACAATGAACCGCCTGGAGCACGTATGCGTGTTGCTTTAACAGCTTTAACAATGGCTGAATATTTTCGTGATATAAATAAACAAGACGTATTATTGTTTATTGATAACATTTTTAGATTTGTACAAGCTGGATCAGAAGTATCAGCTTTATTAGGGCGTATGCCATCTGCTGTAGGTTACCAACCAACACTTGCAACAGAAATGGGTGGTTTACAAGAACGAATTACATCAACAAAAGATGGTTCAATTACATCTATTCAAGCAGTATATGTACCAGCTGATGATTTAACTGACCCAGCTCCAGCAACAACATTTGCACACTTAGATGCTACAACTGTATTATCTCGTGGATTAGCTTCTAAAGGTATTTATCCAGCAGTAGATCCATTAGATTCAACATCAACAATGTTACAACCTTGGATTGTTGGAGAAGAACATTATACATGTGCTCAGAATGTTAAAGAAACATTACAACGATATAAAGAATTACAAGATATCATTGCGATTTTAGGTCTAGATGAACTTTCAGAAGAAGATCGACAAGTTGTAGCTCGCGCTCGTAAAATTGAACGTTTCTTATCACAACCTTTCTTTGTTGCAGAAGTATTTACGGGTTCTCCAGGAAAATATGTAAGTTTAAAAGAAACAATTCAAGGTTTTAATAAAATTTTAAGTGGTGACTTAGATGATTTACCAGAACAAGCTTTTTATCTTGTAGGAAATCTTGAAGAAGTTGTTGCTAAAGCAGCTACTTTATAAAAAATGATTAGGTTTAATTATCTATAATTTTATTTATAATTTAAAATGAAGGTTTTTTATGAGTTTACAAGTATGTATTATGACTCCTGATAAAATTTTTTGGGATGAAGAAGCAGAAGAAATTATTTTACCAACAAACACTGGCCAAATGGGCGTTTTACCAAAACACGCTCCTTTAATTACAGCTTTAGATATTGGTGTAATGAGTATACGCCAAGATAATTCATGGAATAGTTTTGCTTTAATGAACGGTTTTGCTTCAATTCAAAACGATAAAGTGACTATTTTAGTAAATTCTGCTGAATCAAAACAAACAATTGATAAAAATGAAGCAGAAAAAGAATTTTTAGAAGCTCAAGAACGTGTTAATAAAACAATTGATGAAAAAGAAAAAGTAGAAGCTGTTTTAGCTTTTAAAAGATCTCGTGCACGTTTTTTAGTTATAAAAGATTAATCGAGTAAAAAATAATAAAAATATATATTATATATATTTTTATTATTTTTTATATTTTGGGGATGGGGGGACTTGAACCCCCACGGTTTATACAACCGGCGGATTTTAAGTCCGCTGCGTCTACCATTCCGCCACATCCCCGTGGTCTTATAACTTTATTTTATATTAAAAAAATTTTTTGTCAATATTTTATAAATTTTTATAAAAATAAATAAATTAATACATATATTTTAATATGCCAACAATTCAACAATTAGTAAACTCAGCACGTATAAAAATAACAAATAAAACAAAATCACCAGCTTTAAAATCTTGTCCACAAAGACGTGGTGTTTGTACTCGAGTATATACAACAACACCTAAAAAACCAAATTCTGCTTTACGTAAAGTAGCACGAGTACGTTTAACTACTGGTTTTGAAGTAACAGCGTATATTCCTGGGATTGGCCATAACTTACAAGAACATTCTGTAGTATTAGTTCGTGGAGGACGAGTAAAAGATTTGCCGGGTGTTCGTTATCATATTGTTCGAGGTACTTTTGATACAGCTGGTGTTAAAGGCCGATTAAATAGTCGTTCAAAATTTGGAGTAAAACGTCAAAAATAAATAATTTTAAATTATGAAGGAATAAAAAATGTCTAGACGTCATAGAGCAAAAAAACGTGTTATTTCGCCAGATCCTTATTATGATAGTATATTAGTTCATATGCTAGTTAATCGTATTATGAAAGATGGTAAAAAAACATTATCTTATAAAATAGTTTATCAAACTATGCAATTAATTTCAGAAAAAACTGAACAAAATTCATTACAAATATTAGAACAAGCAATTGAAAATGTTAAACCATTAGTTGAAGTAAAAGCTCAAAGAATAGGTGGTTCTGCTTATCAAGTACCAATAGAAGTTAATTCTGAACGTGGAACAGTTTTAGCAATTCAGTGGATTCTTTCTGCTGCTCGTAATAGAGCTGGTAATAGTTCTGTTTTAAAATTAACAAATGAAATTTTAGATGCTTTTGCAAAAACTGGTGGTGCAATAAAACGTAGAACTGAAGTTCATCGTATGGCAGAAGCCAACAAGGCTTTTGCAAAATTCCGCTTTTAAAATTTTTATTTAAAAATAATAAACTAGTAAAATCTAAAAATAATTTATAGAATTTAAATATGCCACGTTCACAAAAAAATGATAATTTTATTGATAAAACGTTTACAGTAGTAGCAGATGTTTTAATAAAAATTTTACCAACATCAAATAGAGAAAAACAAGCTTTTACTTATTATCGTGATGGTATGTCAGCCCAAGCTGAGGGTGAATATGCAGAGTCACTACAAAATTATTACCAAGCTTTAAGATTGGAAATAGATCCGTATGATAGAAGTTATATTTTATATAATATTGGATTGATACATACAAGTAATGGAAAACATGGTAGAGCTTTAGAATATTATTATCAAGCTTTAAAAAGAAATCCTAGTTTACCACAAGCTTTAAATAATATTGCAATTATTTACCATTATAGAGCTGAACAAGCAACAGAAAAATATCAATCAGATGTTGCTAAATTACTTTATGATAAAGCTGCTGATTATTGGAATGAAGCTATTAGATTAGCACCAACAAATTATTTAGAAGCCCAAGCGTGGTTAAGACAACGTAATTTAAAATAAAAATTAAAATCCGTAATCTTTAAAAAAAAATTTTTATTAAAAAATTTAATTTATATAAAAATAAATTATATATAATAAATACACATATACAAGTAAGTCTATAAAAAATTAATTGTCTTTTAATTATTAATGTTAACACTTAAAATTTTTGTTTATACTGTAGTAAGTTTTTTTGTTTCATTATTTATTTTTGGTTTCTTATCAAACGATCCTGGTCGTAATCCAAGTGCATAATTTTTTTTGTTAATAAATTGATAATTATTAATTTAAAATTTACTAAATATAAAATATATAAAAAATATCTTTATTTTTTTATTAATAAAAAAATAAAGATAAAATAGAAGGAGATTTTTTTTATGACTGCTGCATATTTACCATCAATTTTAGTACCATTAGTTGGATTAGTTTTTCCAGCTATTGCAATGACGTCAATTTTTATGTATATTGAAAAACAAGAAATCAATTAAATTTTAAAATTTCTACAAAACAAACACATTAAAATTTCTTATGGAAAGTCCCGCTTTTTTCTTTTCAATTTTTATTGGATGTCTTCTATTAAGTATTACTGGTTATTCGCTTTATGTTGGATTTGGTCCTCCTTCAAAAACCTTACGAGATCCTTTTGAAGAACATGAAGATTAATTAAAAAATATTTTATTTTAATTTTTAATTAAAAATTAAAATAAAATATTTTTTAAAATATAGGTTAAATTCCTATAAATCTTAAATGTAATAAATATTTTTTGCATCCAGTGGGGTTTGAACCCACGATGTCCTTTTAGGAAGCGGATTATGAGCCCGCTGCTTTCGACCACTCAGCCACAGATGCTATAGATAAACTAATATTATTTTATATTATTTTATCTTACTATTTAATCAAAGCAAGATAAAATAATATAAAATAATATAAAATAATATTATTTTGCTAAAGTTTGCCAACTCATAGTAACATCATCTAAAATAACTGAGCTGTTATAAATTTCTAGAAGAATTACTAAAAATACTGCAAATAAAGCCATAAAAATACCCATTAATACTGTCGTACCCCAACCAGGAGCAACTTTACCATATTCTGAATTTAAAGGACGTAATAAAGTTCCTAATGCTGTTGACATACCTAAATTTTCAGTGTCTTTTTGTGCTGCCATAAAACAAAATGATTTAATTATTAGTTTTACTTTCTGTAATTAAAAAAAAAATAACATATAAAATATATATATATATTTTATAAAAAAAATAGATAAGTATCTTTATCTATTTAATGATACGAGGGGGTTCACGAAAAAAAATTGAAAAGAAAATAATACCTAATGTTCCTACTAATAAAAAAGTATAAACTAAAGCTTCCATAAGAAAAAATAAAAAAATATATATATATTTAATTTATATATCTAGTAATAATATACTAGATATATAAATTAAAATTTATTAAACAGATTGACGTCGACTTGATGTATCTCCTAATTTTAAGAAAGCACCAAATTCAATTTGATCATCAATACCTTCATCAATACCTGCAAAAACGTCACGGAAAATTGTACGTGCACCGTGCCAGATATGACCAAAGAAGAATAATAAAGCAAAACTTAAGTGTCCGAATGTGAACCATCCACGTGGACTACTACGGAATACACCATCAGATTGTAAAGTTGAACGATCAAATTCAAAAATTTCACCTAGTTGTGCTCGACGAGCGTATTTTTTAACTGTTGCTGGATTAGTGAATGATACACCATCAAGTTCTCCACCGTAGAATGTTACTGAAACACCTACTTGTTCGATACTATATTTAGATTCAGCTCGACGGAATGGAACATCGGCACGAACAACTCCATCTTTATCTAATAAAACAACTGGGAATGTTTCAAAGAATGTCGGCATACGTCGTACAAATAATTCGTTACCATCTTTATCTTTGAAAACAGAGTGGCCTAGCCAACCTACTGCAATACCATCTCCACTATTCATTGCTCCTGTACGGAATAAACCACCTTTTGCTGGATTATTACCAATATAATCATAAAAAGCAAGTTTTTCAGGAATTTGAGCCCATGCTTGCGATAATGATTTACCCTCAGATAGACTATTTTGTACTCGTTTATCAATTTCTTGTTGGAAGAATCCTAAATCCCATTGGTAACGAGTTGGGCCGTATAATTCAATTGGAGTTGTTGCTGAACCATACCACATTGTACCTGCAACAACAAAAGCTGCCCAAAAAACAGCTGCAATTGAACTTGATAATACTGTTTCAATATTACCCATACGTAAACCGTTGTATAAACGTTGAGGTGGTCTAACACATAAATGGAATAATCCGGCTAAAATACCTAAAATTCCAGCAGCGATGTGATGAGACGCGACACCTCCCGGGTTGTAAGGATCAAAACCATCTGGTCCCCATGATGGAGCTACCGGTTGAACACTTCCTGTTAAGCCATACGGATCAGAAACCCAAATACCAGGACCAAATAACCCTGTAACATGAAATGCACCAAAACCAAAACATAAAACACCAGATAAAAATAAATGAATTCCAAAAATTTTTGGAAGGTCTAATGCAGGTTTTCCAGAACGTGGGTCACGGAATAATTCTAAATCCCACATAACCCAATGCCAGATAGCGGCAAAAAATAATAAACCAGATAAAACAATATGCGATGCAGCAACACCTTCATAACTCCAAATACCTGGATTACTTGCACTTTCACCAGTAATTGTCCAGCCACCCCAAGATTGGGTAACACCTAAACGAGTCATAAAAGGTAATACAAACATACCTTGTCGCCACATTGGGTTTAAAACTGGATCTGAAGGATCAAAAACAGCTAATTCATAAAAAGCCATTGAACCCGCCCAACCAGAAACAAGAGCTGTATGCATTAAGTGAACAGCGATTAAACGACCTGGATCATTTAAAACAACCGTATGAACACGATACCATGGTAATCCCATAAATTATTATATATAAAAATAAATTTTTTACTTTCTTTCTTTTATAATGAATATTATTTAATATAATATTATTTAAATTATATACTTTTATTATACTTTATTATAATAAAATTTATAGTAAATGTCAAATCTTCTATATTTATTAATTTAATTAAAAACTTTAATAATCAGGTGCTGCGTCTTGTATACTTTTTATACCTGATTTTTTAAAAAAGCTTTTTTTATTTGCTGGGCCTGCGTTAATAGTCCCTGCTTTTTTTAATTTATTAGCACTTAACTCAGTACTTTCTTTATTAGTATAATTTATTTCTAGTGATTTATAATAATATCTAAGCTAACGAACATTGCATTTGGTCAATGTTAGCTCTGAGGTATACTAACAGCCAGTAAACGTTCGGTCTCCCCTAACGTTTACTATAGTGTACAAGTTATTATTAGTCATACAAAAAATATTACATGTATGATTGGTCCTAATGTATGATTGGTCCTAACTAATTGTTTATATTTTTCCGTACAAAAATATAAACAATAATAACTCTTTTGAGCTAGCGTATATATGTGTAAACGCTAGCTCTGACCTATCTATGTAATCTTGTTACCGCTATTCCAACCTTACAAAATGGATATTCTGTTCGATATTAAAGTCTAATAAAAATATACAATTTTTAATAATATAAAAAATATTTTAAAATCTAATTTTTATATAAAAAAAATTAATATAAGAGATTTTTTAAAAAAATTATGTTAATGTAAGACCTGTTATAATGAAAATTTTCCATTAAGTTACGTCCTTCTTATATTAAAAACTTAGTATTTTGACTATCTCCTCGTATATATCTCTCTTTAACCTGTGATCAAGGCTTTTATAATCGAAGATAGAACTGTCAGATCTTCCGGCTTTCCGTGAATTAGTGTTTCATATAGGTCAGGTCTGAAGAAATGTGCCTCGTCTTCGTCAATGGATATATACTTACCACTTTTCGATAAACCTTTACCCTCGACGAAAACACGTTTAAATTCAAATATTTTCATCTCAACCAGCTCTCCTCTGGTCCTATTAGTTAATAATAGCATAAGTAATTATAATAGTTTTCTTTTTTCTAGCAGAGTTCAGCTGGCTACGTATTCTGGGTACTGTTCGCAGTCTAGCTTACTTACTACTCAGTCTCTCAGGTTCCTTATACGGCTGCTTTTTAGCTTTCTGCTTCTCTCTATGGCTTCTACTATACTAGCATCCGATATCCTATTTATATCCCGATTTCCCCTATCTATGCTAGGGTGACTTAGTATAGCAGTGTCATTATCTAATTTTATTAAACAACAGTTTTTATAAACAAAATATTAATAATTGGGATACCCAAATGGAATATATTGATTTTTTGGGTTACAGTTTAGCACAATTCCAAATTATAGAGATTTGGTTGTTAAAACAAAATTATGAGGACGACAAATTTAAATTAAAAATAAAAAAACTTATTTTTAATTATTTAAAAGATAATTTTAAAGTCTTAGATCATATTATAATTGCCCTTTTTTATGAAAATATTTTTATTAAACAAAAAAAATCAGAAAATATTTTGTCATTTAGTAGAATAAAAAACAAATTATCCATTTTAAAAATAGATGTATACGCAAAATATTATTCTAAGTATTAAACATTGTATGAAGATTTAAAAAGAATTAAAATGGAGGATTAGAAATCCTTTTCATTTATTCATAACAGTTATTCTAAACCCTACAATAATGAGGAATTCATAAACACATGTTTACATATGGTTTACGAAGAAGATTCCTTATTTGAAGAAAAATATGATTAAATAAAAAAAACTAAAAATAAATAAAAATATTGATATAAAAAACAAAAATAAAAATGGGATTTCAAGATAAGTTATTACAATTAGGTATAAAAAATGTAAAAGAAGAATTAAAAATTAGGTATAGGTTGAGAGAAGGAAAAGAAATAAAACAATATAGAATAGAGTTTGATACAAATCTCATGCTTTTAGAATTAGAAGTTTAATTTGTTCATGGAATTTATTTTAAATCCAAATAGGAACTATATAAAGATTTAAATATTAAAGAAGTAAACTATGAAAAATCTTTACATGTATTAAAACAAAATCCACAACTATTAAGTAATCTATTAATAAAAAGCATTCGAAACAAGCTAAACACATTTTATAACAAATAAATTAGTTTGCCATCATCATCATTTTAAAATATGGATTGTAATTTGAATCACAATCACAATCTTAGACTATCTACTATTGGACCATTATCAATGGTAAGTCCTTCTAATAAATAGTATCTTTTAAATCTGATTTTTTATTAATAGGAATTTTTATTTTAAAATATATTAAATTTTTTATAATAATCTGTTCTCTAATTATATATTTATTATATTAACTATATTAATTTCAGTTTGATATTAAACAAGGTACTGTTAATAACATTAATAATAATTTATACATGTTATGTAACAGTATTCGAACCTGTATTTAATACTTAGGAGGTACTTGTCTTATCCATTAGACTAGAAGCTCTTAATAAATAATATTAGATATTAATTGTAAAATCATAATTTAAAAGTTTGATGTTGATAAATAATTCCAAAATAATTTTAATTCAGTAATTTTTCTTCATTTTTTATTTAATTAAATTAATAAAATAAGTTAATTAATAAATATTTAATTTATAATAGTAATAAACTTATAAATTTATTGATCTTATTATTATTTTTTATTTATAATCTATTCTTCGTTAAACATTTTTATAAACTTATGATCTATAAAGTTATATTAAAACGTATCTGTATAGTTAAATATTAAACTAAAAAATAATTTGACAAAATTGTTTAAAAATAATTATAATAAATATTAAGTTTCAAAAAATCCTTTTTAACAAAATGATAAAGTTAATATTTCACTAACATATATGATATGTACTTTTCTATTAAATAGATACGTAAAATTTTTTATTTTTAAGGTTATAACTGGGGTTGTAGAATTTATTTGGAATGTAAAAATATATATATAAATTGGTTGATATTATTTAAACTTTATTTGTTTATAAATTATTTTTTTAAAAAATAGGTAAATATTATTTTAAAAGTAATAGATATGTATATACTTATATTTACTAAGCTTCGTCCCAATTACGAGGCGAGTACACAATTAGTCCCGCTATAAGTAAAGACTATATAAACAAGAGTTTTTACTAATAACTAATGTTCTTATTCGACCCCCATTTAATAGTTAGCAGATATGGTTTACTATACGTTATCTTTAATTACGTATTCGTCAAGAACAAATTGAATATAGGTGTTTATTTACCCAAGTTTTCATGAAGCCTAACAATAAATTGTTGAAAATTTTAAATATTAATATACATATAAATATTTAATTTGATATATCCGAAAGTAACAAATTAAAGTCATTGTTAGTACAAAATAAGTTATCTATTTGTAAAGCTTAAATATATATAAAAACAAACAAAACTATGCCAACTTTAAAGACCAATGATACTTACAAAATAGATTATAGTAAAATAGATTTCAGTAAAATAGAGTATAACTCTAATTTCTATATTTTAGAAAAAATTGTTTTAAATTTATTAACCGATAAAGATTTTTTTAATTATTTTATAAAAGATAAAAATTTAGTAGAAAAACGTAAATTTTTATCTTTATTATTATTGGTATCGACTAATATAACTTTAAATGAATTAATCTATTTAAAAGTTAACGATTTTATAAAAATAATAGATAACTTAAATAACGATTTAAATAATTATAAAGAATTCGAGATCAACGATGAAGAAGAAAAAAAAGAAGAATACTATTTAACTTTAAAAGTAGATTCTTATGGTAAAGATTTAAATTTAAATCTAGCGTTTAAAGAATTTTTTAAAGAGGACCTATATAAAGATATGATAGAGAATAAAGAAAATATGGATCCAGTATTATCTTCTATTATAAGCCATAAGCGCCTCAGCACTGTAAACTTAAGAAAAGATATAAATGAACAAATTGTTGAATTACTTTATATTCAACAAAATAATAAATTATTTAATAATTTATTATTTTATTAAATATATTATATTAGTACAAGTATACATATAAACTATCTTCTAAATAGAAAATATCGTATTTTTGTTCTTATACTTTTCCCAGATAAAATAAACAATTTTAAAACTTGTATTCAAAAATTAGAACAGAATCAGGTTCTCAAGGAGACCTAATTATCGTTTTTTTTTAAATAAATCTGAAGATAATTCCACCAAAGAACAATCCGATAAGTGTCCATATAGAGCAAAATCCTTGTGTCAAGTAGTTGAGCAATTTTATTGGGCATAATTGAATACTCATACCTGGGACAAGGTTCATTGAACTCCCTAAATATACCATCCTTACCATCAGACATACTATCTAAAGGTACTTTTGAAAGGTTATATTTATAAACGTTAAAACAGTTTAAGATAAAATCTACTATTTTAGCTAAATTTTCGGGACAATAACCTCCGCGACTATCGCCGAGATTGTTAAAATCTTGATCTCTATTCAAACTACCTTCGTTATTATTAGCCTCTACAGAAGAAATATTAGAATCCAAAGAGGAACGAGAAGGAATATTATCACTACTTACATGCCTAGATAGACTATTAAGAGGTGGAGTATGAACAGAGGCGGGAGGAGGTTCCACTAACACCGCCACTTGTCTTTCAGCAACACCTCTTAATAGTCTATCTAGGCCGATAAACCTTGCTCTTCAAGGCCATACGCTCGATTTACGCCATTCATGTATCGATTAGCTTGTCAACGTCTCGATCTAATATTCGATTATACCTTTCAGTAAATATTTCATGTATTCGTGCATTTACTCGTTCATTTACTTAATTATTAATAGAAGCCTCTAGTCTTCGACCAATAACTGGTCCTAAGTTCATATAGAGCATGTTAAAATATACATAAAATATAGTTAACCCGTAAGTCATACAGTGTAGGAATACTTATTTCACTATTTACATAAACACTTTTAGGTATTGGATTAGATATTATAGTTTTAGAATCTCTTAAATAAGAAGAATTCATAGCAGAAACTTTAGTATCACCAATATCATAAATTTCCATATCAGAAATTGATTTTTTTGATTTTTTTAATCCATTTGTGGACCCTTTCATATATGGGTTTGAGAACTCTTCAAATTCAATGGATTTCTGTTTTTTAACCGTACATTCTTCAGTGTATTTATTTTCTTTAAACCTATCTTCCTAACTCGATTTATCTTCACGAGGAATAGGAGAGTTTAAAAGCTGCTTAGAAGGTTCATCTTCTGAATAAGCAGAAGTTACACCCGGGGGAGGAGAGAAACCTCCTTTACTCGAATCTCTTTGGGCTAAATCTGAATTAAGACTTTTCTTATAATTCGATTTATCATCTACTGAATTAATTATATGGCTTTTTTTTAACCATACCTAATAAATAATTAATCATAAATAAAATTTTTAAATATATTTTTTTAACAACCATTTATGTAATCAGTATTCGAATACTCCATTACTTTTTTATATTTTAAAATATGATTTATCTATTTAATCTACTTTTTGTGTATTTTTCTAATAAAATATCAGTAACAATCTCATTAAAATCTTTTTTTAAATTATGTTTGGATATAGGTTTTTTATTTATAATTGAACATAATAACTTATCATCATCATTTTTTAATTTTATAAAATTATTGTATAAGTCCGGACTAAAAAGTGATGAGAAATCCTGATTTAATAAATATGCATTAGTAACATTAAAAGGATCTTTTTTATCTGGATTAATAGTTATTAATTCTCCTTCTTTTAATTTAATAAAATTATCAACTGTTAGATTACTTAACTGACTTAGAGTTAAATTTGTATTTATTATTAATAAAAAAGTTAAGAATTTTCTTTTTTCGATTTGATTTTTTTTTCTTATATAATCTTTATAATTTTTTTTATTTTTTAAAACAGCTAATATTTTTTTCTCTATATCTTCAATCATATTTTTCTAATTATAATATTAAGTCATTGTTATACAAAATATATTGATATTATCTATCAATATATTTTGTATAACAATGACTTATATCTATTTTATTATTTACTAATTTTTTAATTTATAATAACTAAAATTATAATAGTCGGTTAGATCATAATCGAAGTCATTATTTGTAGAGTTTGGGGTACTCTTTGAAATATTATTTTTATAATAATCACTATTAATATTACTTTTTTTATTAAAAGAATTAATATCAATAATATTAGTATTAAAAACAACTTCTTCATTTTTAGATTTCTCCAATAGTTGATTTTTATTTAATTTATTTTTAATTAAATTATTGGATTTTTAACCATTTCTAACACTATTGTTGAATTGGTTACAAAAATAAAATTAACTTGTACATTAGCTAGATTTGCTTCTGGAGTACCACCACCACCATAATCTTCATCCTCTCTTTTTTTTATTAAATTTGTACCCATATTACATGTTTCAGTAGGAATAATAATTGGTTTTGGAGCTTTAGAGGCCCGTATTGAAAGGTATTACTCTGATAGAATGTTATGAAATAGAACTATAATTATCGGCATTAGAACTATTAACAGAATTATATTTTATAACTCTGTTTAATTCCTTAATCGAATAGCGTAATATTTCAATTCTGTCATGAAACAACGATGTTTTCTCGTTTATAGGACTACGCAGTTCCTGAGTCACTCCGCGTGGGTTTGCAGGGATAAAATATTTCCCTCTATTTCTCTACCTCGATACTTAAGTTGACTAATACGGCGGTCAATTTGAGCTAGATTTAAATTTATATTTGTACAAAAATACTGCTAAGGTGTAGAACTAACGTTTGGATTATAAGATGATGTCGCATTTTGATCATACTCAACTTCTTCATTATCTTCCTGAGCTTGAGAATTTCGTAATTGATTTCTCAACTCATTTAGCTCACCCTGAGTATAATTATTGTAGGATTTAATTATAACTTCTAATTGTTGTTTTTCCGAGTTACTTCTTAAAGTTAATGCTTTAAAATCAAAAATTGTAAAATTTAATCCCTTAGTGCCGTTTTGAATATTTGCTCTCAGTACAATAATTAAAGAAAAAAGAAACTTCATATTATTATTATTGTTATTAATTTTTTTACCTTACTATAAGTATAGTTTTTAATTAATATAATAAATCAAAAAAACTCTATTTAATATATCTATACGCATACTGATATTATACAACTTAAATTTACTATACTTTCATATAGTTTTAATTATTTATCAATTTTTTATAAATAAGAATCAATATAGTATATTGTATAAAATAAATAAAAATAAAATTTTATTTTTAATGGTTCTTAAATTATATATGGTTTTTTTTAATTTATATTTATTAATTTTTTAAAAAATTAATAAATATAAATTAAAAATATTATTAAAGGCTTTAAATTAAAAGTGAATTAATATAAATTAATATAAATTAATCTAAAGGTTTCATTGATAATGCAGGTTCATTATCACGATCGATCCCTTTTTCAAAACCAGCTGCAGCTGCACGAGCACGACCAGCGTGCCACAGATGAGCAACAAAGAAGAAGAAACCTAATACGAAATGTGAACAAGCTAACCATGAACGTGGAGAAACGAAGTTAACAGCGTTAATTTCAGTAGCTACACCTCCTACAGAGTTTAATGAACCTAATGGAGCATGAGTCATGTATTCAGCTGCACGACGTTCTTGCCATGGTTGAATATCATTTTTAAGTTTATTTAAATCTAAACCGTTTGGACCACGTAAAGGCTCTAACCACGGACCGCGGAAATCCCAGAAACGCATTGTTTCACCACCAAAAATAATTTCCCCTGTTGGTGAACGCATTAAGTATTTACCTAGACCTGTAGGACCTTGACTTGATGCTACGTTAGCACCTAAACGTTGGTCACGAACTAGGAAAGTAAACGCTTGAGATTGAGATGCTTCAGGACCCGTAGGACCATAAAATTCACTAGGATAAGCTGTATTATTGAACCAAGACATACAACATGCAATGAATCCCATTAACGAAATAGCAGCTAAACTATATGATAAATATGCTTCTCCAGACCATACAAAAGCACGACGTGCCCAAGCCCATGGCTTAGTTAAAATATGCCAAATCCCACCGAAGATTTCTAAAGTACCGATCCAAATATGACCACCAATAATATCTTCCATGTTATCAACACTAACAATCCAACCATCACCACCAAAAGGTGATTTTAATAAATATCCAAAGATAATACTAGGGTTAATTGTTGGATTTGTAATAACACGAACATCGCCGCCACCAACAGCCCAAGTATCATAGACACCGCCAAAATACATTGCTTTCCAAACAAGTAACCAAGCACCAATACCAAGAATGATTAAATGAATACCTAAAATTGTTGACATTTTGTTTTTATCTTTCCAAACATAAGCAAAAAATGGAAAAGATTCTTCTAATGTTTCTGGCCCAATTAATGAGTGGTAAATACCACCAAAACCTAAAACAGCTGATGAAATTAAATGAAGAACACCTGAAACAAAATATGGAAAAGTATCTACTACTTCACCACCTGGACCTACACCATAACCTAATGTAGCTAGATGCGGTAATAAAATAAGACCTTGTTCATACATAGGTTTTTCAGGAATAAAGTGAGCTACTTCAAATAAATTCATAGCACCAGCCCAAAAAACAATTAATCCAGCATGAGCAACGTGTGCACCTAATAATTTTCCAGATAAATTAATTAAACGGGCATTTCCAGCCCACCAAGCAAAACCAGTTGACTCTTGATCACGACCACCTACACTAAGACTTCCATTAAAGAGCGTTTCCACGTGGTAAAACCTCCTCTGGGAATACTAATGTTTCATGTGGTTGATCTTGAGCAGCCATCCATGCACGAATACCTTCATTTAATAACTGATTTTTTGTATAGAAAGTTTCAAATTCTGGGTCTTCAGCAGCACGAATTTCTTGAGAAACGAAATCATACGCACGTAAGTTTAATGCTAAACCTACTACACCTAATGCACTCATCCATAAACCTGTTACTGGTACAAATAACATAAAGAAGTGAAGCCAACGTTTGTTAGAAAAAGCAACACCAAAAATTTGAGACCAGAAACGGTTTGCTGTAACCATTGAGTACGTTTCTTCTGCTTGAGTAGGGTTAAATGCACGGAATGTGTTTGCACCGTCACCATCTTCAAAGATTGTATTTTCTACAGTAGCACCGTGAATTGCACATAATAATGCTGCTCCTAATACACCTGCAACACCCATCATATGGAATGGGTTTAATGTCCAGTTATGGAATCCTTGGAAAAATAAAATGAAACGGAAGATTGCAGCAACACCAAAACTTGGAGCAAAGAACCATCCAGATTGACCTAATGGATAAATAAGAAAAACTGATACAAAAACAGCGATAGGCGCTGAGAAAGCAATTGCGTTGTATGGACGAATTTTAACAGCACGAGCAATTTCAAATTGTCGTAACATAAATCCGATTAAAGCAAATGATCCATGTAGTGCAACAAAAGTCCAAAGACCACCTAATTGACACCAACGTGTGAAATCACCTTGTGCTTCAGGACCCCATAATAATAATAATGAGTGACCCATAGAGTTTGGTGGTGTTGATACAGCAGCTGTTAAAAAGTTACAACCTTCTAAGAATGAACTTGCTAAACCATGACTATACCATGATGTAACAAAAGTAATACCTGTTAACCAACCTCCTAATGCAAAATATGCACAAGGTAATAGTAATAAACCTGACCAACCAACATAAACGAAACGGTCACGGCGTAACCAGTCATCCATCACGTCGAATAAACCACGTTTTTCTTCTGACTTACCAATTGCGATAGTCATATTGAAAATCTCCTAATTTAAAATAAATTTATCATGTTTTAATTAAATATTTTAAAAAACAGTTAATAATATTTATAGTATATTTATTATAGTAAATAAAAATATATACGTATACTATAAATAATTTACTCATATTAACTCAATTATATTAAGTTCTAGTTAAAGAAGTAATCATTTCTTTTTATAAAAATAAAAATTTAATGAAATCACTATATATTATAATAAAAATAATATTTAAATCAAAATCTATAATTATTAATTATAAAAAATAAATGATAGAAATTATAATATGTAATTTTAAAAAATTCTATTTAATTAAACTTATTAATTAATATTAATATAATACAATAATTAATTAGTAATTACTAATAACTAAATAAACTTATTATTTTTTATTTAGTAGTATTTTTAAAAGACTATATATTTTTAACTAATTAATTCAACGCTTTACTTATTTACGTCTTGGATTAGCCGGAGAGATTCTTTTGAGTAGTTATATATGATATTAATGGTTTATTATCATCTTTTTTAAAAATAGCTTCCTTATATAAATAATTTTCTTGAAAAAAGTAGTAAAGAAAAATATTCCACTTCAATATTTTACCTGACTTTGGAGTTATACTTAAAATAGTACTGTTCTGGTTCTTATTCTTGTTTTATCTTTATTATACAACTACGTAATTAATTTACCATAAAAACTAGTCATTTAATTCTGCAATAATTTTTAAAAAAGCATCAACCTTTAGATTATTTAATTCGTGCAGATTCTGACTTTATTGAAATAAAAAAAGCCCTGGGGAAAATACGATTGCCGAAATTGGAAAGTTTATTGAAAATAAACAAAACAACAATCAAAAACTTAATCGATCAATTAAGTATTGAGACTCCGGATATGTTGTTAGATGGCGAGGGCATAAAGAGTCCCTTTTTTGGAAAGACTATTGTATTTTCAGGTACATTTAAAACTTTTAAAAAGAAAGAGGCAGGGGATATTGCATTAAAATTAGGAGCACAAGTATCAGATAACGTAACTAAGAATGTTGATTACTTTATTTACGGAAAGGGCAGTGGCTTGAAACTTGAGAAGGCAAAGAAATATAATTTAATTATTTTGACGGAAGACGAGTGGCTGGAGATGATTGGGGATAAAGTTCAATGAATCTAACTCGTCACAGATTCTGTTAACTTTGTCACATATTATGCAAACTTTGCCACATATTATGTTAACTTTGCCACATTGCCCCAAATTCTTTTACTTTCTCAATTTTAACAAATGACGAAGAGATTATTGACTCTGTCACCGAATATCCAAACTTTGTCACATAATATGTAAACTCTGTCACATATTCTGTTAACTTCGTCACAGAGACCTACTTTTATTAATTCAATTTGCCATTATTGTGTTAAATAGTTGTAATATATATTAATAGCCAAAAAAGAAAACTAGGTTAAATCTCGCTACGTAATAAATGCTTTTTATTAAAAGGTTTTCCTAAATTATAATAATAATAATATTAGATGCAAACAGTATCTAAATACTATCTCAAATTCCGTACGCTGAAATAAAAATAAAACACATTAATTTTAAAAGGTCGGAGATTTAAGTATATTTAAGTTTTGATGATTTATGAATTGTTATCACTGAAGTATTTATATTAAATTATTATATATTCTTATTGTTTATACTTTAAGTTTTTATACGTTAATTTTATTTTTAAATTTATCAGTTGTGAGTATTAAAGTAATTACAAATTTTTTTAATAGCGGTATAAAATTCTTAAATTTTATATTGACTAAAAATATATAATAAGTTATAATAATTTTATTATAAAATTATTAAAGCCTACTTAGCTCAGTTGGTTAGAGCGTCCGTCTCATACGCGGAATGTCACTAGTTCAAATCTAGTAGTAGGCAATAAATATTATTTTGACTTAAAAAAAATAGATTATTATAATAATAAGTAAAGAGGGGGTTGTAGTTCAATTGGTTAGAGCACTACCCTGTCACGGTAGAAGTTGCGGGTTCGAGTCCCGTCAGCCCCGATTTTAATATAAATTAAAAAAATTAATAATTTATATAAATCTTTAATTTTAGTAAGTTTGGTTTGGTCCCTTATATTAATTATATAATAAATAATAATAAAAAATAATAATCAGCAATAACAATAATTATAATAATATTAAAAATAAAATTATGAGTTGAATTACTTGTTTTTATTTATTATAAATAATAAATAAACTCCTTTTAACTATAATAGTTAAAAATAAAATAAAAATTTTTTATTTTAAAAAATCATATTTATTAAGTAGTTAATTATTTAATTAATATAAAAGAACTATGGCAACAACAAAATTTCCAAAATTTAGCCAGGGGCTAGCAAACGATCCTACAACTCGTCGTATTTGGTTTGGGATTGCTACAGCACATGATTTTGAAAGTCATGATGGTATGACTGAAGAAAATTTATATCAAAAAATTTTTGCTTCACATTTTGGTCAATTAGCAATTATTTTTTTATGGACTTCAGGTAACTTATTTCATGTTGCTTGGCAAGGAAACTTTGAACAATGGGTTCAAAATCCATTAAATATTCGTCCAATTGCTCATGCAATTTGGGATCCCCACTTTGGTCAACCCGCGGTTGAGGCATTTACACGAGGAGGAGCTTCGGGTCCTGTTAATATTGCAACATCAGGAGTATATCAATGGTGGTATACAATTGGTATGAGAACAAACCAAGATTTATATATTGGTTCAATTTTTTTATCTTTAGCTGCAACAGCATTTTTATTCGCAGGTTGGCTTCATTTACAACCTAAATTTCAACCCGGCTTAAGCTGGTTTAAAAATGCAGAATCGCGTTTAAACCACCATTTATCTGGTTTATTTGGGGTTAGTTCTTTAGCTTGGACAGGTCATTTAGTTCACGTAGCTATTCCTGCAGCACGTGGAGAACGTGTTGGGTGGGATAACTTTTTAACAACATTACCACATCCACAAGGATTAACACCTTTCTTTACAGGTAATTGGGCCGCATATGCAGAAAATCCAGATACTGGTAATCATATTTTTGGTACTGCCTCAGGATCAGGAACAGCTATTTTAACTTTTTTAGGTGGTTTTCATCCACAAACACAAAGTTTATGGTTATCAGATATGGCACACCATCATTTAGCGATTGCTGTTTTATTTATTGTAGCGGGTCATATGTATCGTACTAATTTTGGTATTGGACATAGTATGCGTCAAATTTTAGAAGCACATACTCCACCAGCTGGAGGTCTTGGTGCTGGTCATAAAGGTTTATACGATACAGTAAATAATTCATTACATTTCCAATTAGGTTTAGCTTTAGCATCGGTAGGTACAATTTGTTCATTAGTAGCTCAACACATGTACTCATTACCTCCTTATGCATTTTTAGCACAAGATTTTACAACTCAAGCTTCTTTATATACTCACCATCAATATATTGCAGGTTTTATTTTATGTGGTGCATTTGCTCACGGAGCAATATTCTTTATTCGTGATTATGATCCAGAAGCAAACAAAGGAAATGTTTTAGCACGTATGTTAGAACATAAAGAAGCTATTATTTCACACTTAAGTTGGGTAACTTTATTTTTAGGGTTCCATACTTTAGGTCTTTATGTTCATAATGATGTAATGCAAGCCTTTGGTACACCTGAAAAACAAATTTTAATTGAACCTGTTTTCGCTCAGTGGATTCAGGCTTCACACGGTAAAACTGCATATGGTTTTGATTTATTATTATCTCAACCAAATAGTGTAGCTTACTCAGCTGGACAAAGTCTATGGTTACCGGGTTGGTTAGAAGCAATTAATAGTAATACCAATACTTTATTTTTAACAATTGGTCCTGGTGATTTCTTAGTTCATCACGCTATTGCTTTAGGTTTACATACAACAACATTAATTTTAGTTAAAGGGGCTTTAGATGCTCGTGGTTCAAAATTAATGCCTGATAAAAAAGATTTTGGTTATAGTTTCCCTTGTGATGGTCCAGGTCGTGGTGGAACATGTGATATTTCAGCATGGGATGCTTTTTATTTAGCAGTATTTTGGATGTTAAATACAATTGGTTGGGTAACATTCTATTTCCATTGGAAACATTTAGGAATTTGGCAAGGAAATGTAAACCAATTTAATGAATCATCAACTTATTTAATGGGTTGGTTACGTGATTATTTATGGTTAAATTCATCACAATTAATTAATGGTTATAATCCATTTGGTATGAATAGTTTATCTGTATGGGCTTGGATGTTCTTATTTGGACATTTAATCTATGCTACAGGTTTTATGTTTTTAATTTCATGGCGTGGATATTGGCAAGAATTAATTGAAACATTAGTTTGGGCTCATGAACGTACACCAATTGCAGCTTTAATTCGTTGGAAAGATAAACCTGTTGCTCTTTCAATTGTTCAAGCTCGTTTAGTAGGTTTAGCTCACTTTAGTGCTGGATATGTTTTAACATACGCTGCATTTTTAATTGCATCAACATCTTCAAAATTTGGTTAATTTATATTTTATTATATATATATTTACTAAAATAATAATTTTATAAGGTTAAAATAGAATGGAAGTAAACGTTTTAGGTCTTATTGCAGTAGCTTTATTTATTTTAATTCCCACATCTTTTTTATTAATTCTTTACGTAAAAACAGCAAGTGCGAATGAAAATTAAATTATAATGATTGTCAATTTTTATATTTATTAAATATAAAAATTGACAATCATTATAATTTAATATTATATTTATAATATTAAATTAACTTTTTATAAAAAAAAATAAAGAAAGGCGGCTGTAGCCAAGTGGTAAGGCATCAGATTGTGACTTTGACATTCGCGGGTTCAAGTCCCGTCAGTCGCCCAAATTTTTAATATATAAATAATTTTATATTTGAAAATAATTAATTTATTAATTATAATAATAAATTATTAGGAAAGGTGGCAGAGTGGTTGAATGCTTCGGTTTTGAAAACCGGCGTACTTTCACGAGTACCGAGGGTTCGAATCCCTCCCTTTCCGAAAGATAAGATTAAAAGAGATTTTTCTTTAATAAAAAAAGTCTATATAATAATAATAAATAAATTACTTATCTTATTAGTATTACTTAAAAAAATATGGAGGTAGGAAAAATTGGTAAAATATTAAAGTATTGATAATAGTAATATTAAACTAACTTCTAATTAAACCAAATTTATACCTTAAAACGAAAAAAAGATTAAAAATATAAAATTATTTTTATTTTAATATCGTTAGTATATTAATAAACTCTATTAGCTTTTACAGTTCATCTATTTTTAAATAGACTGATTATAAAAACATACTTGTCCCATAAAAATATTTATATCTAAATTTTAAGTAAATTAAATATTTAATATAAAATAAGAAAAGGTACTCTATACCAATTGCTCGTTTAAATTCTAAACTGACCTTAATTTATATTGGTTTAATTTATATTTATTAATTTTATTATAAAATATAAATATATAAGTATTTGCTCTTCGAGGGACTCGAACCCTCACGCTTAAAGCACTGGTTCCTAAAACCAGCGTGTCTACCAATTCCACCAGAAGAGCTAATTTATATTACATATTAAAATTTATTAGGTTTTAGTCCTAAAACCTAATAAATTTTAATATATTTACTAAAAAAACACAATATATTTAACTTAATAATTAATTAATTAATTAATTAATTATTTAATTAATTATTTAACGATTACTTAATAAATCAGTTAAACCTTCTTTTAAAAGAGCTTCTGCTTCTTCATTTAATGTATTTGTTTCGCGAATTATTTCACCATATTTTGATTTATTTGTTGATAAATACTGACGTAATTCAACTAAGAATGAGCGTACTTCATTTACAGGAAGGGTATCTAAATAACCATTTGTACCAGCATATATAGTAGTTACTTGATCTTCTAATGATAATGGTGATGATTGTGGCTGTTTTAAAATTTCTCGTAAACGTTGACCACGAGCTAATTGCTTCTGTGTTGCTTGATCTAAATCAGAAGCGAATTGAGAAAAAGCTTCTAATTCAGCAAATTGCGCTAATTCTAGTTTTAATTTACCAGCAACCTGTTTCATAGCTTTTGGTTGCGCAGCTGAACCTACACGAGAAACAGAAATACCTACATTGATAGCAGGACGTATACCAGAATTAAAAATATCTCCTGAAAGGAAAATTTGACCATCTGTAATTGAAATTACATTTGTTGGAATATAGGCTGATACATCACCTTCTTGAGTTTCAACGATTGGTAAAGCTGTCATACTTCCACTACCTAATTGATCACTTAATTTAGCTGCACGTTCTAATAAACGTGAGTGTAAATAGAAAACATCTCCAGGAAAGGCTTCACGACCTGGTGGACGACGAAGTAATAATGACATTTCACGGTAAGCTTGAGCTTGTTTTGATAAATCATCATAAATAATTAATGTATGACGACCTTTATACATAAAGTATTCTGCAAGCGATGCACCAGTATAAGGAGCTAAATACTGTAATGTAGCAGGTGAATCGGCAGTTGCTGCAACAATAATTGTATAATCCATACAACCTCGTTCTTCTAACGTATTTACTACTTGAGCAATAGAAGCTGCTTTTTGACCAATTGCAACATAAACACAAACAACATCTTTACCTTTTTGATTAATAATTGTATCAAGAGCAACTGATGTTTTACCAGTTTGTCTATCTCCAATAATTAACTCTCGTTGACCACGTCCAATAGGAATCATTGCATCAATTGCAACTAAACCTGTTTGTAAAGGTTCATGTACTGAACGACGCGAGATAATACCCGGTGCTGGTGATTCAATTAATCTAGTTTCTGTAGCTTCAATATCACCTTTACCATCAATTGGACGAGCTAAAGAATTTAAAACACGCCCTAAACATTGATCAGAAACAGGTATTTGGGCAATTTTACCTGTAGCAACAACAGATGAACCTTCTTGTACTGTTAAACCTTCACCCATTAGTACAGCACCAACGTTTTTAGATTCTAAATTTAATGCAATACCAACAGTACCATCTTCAAAATCTAATAATTCACCGGCCATTGCTTTTTCTAATCCGTAAATACGGGCAATCCCATCACCAACTTGAAAAACAGTTCCTACATTAACTACTCGCATGTCTTCATTGTATTGAGCAATTTGACGTCGAATAACACTACTAATTTCGTGTGCTTTAATTGTATATGCCATTTTTGTACTCCTATTATTTTACTTTTTAAGTAAAATGACCAAAATTTTTTCTGTTTTATTATAAAAAGGAAAAACACCCTATTTTTAAATTTTTAGTTAAAACACTATAAATATATTTAATTAAAAGAATATTTTTTAATAGAAGTATATTTATTAATTTTAACTTTATTTACCCAAGGATGAAATGTTTTTGATTTCATTTTAAGTTTTAATTGATCTCGAACTTGTTTTAAAGATAACAATACAATTTGTTGTGAAATCTGTTGAATCGCTTTTTGTTGTTGTAAACGGATTGCTGATTGTCTTGTTTCTTTTAAACGGGCCGTTTCTTCTTCTGCTTGTTCAATACATAAATTTTTTTCACGTTCAGCAGCAATTAAACCCTGTTCTCGAATTTCATTAGCTCTTATTTTTGCACTTTCTAATTGTGAAATTGCCTGATCCATTTTTTCTTGGATTTCTTGAGCACGGGCATCAGCTGCACAGATATTTTGTAAAATTTTTTTTTTACGATTTTCTAATAACTCACGTACAGCATCGCCAACAAAAGTAACAACAACTGCAATAACAACTGCTAAATTTATAACATTTGTTTCTAATATATTAGTATTAATACCGAAACCATGACCAAAAAACATACAATTTATTTCTATTAAATTCAT